TCCAGAATATTTCTTAACTAAATTAACTAAAAAATAATTAAATTAAACTAAATCAATTAGTCAACTACTTAAGTAAAGTTTAAATAACTGAAATACTAACTGAAACTTATAATAATGCCTTTTATAGGATCTTGTCAAGACCTCATAATAAAAAATTATACTACAAAAAATTTATATCTAAAAATATTTTTTATAAAACTAAAATGCTATCTTTACATTATTTCACTTTAGATAAAAACTGTAAGCAAACCCATCTAACATATCTAGCTAGATTGAGCTTAACAAGTATATTTATAATTATCTAATCTATCAAATCACGATACTTATATTAACTTAGAATAAAAAACTATATATTCAAATTAAAATAATAATTATAAATGTATAGAATAGAAATATCAAACATAAAGGAGACATAAGATTTGCATAATTCTAAGGAAAAAATTTTAATTGTAGATGATGAAACTAGTATAAGAACAATTTTAGAAACTCGATTATCAATAATTGGCTATGATGTTGTTAGCGCAGGAGATGGAGAAGAAGCATTATATATATTCCGAAGAGAATATCCTAATTTAGTAATACTAGATGTAATGATGCCTAAACTAGATGGCTATGGTGTATGTCAAGAAATTAGAAAAGAATCTGATGTACCAATTATAATGTTGACTGCACTAGGAGATGTATCAGACAGAATTACTGGTTTAGAGTTAGGAGCAGATGATTATGTTATAAAACCTTTTTCACCCAAAGAATTAGAAGCACGTATTAGATGCGTTCTAAGAAGAGTAGATAAAATAGCTGTAAATTCTGGTATACCCAGTTCGGGTATTCTAAATATAGGATTTTTAAAAATTGATACAAATAAAAGACAAGTATACAAAAAAAATGAGCGAGTCAGACTAACCGGTATGGAATTTAGCCTTTTAGAATTACTAGTAAGTAAAGCCGGTGAACCTTTTTCAAGATCTGCTATTTTACAAGAAGTTTGGGGATACACTCCAGAAAGACACGTTGATACACGTGTAGTAGATGTACACATTTCTAGACTAAGAGCTAAATTAGAAGATGATCCGAGTAATCCAGATTTAATTTTAACTGCTAGAGGAACAGGATATCTATTTCAACGAATTATTGAAAAAATGGAATAATTGACAATGAAAATATTGTTTTAATAATTGGCTAAGTATAAAAATTTTTTGATTTCTTCCTAATTTTATTTTATCATCTCAATTTTAGGATATTTAGCTTTGTATAAATATTATTAATCGATAATCCAATCTCATTATTGTTTTGATGTCTAATCTAAGTGCTTAGACAAAAAAGGCCAAAATATCACGCAAAAATTACAATGATGTATATACAAGACATGAGTATGATATAAAATAAATAACTTAAGAAATCAATATATTATACACCTATTACAATTGACAATATTATAAATTATATGCATATAATTTAAAACGAAATATATTATAGAAAAGTTATTAATGAACTCTTTTAATTTTATAATAAATATATAAGCTAAAATTTGCTGAGTTAATCGTCAATACGAAACATTATTAACTCTAAATGAAAATAAAAGAACTTAAAAACATAGAATTGAAAGCTAGCTATTTTAGCAATGATATTTCATGTAAGCTATCTCATGATCTTAGTATTCGAAAAATAACTCAAATTATTACTTACTGATTGAAGCCTAAAAATAAAATTCAATTAGTTGTAAATATATCATATTATTTTTGTTAAATTATAAACTTCGTATCAACTATTATTATTTAGTAAATTATAATTTTTTTAGTTATCAGTATGCTTAGTTATAATGTCAATTAATATATAATACTACGATTAGTACATAATAATAATATAAAATCATACAAGTTTTTAGTTTAAAGTATAAAGGCTTACTATTCCATCTATAGACAGAACAATGACAAATTAAATAACAATTATAATATTAAAAACAAATAAAATAGAACAAGACAATACAATATTTGCTATACTATATTTGTATTATATGAAAATTTTAATTTAAAATAAATTGTGAACTTAGAGAACTAATTAAATCCTTTTAAATTAGCCACTAACTTTGCTAATTAATAGCCTTATAATATTAATATAAGCGTAAAGAAAAGTAAAGTAACTTTACAAATTCATATAAGCATTACTAGACATTACAGATCAAATTGTAATGTATAAATAAGCTTACAACTTATTTACTTAATTAGTTTACTCTGGAGACTTATTTTATGACCATAGCAATTGGACAAGAAAAAACTCGCGGTAGATTCGACTTAATCGACGACTGGGTAAAAAGAGACCGCTTTGTATTTGTAGGCTGGTCTGGTTTACTTCTTTTTCCATGCTCTTATTTAGCATTGGGAGGATGGTTAACAGGAACAACATTTGTAACATCTTGGTATACACATGGATTAGCAAGCTCATATTTAGAAGGTTGCAACTTCTTAACTTCAGCTGTATCAACACCAGCTAATAGTATGGGACATTCATTACTGCTTCTATGGGGCCCTGAAGCACAAGGAGATTTTACTCGATGGTGTCAGATTGGAGGTCTTTGGACATTTATTGCTTTACACGGATCATTTGGACTAATTGGTTTTTGTCTAAGACAGTTTGAAATTGCCAGATTAGTTGGAATTAGACCATACAATGCTATTGCATTTTCAGGCCCAATCTCTGTATTTGTATCAGTATTTTTAATGTATCCACTTGGGCAAGCAAGCTGGTTCTTTGCACCCAGCTTTGGTGTAGCTGCAATTTTTAGATTTTTATTATTCCTACAAGGATTCCACAACTGGACATTGAATCCATTTCATATGATGGGTGTCGCTGGAATACTTGGAGGAGCTTTATTATGCGCAATTCACGGTGCCACTGTTCAAAATACTTTATTTGAAGATGGAGATGCAGCAGATACATTTAGAGCATTTACGCCTACGCAGTCTGAAGAAACTTATTCAATGGTAACAGCTAATCGTTTCTGGTCACAAATTTTCGGTGTAGCTTTCTCTAACAAAAGATGGTTGCATTTCTTTATGTTATTTGTGCCAGTTACAGGAATGTGGACTAGTGCATTTGGCATAGTGGGCTTAGCATTAAATTTAAGAGCATACGATTTTGTATCACAAGAATTAAGAGCAGCTGAAGATCCAGAATTTGAAACATTTTATACTAAAAATATTTTATTAAATGAAGGTATTCGCGCATGGATGGCAGCACAAGACCAACCACACGAAAACTTTATATTCCCTGAGGAGGTTTTACCACGTGGAAACGCCCTTTAATCAAAATATCGTAAGCGGCAGAGATATTGAATCTACAGGATTTGCATGGTGGTCTGGTAATGCAAGATTAATCAATGTATCAGGCAAGCTATTAGGAGCTCATGTCGCTCATGCAGGTATAATGGTTTTTTGGACAGGAGCAATGACTTTATTTGAAGTTGCTCATTTTATACCAGAAAAGCCTTTATACGAACAAGGTTTCATACTTATACCTCATTTGGCAACTTTAGGATGGGGAGTTGGTCCTGGTGGAGAAATAACTAGTATATACCCATACTTTGTAGTGGGTATTGTACATTTAATATCTTCTGCCGTACTAGGTTTTGGAGGATTGTATCACGCTTTGATTGGACCAGATACTCTCGAAGAGTCTTTTCCTTTCTTTGGTTATGATTGGAGAGACAAAAACAAAATGACAACAATACTTGGTATACACCTTGTGTTATTAGGCATAGGATCATTTTTACTTGTCATTAAAGCTTTATTTTTGGGTGGAGTATATGATACATGGGCTCCTGGAGGTGGAGATATAAGATTAATAAGCAATCCAACTCTAAACCCTGCTATTATATTTGGATACGTGCTAAAATCTCCATTTGGAGGCGACGGCTGGATAGTTAGCGTCAATAATATGGAAGATTTAATTGGTGGACATGTATGGATTGGAGTCATTTGCATTGCAGGAGGAATATGGCATATTCTTACAAAACCATTTGCTTGGGCAAGAAGAGCATTTGTTTGGTCTGGTGAAGCTTACTTATCTTATAGCTTAGGTGCTTTATCTATCATGGGATTAACTGCATCTAACTATGTATGGTATAATAATACGGCATATCCCAGCGAATTTTATGGACCTACAGGACCAGAAGCATCTCAAGCACAAGCTTTCACATTCCTTGTAAGAGATCAAAGACTAGGAGCAAATGTAGCATCTGCACAAGGTCCTACAGGATTAGGAAAATACTTAATGAGATCACCAAGTGGAGAAATAATTTTTGGGGGAGAAACAATGCGTTTCTGGGACCTAAGAGCTCCCTGGGTAGAACCATTAAGAGGACCTAATGGATTAGATCTAAACAAAATAAAAAATGATATACAGCCGTGGCAAGAAAGACGTGCCGCAGAATATATGACACATGCACCATTAGGGTCACTAAATTCTGTTGGTGGCGTTGCAACAGAAATCAATTCTGTGAACTATGTCTCACCTAGAAGTTGGTTAACAACTTCTCATTTCTTTTTAGGATTCTTTCTATTTATTGGACATCTATGGCATGCAGGACGTGCAAGAGCTGCAGCAGCAGGATTTGAAAAAGGTATCAATAGAGAAAACGAAGCTGTTCTATCTATGAGACCATTAGATTAAATCTATATAGGATCAAGTTAAAAAACTATTCTTAACTTTTATAGTTAAGAATAGTTTTTTATATGCACTAAAATAATAAAATTATATCTAATATATTAAATTCCGAGCAATTCTATTATAGGTAAAGAAAAAAAAATTCTATACAAAAAACCACAACAAAAGCTATCATAGCCAATCTTCCATTCCAAGTCTCAGAACCGATAGAAAAACCCCAAATCCATCTATTACGTTGATGATAAATTTTCATATCATTCAGTCGCCTCTATTTTTCTCTTCAAAATCAGATATACTATATTATAAAATGGTACAAAAAACTATTCAAGAGTATTAAGCTTATTTCAATTAAAATGAGACTAAATATACATACACTTATCCATCCAACTATACAAAAATTAGCATATGAAATTATTTATCAAAAATCGCATAAAAAACTTCAAGACACAAATAGCGAAAAAACATTAGGAATGCTTATTGTTTATGAAATTTTAAGAAAATATTTAAAAATAGATAATATATATATAAAAAAAGTCGATGTTTTAAAAGAAAGACGTTTATTAAATCAATTAGATAAGTATTTATTTATAACTAATCTAATAGAATGTTACAACATGCTTGCAGATGTACAAAGAATACTACCAGAATGTTCTTTGAAACATATAGACTTTAATAATATACATAATACTTTTTACTGTGATGAAAAACTACAAGAGCATCAAATAATTATATTTGAAAAATTTTTGAAAAATTATGGGATAATTGAAATCATAAATTACTTACAAAAAAATAATCAAATTAATTTAAATCATGTAAGAATCATATGTCTTACATGCAATAAAAATATTTTAAAATATCTAGCTAAAAAATATCCACAATTAAGCATATATACTATAAAAATCAACTAACATAAACTGATGTTAATTGATCTATTGTCAAATCTCAATATTATAAAATAATGAATATTATAATCAATTCTTTTAATTTAATTTTCACATCTATAGCTAATTTTTCTGAAATATATCTTATATCTATTTTATTAAAACTATCTTTAGCTTGGTTTCCAACAGTAAATTGGTATAATGAGCCTTTTTGCTCTCTAAACAGACTTACAGATCCATACCTTAAATTATTTAGAGGAACAATACCAATGATATTTGGAATGGACATGTCGCCTATGTTAGGAATTATTTTTTTACAATGCTTAACAGTTATATTTAACAATATACAACTCGAATCTATGACTTAACAATTAACATATTTTATATCACAATAGTTGATTAATCAAATAAAAAATTATTTAATATTAAATATAAACACTATACTTATTTATATCTCAAAATCATCATGTTAAAAATTAGATTAAAAAGATTTGGAAGGAAAAAACAACCTAGCTATAGAGTTATAGTTATAGATAGTAGAAAACCAAGAGATGGAAGAGCTATTGAAGAAATAGGATTTCACAACCCAATAACGAATAAATCACAAATAAACTTAGAAAGGGCTAAAGAAAGAATAAATGAAGGTGCTCAACCTACTGAAACAGTTCAACAAATTATAAACCGGCTTGAAAAACAAAATTAATAAATTAAATCTAAGGAGATCAGGTTGTCCAAATTTACATTTAAAATTTTATGGCTTGAAAACAATATTGCTATAGCAATTGATTATATTATAGGTCAAAATAAAAGCCCATTAACATCTTATTTTTTTTGGCCTCGTAATGACGCGTGGGAAGAACTAAAAACAGAACTAGAGTCAAAACCATGGATCGATGAAAATGAGAGAATAGATTTACTAAATAAAACCACTGAAATTATAAATTTTTGGCAAGAAAAAGGCAAAAACATATCCTTGAGGCAAGCTCAAGATACATTTCCAGAATTTAATTTTATTGGAACAAATTAATTCAAATTCTATTAGATGATTAGTAATAATTTATAGATTATACTAAGCATCTCAATATTTTGAATAAAAAAATACAGTAAAATTGCATTATTTACAATATTTGATTATATTATAATAGTTATGAATAATAAATTATATAAAAAAAAAATTGATTTTCTATTAATTAGTGTTGAAGCCATAAACTTATATAATTTAGACGAAAATTACACATATAAAATAAATTCCGTACAAATAGCTACCCGTCTAAATAATTTATTCTTGATACGATGTGGTAATTTACTTAGACATCCACAATCTTATACATTATACAACTTTAAAGAAACAATAAAAGCTATCTATTATCTTTATAGATCTGTTAATAATTTCAGCATGCAAAAAAAAATAAATAAGATATTCAAGGCAATATATCATGATAATCAATTAAAAAGTATCAAACAATACCTGCAAAGATTCAAATACATATACTATAAAACACATAACTACTACAATATTAACAGTAAGTTCTATTTTTATGATAAAGATATAACAGAAATCGCTATATTGAATTTATATATAATGCATATATTAGGTCGTGAAAATGGTATTTACTTTCTTATTAAATATCTAAAATCACCATCTTATATATATGGAATAAACAGCTAAAAAATGAAATAAATTTGTTTCTTAACTATCTGTTTGATCTGCTATCAGACATTCTGTTGTTAAAATCATCGAAGCTATTGAAGCTGCATTTTGTAAAGCAGAACGTGTAACTTTAGCTGGATCAACAATACCTTCCTTATACATATCAACAATTTGACCAATATCAGCATTATAACCCATAGAGAAATTACTACCTTTAATTTTTTCTACAATTATAGCACCATTATTGCCAGCATTTTCTACGATTCTTTTAACTGGATATAATAAAGCATCCACTATAATTAAGGCACCCACTAATTCTTCTTCAACTAAATTGTTTACAACCCACTCTCGCAAATCTTGAGATAGATGTACAAAAGTAGAACCTCCTCCGGGCACTATACCCTCTTCAATTGCTGCTTTAGTTGCATTAATAGCATCTTCTAAACGCAGTTTCTTATCTCTCATTTCAGTTTCAGTCGCAGCGCCTACTTTAATAACGGCAACACCTCCAGATAGCTTAGCAAGTCTCTCATGTAACTTTTCTTTTTCATAACTATTCGTACTAGCTTCTAATTGCCTCCTAATTTGATTGCAACGTTCTTTAATAAGACTTTCATCCACATCTGCAACAATTGTTGTGGTATCTTTCGTAATTTGAACCCGCCTAGCAGATCCTAATTGATTTAAAGCTACATTATCTAAAGTTAAGCCCATATCTTGTGTAATCACTTCTCCTGAAGTTAAAATAGCTATATCTTCTAATAATAACTTTCTTCTATCTCCAAAACCAGGTGATCTGACAGCAACAACATTAATAATACCTCTCAACTTATTTACAACAATTGTAGCCAAGGCCTCTTTTTCAATATCTTCAGCTATAATAAGTAAAGGACGACCCGTTTTAGCAACTTTTTCTAAAGTAGGTAATAATTCTTGTTGAATCAGTGTAATTTTCTTATCTGTTATTAAAATATATGGATTATCTTGTATAACTTCCATTCTAGATGTATCTGTAACAAAGTAAGGAGAGATAAAACCTTTGTCAAATTTCATCCCTTCTTTAATTTCTAATTCTATAGTTGTTGACTGGCCCTCTTCTAAAGAAATAATACCTTCTTTACCCACTTTTTGAATAGCATTAGCTATCATATTGCCAACTTCAATATCATTACCAGAAGATATAGAGCCAACATGAGTAATATCCTGCATGTTTAAAATAGGTTTAGAATAATCTGCAATTTTAGCAACAATAAATTTCACTGCTTTTTCTATTCCTTTTTTCAAAATAATAGGATTAGCACCAGCTGCAACATTTTTAAGACCTTGTTTGACTATAGCATGAGCTAATACAGTAGCAGTAGTTGTACCATCACCAGCAACATCATTTGTTTTCGATGCAGCCTGTCTAATCAATGCAATACCAGTATTTTCTATTACATCTCTCAACTCTATTTCTTTAGCAATAGTTACTCCGTCATTAATGATTTGAGGAGCACCAAATTTTTTTTCTAATACAACATTTCTACCTTTAGGACCAAGTGTTATAGCAACAGCTTCGACTAAAGTATCCATACCTTTTTCTAAAGCTTTGCGGGCATTATCTTGATATAAAATTTTTTTTGCCATTTTGTTATCCTTAATCCTTACTTCATCAAAAATATATAAATAGATCTAAATTAAAATAATTTAATGCTCGTTTTATAAATAAAAACAATTAACAAATAAAAAAATAAGTTTTTGATCAGAAACCTGATATACTAATACTACATAAGGGCCTGTAGCTCAGTGGATTAGAGCACGTGGCTACGAACCACGGTGTCGGGGGTTCGAATCCCTCCTCGCCCGATAAATTTATAAAAACATATAAAAAATCATATTTTCTATCATAATATTTAATAAATATAATAATATTAAAATCATACTTTATGCAACCACTAAGAGGAACTAAAGACATATTACCTCATCAAATTATCTATTGGCAACATATATACACTAAAGCTTCAGCCATACTATCTTTACATAACTATTCAGAAATCAGAACACCTATTATAGAATCAACAAACTTATTTCAGCGCACTATAGGAGAAGAAACTGATATTATCAATAAAGAAATGTATACATTCATCGATCAAAGCAAAAGAAATATAACACTAAGGCCAGAAGCAACAGCAAGTATAGCTAGAGCATTCGTGAGCAATAAACTTTATCAACACAAGTTACAAAAGCTTTGGTATCTAGGACCAATGTTTCGATATGAAAGGCCACAAAGCGGAAGGCAAAGACAATTCCACCAATTAGGCATAGAATGCATTGGTAGCTTAAACCCAATGGCAGATGCAGAAGTAATACACTTAGCTAATGAATTGCTATGTCAACTAAAGTTAAAAGATTACACACTAGAAATTAATTCTATTGGCAGCTTAGAAGAAAGGCAGATGTATAAAATAGACTTAGTCGAATATTTATTGCAATATCAACAAGATTTAGATGAAGATTCTCAGAATCGCCTTTATTCTAATCCTTTAAGGATTTTGGATAGTAAAAATATCAAAACTCAAGAAATTTTACAAGATGCTCCAAACTTAAATAAATACTTGAATAAAACATCTGCTGAACATTTTTATTTAGTTTGTACACATTTAGATAGTTTAAATATACCTTATACAATCAATTATAAATTAGTAAGAGGATTAGACTACTATAATCAAACAACTTTCGAGATGAAAATAAATTCTCAAGATCGTCAAAACACTATATGTGGAGGCGGACGTTATGATAACCTAATAGAACAATTAGGAGGTCCAAAAACACCAGCCGTAGGCTGGGCAATTGGATTAGAAAGATTATTAAAAATCATTGAACAAAAATTAATACTGTCTCAACAACCAATAAATGTATATATAGCAACACAAGGATTAGAAGCACAAAAAAAGATTTGGGAAATAATACAAAATTTAGAAAAAGAAAATATAAAATTCGAATTAGACTTATCTAACACAAGTTTTCAAAAACAGATTAAAAGAGCTAGCAAGCTAGGAGCTAAATTTTGTATTATTTTAGGAGATCAAGAAATAAATGATAACTGCATTACTACTAGGAAATTAGATGAACACAAACAATATACCATTTCCTATTCAACTTTCTTAGAAGAAATATATAAACTAAAACATTAAACTTTAGTTGACAACCAATACTAATTAATTGTTTAATATAGTTATATGGGGTGTAGCCAAACGGTAAGGCAGCGGACTTTGACTCCGCCATTCGCAGGTTCGAATCCTCCCACCCCAGTAAAACTATTAAAATAATTACTTAAAATTAATTATTATATAAAAGCTGGAAAAACTTGCAACTTTATACATATTCTCATTTCATTTGTAAGAATAATATCTAAATTGTAAACACCTATCTTCTTAATATTAGGTATATAAAGATTTTTCTTATCCAATTTCTCTCCTGTAAGATATAAAATATTTGATATTATTTCTTTATCACTTATACTACCAAAAATTTGATTAGTATTGCCCACTTTTTTCTTAACACTGATTTTCGCAATTTGATTTAATTTTTGAGCAAGTATCTGGAATTTCCCCTTAATTTCATTTAATTTCTTTTGTTTTATATCTAAAAACATTTTATAATGCTTTAATCTGCCAGCAGTTGCTAGATAAGCAAAACCATAAGGAATCAAATAATTAAAAGCATAGCCAGAGCTTACTTTTACTATATTGCCTACTGATCCAAGATTAACCAAATTTTTCTTCAAGATAACTGTTATTTTTTTTTTCATGCTCAAATCTAAAGCTAATAATAAAATTAATTATATAATACTATTCACTATTGAAACAATAATGCTTGATTTGATTTTTATATAAAATCTGTGATGCAAGAAGTGATCTTAAATTGTCATAACAATATACAACTATTTTTTTATCTTTTAAATAATGATGTATAAAATTAATTGTTTTTTTAAACTTAATATTTTTTAAAGGAATATTAATAGCTTTAGATAAATGATATTTACCGAACTCTTCTGGTTGACGAACATCAATTAAAATTACAACCGATTGATTCAAGATACATAATAAATTGCTCTGATTAATAAAATTAGAATTTAATAATTTATTTTCATAGTAATAATTCATTAAATCAAAATTCATTTTTGGCACTATTTCTATTGTTTTAAAAGACGCATCAAGAAGATTGTATACTAACAAATAGCCACTTAAAATATTTCCTATACCTAAAATAATTTTTATTGCTTCTACTGCTTGAAGCATACCTATAACACCTGTTAATACGCCAAGCATACCTAATATACTACATTTTTTGGTGTATAAATTTAAGTTTTTAGGATATAAATCAGAATATAAAGGCCCACTTTTATAATTAAAAACACTTACATGCCCTTCAAAGCCTTGCACAGCTCCATAAATATGTATCTTGTTCTGTAAATAACATGATCTACTAATTAGATATCTTGATTGAAAATTATCAGTTGTGTCTATAACTATATCATAATTTCTAATAATATCTCTACAATTATTTTTATCTAATATACATGAATATATACGAATAGCACACTGTGAATTGATATCTTTAATTCTATCACGTACTACATGAACTTTTAACTTATCAATATCTTCATCTTTATATAAAATTTGTCTATGTAAATTAGAATAAGTTACTTGATCATCATCTACAATACCTAAGCAACCTATTCCAGAAGCAGCTAAATAAATGATACCACATGCAGCCAATCCACCAGCACCAATAAATAAAATTTTAGCTGCCTTTAATCTCTTTTGTCCATTATCTCCAATATTATCTAAAACTAAATGACGAGCATATCTTTTATACTCTAATTCCGAAAGATGATTAGTCGATATAGGATAAAACATAAAAATATATACATAAAAACAATACTATTAATATAATTGTATAATCTCACACTAGACATTGCATTGTATATAATTTATATTAAATTTATTCCTATGATAATATTTGTAATATAATTAAGTAATTAAGCTTGAATATAATATATACCTCATAAATATTTCATAACAAACCATTTAATTTACTGAATTTTTTTACTTTTTCTATATTTTAATGTATGTTTTTATGTACTACGCCTTTAGTTCAGCTGGTAGAACGCAGGTTTCCAAAACTTGATGTCGAGGGTTCAAGTCCTTCAAGGCGTGTAATCTTATAGTAATATTAAGTTAATAAAAACATAAATAATATCTAATAATTCTAATAATAAAGATCAAATCAATCAAAATATAACACTATTAATTTTACATTAATAACTCTGATGCTCTATAATAGACGAGTAGAATCAATAATAAAAATAAATAACTATTTTATGGCTAAAAAAATTATAGGGCTTGTTAAATTAGCTTTGAATGCAGGCAAAGCTACTCCCGCTCCACCAGTAGGCCCAGCATTGGGACAATATGGGGCTAATATTGTAATGTTTTGCAAAGAATATAATGCAAGAACAGGAGATAAACTCGGCTTAGTCATACCTGTTGAAATTTCAATATATGAAGATCGTAGTTTTTCATTCATTTTAAAAACTCCACCAGCAGCTGTACTACTAAAAAAAGCTGCTAAAATACAAAATGGATCAGGACAACCAAACACTCAAAAAATTGGATCAATTTCTGTAACACAATTGCAAGAAATAGCTGAAACCAAATTACAAGATTTAAACACTCAAGATATCAAAAAAGCCATGAAAATTGTAAAAGGCACTGCAAACAATATGGGTATCCAAATTAGTGACTAATATAAAATAAATTTAATATGACAAAACATTCACGCCGCTTTAATAGACTTTTGAAGCAAGTAGAAAAAAATAAGTTTTATGCACCTTTAGACGCTTTGTATTTAATGAAAAACTTATCTAATGTCAATTTTGTAGAAACAGCAGAAGTTCATATTGTATTAGGATTAGACCCTAAATATGCAGATCAGCAATTAAAAGCAACTGTTATGCTACCTAATGGAACAGGTAAAACAACCCGTATAGCTGTAATTACTACAAACAATCAAATTCAACAAGCAAAATCTAGTGGAGCAGATATAATCGGAGGAGAAGATCTAATTGATGAAATCAAAAAGGGGCGTTTAGATTTCGATAAACTCATAGCTACTCCAGATATTATGATATCAATCGCTAAACTAGGGAAAATTTTGGGCCCCAAGGGGCTAATGCCTTCACCTAAAGCTGGCACAGTAACAAACGATTTAGTAAATACAATTAAAGAATTCAAAGCTGGCAAATTAGAATATAAAATCGACCGCAGTGGAATATTACATATTCCATTTGGTAAGCTTAATTTCACTCCAGAAGACTTGTATAATAATTTAGTTACTTTGCAACAATCTATAGATAAGAACCGACCACAAGGTTCCAAAGGTAAATACTGGAAGTCTATCCATATCAGTAGTACTATGGGACCCTCAATACCCTTAGATATTAATCTTTTACGTGACTAACTAGTTATGATACAATAAGTAGTCAAAACGTTTACTTTATTTATATGCAAAACAAAGAATTTATTTATAATAATGAACACAAAAATTAATAACATTATTAATGATTTAAAATCATTAACACTATTAGAAGCAGCTGAATTAGTAAAACAGATAGAAGAAACATTTAATATTGATGCATCTATTGCATCTCAAAACCCAGCAATAGTTATGCCTACAGCGACAGATAGTTCTACTAAGAATGAAACAGAAGAGAAAACAGAATTTGATATTATACTAGAAGAAGTACCAGCAGCTAAAAAAATTGCTATATTAAAAGTTGTGAGATCAATAACTGGTTTAGGCTTAAAAGAAGCAAAAGAATTAGTAGAATCAGCACCTAAAACAATCAAAGAAAATACAACAAAAGAAAACTCTGAAGAATTAAAAAAACAACTCGAAGAAGCTGGAGCTAAAGTATCAATTAAATAAAGATATTGAATCATAACAATATTGTTATGATTCAACATTGAGCAATATTTAAAATATTCCTAAAGTAATTGCCTTAGATAATGGCATAGTTGCACCAATACCAAGCCAAACTGCAACAAAAGTTCCAATTAAAAATACTGTAGTAGCAACAGGACGTCTAAAAGGATTCTGAAATTTATTGACACTTTCAATAAATGGAACAGTAATCAAACCCGCAGGTACAGACGCCATAGACAGAACGCCTATCAACTTATTCGGTATAACTCTTAATAAATTAAAAGTAGGAAAAAAATACCATTCTGGTAATATCTCTAAAGGTGTAGCAAAAGGATTAGCTGGCTCTCCTATAGCAGAAGGCTCTAAAACTGACAAACCAACGTCACAAGCTAATATACCTAAAATAACAACAGGAAACATATATAATATATCGTTTGGCCAAGCTGGCTCTCCATAATAGTGATGTCCCATACCTTTTGCTAATTTAGCACGCAGTTTTGGATCAGTCAAATCAGGCTTTTTTATAATTGACATATAGAAATTCCTCAATACTAGATTTTTAATATATTTATAAATACAACTATTAACTATAGCGGCCCTGAGATTCCTTGTTTACGAATCATTAAAAAATGCATTAACATAAATACAGCAGTTAAAAGAGGTAAAACAAAAGTATGCAAGCTATAAAATCTTGTAAGTGTACTTTGTCCTACACTTACTCCACCTCTTAATAATTCAACTATACTTGCTCCTACTATAGGGATAGCTTCAGGAACACCTGTTACAATCTTCACAGCCCAATATCCTATCTGATCCCACGGTAAAGAATAACCGGTTACACCAAAAGAAACTGTTAGAACAGCTAATATAACACCCGTTACCCAAGTTAATTCACGTGGTTTTTTAAAACCACCAGTTAAATATACTCGAAACATATGTAATATTAACATAAGTACCATCATACTAGCAGACCATCTATGAATTGATCTTATCAACCAACCAAAATTAACATCTGTCATAATATATTCAACAGATGAAAAAGCTTCAGCTACAGTCGGCCGATAATAAAAAGTCATAGCAAAACCACTTGCAACTTGAATTAAGAAAGATGTAAATACTATACCACCAATACAATAAAAAATATTTACATGAGGTGGAACATATTTACTAGTTATATCATCTGCAATGGCTTGAATTTCTAATCTTTCTTCAAACCAATCATAAACCTTTCCCATATTAATTGTTTAGTAAAATATAAAAATTGTGCGTTTAAACTACAATTCACTCGAATTTATTATTCAATCTTAAATCAATATAATTATAACATTTATTATTTTCTTTTTTGTATATTAAGCAATTTTATTATTACGTAAATAACTAAAAAAAGAAAAATAGCATATTAGAATTTTATTTTTTACAATATACTTTATAAACAGTCTTTTAATTAAAAAATTCACAACTTTATTGACAGTAATTGGATTACTTCCTGTAATATAACTAATAGTTTTTTGTGATAATTCAAAAGGAATAAGAACATAATTATTGTTTAATACTCCAAAATCTTTACATAATAGTAACAACAACTGAACGACTCTATATCTAATAGATTTGTGCATTAATACATATGATGAACTTTCATATTGTCTCAAAGTATAACGAAATAAATCGAGGAATTTAATTGAAGTTGATAAATAGTGACAATGAGCAATATAATCTAACCAAAACAATTTAATAAAGTAGGTATTTTCTAGTGCAACTACTTTATAATAAATATAATTAGAATCAAAAAAATTAAAATCAATTATACTTTTATTAGTCAATATAGCTAAAAAAATAGACTCACTATTTGTAAAAATTTTCATAATGTATACAGTACCATAAAAAACTATAATTAATGGTTTGTACTTTGTTTGATACTTAAATACCAAGGAATCTCCTTTATTTAATTTATAAATATAAAAAGGAATTTCTGATTCAAAAAATAATTGCTTCCATTTGTTACTCATAATTCTTACTTATATTTTATACTAAAAATAAGTTTTTAACAATATACTCATTTTGATATAATCTGATAATGAAAAAAACAATACTTCTTATAGACGACGATATAGATTTATTAAATTCAATGGCTTCCTACTTAATCTCTGCGGGCTTCACAATACACATTACAACAAATGGATATAATGCACTAAAAAATTTAACAATTATTCAACCAGATTTAATTATTACTGATATCATGATGCCAAATATAAATGGTTACGAGGTGATTAAAAGAATACGCTCTAAAAAAAACTGGTATAAAACACCTGTAATTTTTTTGACAGCCAAAGGTATGACACAAGATCGTATCTTAGGATATAATTTAGGGTGTAATGCATACCTTGCTAAACCATTTTATCCAGAAGAATTAATAGCTATAATAAATAATATATTGAAACAACTTGAATTTCATAAACCCAATATTAACCATAGTATTCAAAAACTTCAAAATAAAAAACAAGATTCTATTTTTAATTCTTTGACACCAACAGAGTACAAAGTACTTATATTAGTATCAAAAGGCTATACAAATAAAGAAATTGCTAACAAAGTTAACTCAAGTATAAGAAATATAGAAAAATATGTAAGCCGCTTATTAAATAAAACAAGAACTAGAAACCGCACAGAACTAGCAAAATTAACTTTATTAAATTCTTTAAACAAACTACAGGGCGAATGACGGGACTCGAACCCGCGAATAGTGAAGCCACAATCCACTGCCTTAACCTCTTGGCTACATCCGCCAAAATTCAAAAATATAATAATGAAGTATAATACTTTTTAAATAATAAGTCTATGTTTTTTCAAAAATTTAATGGATTCTAACAAAATATATTATATGAACACAATATACAACACAATTTTTATCAATGGACAAGCGTTTAATTGTTATATTAATATGTCTCTTAAAGAATTATTAAACTATCTAGAATTTGAATTAAATTCTATCGTTGTAGAACATAATAATCATATTATACACTCTACAGAATTTGATAAAACTTTCTTTAAATCACAAGATAAAATAGAAATCATTACAATTGTTGGAGGAGGTTAAATAAGTTCTCTTCTAGAAACAGATAATCTAGCTTGTTTCATATCAATATGAATAATTTTAACTTTGATTTTATTTCCAATTTGAAACGTATGATTTATATTTTCTATATATTGATGACCTATTTCTGATATATGTAGTAATGCAGGTATACCATATATAGTAATAAAAATGCCATACTGCTTAATTTGAGTAATTTGACCATAAACCAATTTGCCTACTTTCAATAAATTAGAATAAAGATCAAGTAAAGCTAGTTTATGACTTAATATAATCTTATTATTTTTTTCGTCCGCTAATAAAAGCTTACACGGCAACTGGTACTTTACCATAAATTGATAATTAGTAAATGTAATTAAATGAGATCTAGGTATAAAACTTTGCAAACCTTCTAAAATAGTTAAAATTCCTCCTTTATTAAGATTAAATATAGGTACATCCAAAATAATGTCTTCCGATTCGAGCTGCTTAATACGTTTCCAAGATCTTATATAATCTAACCTTTTAATAGATAATAACAACTGTTGTCTCTCCTTATTATAAGCCAAAATAAAAAATTCTCTTGTATGATTAACAAGATATTTTAAATCATATCTATTATTGTAAGAACTTAATAAAATTTCATCTATTGGTAAATAACCTGCTATACTGACTCCCACATCCACTAAAAAACCTTGTGACTCCTGATGAAAGATAGTACCAGCTATAATGTCACCTGGATGTAAATTATATTTATATTGAGTTAATATAGCTCCGAAATCTTTTTCTGAAAAACTTTTTAAACGCATTTTTTTCATTTTGATTATTATTAATTAAGTCACTAAGATATGATTGTACTTTTTTTTAAAAATATGTATTATATACAAATAAGTAAACATAGGTAGTTGCAAATTTTAAAACAAATTTGAGGAAAGTCCGGGCTCCAGTTAGTATATAGTATAGCTGTATAAATAACAGTATAGGTGACTATAAGGAAAGTGCCACAGAAAAAAACCGCCTAATTTACTATAATATAGGTAAGGGTGCAAAGGTACAGTAAGAGCGTACCAGAAGTATAATAAAAATACTTGCTAGGCAAACCCCGTATAAGAGCAAAGTAATAAACTTTACATTAATACTATCTAGCATGAAAGAATTGATTGTAATTTACGGTTTATTATCAGTACTGCAAAAAGTTTATATGTAAATATAAAAAAAAGATTAATAACTACCCTTAATAAATTTAATTTTCACATAAAGTATATAAATCTTAAAATTATTAAGAACAAAATCCGGCTTATGATTTACTTTAGATCTGTAAAATATGAATTAATATGATCCATATTTACTCAATAAACATGCTATTTCTTTATCAATACGATTAATATCATCATAACTTAAAGTTCTATCATAAGCTCTATAAATAATACGTAAACCAACATTATAACAATTAGTAGAATCATTTTTATAATGATTAAATACTTCAACTGATTCAATTAAAGAATTATTAAAGCTAGATATTTGTTGCTTAATTAAATCTATACTATGAATCTTATCTAAAGTTAAAGATATATCTCTAGTTAAGCTAGGATAATAAGAATAAGGATAAACCATAGAATTAATATGATTAAAAGATTTAATAGAAGCTATCAATTTAATTAAATCAAATTCAAATATATACGCAGAAATTCCATAGCAATTACGCAACTGTCCAAATATACCTATTTCTTGATTATTCATACTATAAATAATTGCCGTACGATTAATCTTTAACAATTTAGCTAACTTAAAAAAGAAATAACTTTCATTTAAATCTTTTATGTTTTTCCATACTATTACAGCCTGTAATCTATCTAAGAAATCTTCCATTATACCTTTTGCATGAAACCAACTAAGTGCTTCTGGTTTATGTGACCAAGATCTTTGCACAAAAGCAGTATTTGCAATTAAACCAGAAAGACGTAAAAACTCAAAAAAACTGACAATATGATTAGATCTTATACGTGATTTATTCAACTTAAATATCTTTCCTATTTCAAAAATTTCAATATTTTTGTTACCTTGTTTAAGATTATTTTGCTGATTTATAACTAATTGATCTATTAAACTAGTTCTTAAAAAAGACTGATCTTGACCTAAAGGATTAAAAACTTTAACTCCTGTTGTAGTATTAGAAATTAAAGTATCACAAAAAGAATAATTTTGAACTTCATGTAGACCTAAATAACGTAATAAGCAACGAATTTGACTTATTTGATTTATAAGCGTATTATGAACAGACAAATTATTATACATAAAAGGCAACCTACTCATAAAATTGTTAAAGCCATAAATACGCCCTATTTCCTCAATTACATCTATAGGCCTTTTAATATCGTCTTGTCTATTAATAGGTACTTGTATCTTCAAAATATTCTTTGACTCATCATATATTATGATAAAATGCAAACTTTCTAATAAATGAATAATCTCTTGTATAGTTAAATAGCCGCAAAAGTTACTTCTAGTAAAACCTAAAATATTGTGTATCTTACTTATCTCTAAAATGATAATTTTAGGCATATAATGTAGCTTATAATAACCATAAAACTTACCTAATGTGCCATATGCAAATGATCCAATCAACTGAACTGTTTCATATAATGCATTAATAAAATCAGACCTCAAGCCTTGATTCAAACATTTTTTTGATAGATCGGTACTAAGATTTACAAGCTTTTGCATATTTTTAATATATTGTTTACTACATACTTGACCAAAAATAAGTATAGAATTTGTAAACAAATCACACTGAATACGAGGATTTGTATAAAAACCAATAGTAGATAATATAAGATCATCATATTTTAAAACTTCTAATTCAATATTTTGCTTACTGAATAAATTACTATTTGTTTTCTGTAAACTGAATAAAGAGTAATTCAGTTCTGAGCAATGAATTTTTTGTTTATCAAATATATGTATTGATTGTCCCCATTTTAAATATATATATTCAGAAATATCAATTAATAGATTTAACGGTTTAATATTTTGGCTTATTAAATAGTATTGAAGCCAGGAAGGAGATAAAGTATTATTTAAACGATAAATCTGAATTAAAGACAAATCTAATAGAGAAATATTCTTATCTGATAAATTAAAACCCTTAATATTAATATTAAGAGAATCTCTATACAATTTATACATTAAAGGTCTGTTAAAAAGACAGCTAATCTCTCTAGCTAGACCTACTACACTTAACACATCTTGTCTATTAGCTGTTGTAGTTAAATCAAAAACTGTATCATTAGCAGATAGATCATGAATAATATTTTCTATTTCAAAACCTGATACATTTAATTTGTCTGCAAGAGAACTAAATGTTATACCATTTAAATCTACAATTTGTTTAAGCCATCTTAAAGAGAATTTCATATATAAAAAGATTGAATATAATAAACATTCATAATTTAATATCACCAATATATCATTTTAAGAAATGCAAATTAATTTCACTTAGCTTTAGTAAAAGAAAGTTTATTTTTATTAGCATATTTTTCCATAAAGCGCATAAAACGATCCCATTCTTGTGGACTTTTTATTATATATATAGCTTCTATAGCTTGCGGTTTACCATTAATAAATTTAGCACTTACATCTCTAGTGATAAGTTCACCTTCATCATCTTTTAGATACATGCCTGTAATATCACCTTGATCCTCCATACCTGACCTCAAAATATCCGGATTGTTGAATCTAAATGTTGCTGTACCTTTACTACCATCTCTAGAACGTGTTAAAGAAACATCAGCAACAACTGTTTCATTAATTCCTTTAATAAACTGAATAACAGCCATAATGATTTTCCTTAATTAAAAAATATACAACATTATATAAACTTAATAGTGAAGTATTATATAGATTTAATAATTATTATAAATGATAACAAAATTCTATCCAACGAATCTAGTTATAAGTAATAACCAAAATAAATTAAATTATCTTTAATACTTAATAAAGATTTATAGCATATATACAAAACTTTTCTACATAACTATTAAGTTATATTTTCAATTGTGTTATTATTATTTAGTATCAAAGGTAATATATATTAATTTGCTTTAACTAAATGTTTGAACGATTTACAGAAAAAGCAATAAAAGTTATTATGCTTGCTCAAGAAGAAGCAAGACGCTTAGGTCATAATTTTGTTGGTACAGAACAAATTTTATTAGGTTTAATAGGTGAAGGCACAGGAATTGCTGCACAAGTATTAAAATCTATGAATGTAAATTTAAAAGATGCACGCATAGAAGTGGAAAAAATTATTGGTAGAGGTTCAGGATTTGTAGCGGTTGAAATACCTTTTACTCCAAGAGCCAAAAGAGTTCTAGAACTTTCTTTAGAAGAAGCTAGACAACTTGGACATAATTATATAGGTACAGAACATTTATTAATGGGTTTAGTCCGTGAAGGTGAAGGTGTAGCCGCAAGAGTACTAGAAAATCTGGCCGTTAATGTAGCTTCTATTAGAACAGAAGTGATTCAAATGTTGGGTGATAATACAGAAGCGAACACAAATGGAAACAATAACACACAAACAAGAAGCAAAACTCCTACTCTAGAGGAATTTGGCTCAAACCTAACAGAATTAGCAATAGAAGGCATTTTAGATCCAGTAGTTGGGCGACAAAAAGAGATTGAACGAGTAATACAAATATTGGGCAGAAGGACAAAAAATAACCCTGTACTAATTGGGGAACCAGGAGTAGGAAAAACAGCAATAGCAGAAGGTTTAGCACAAAGAATTGCAAATAAAGATATACCTTCTATATTAGAAGATAAATTAGTTGTCACATTAGACGTCGGTTTATTAGTTGCTGGGACAAAATACAGAGGAGAATTTGAAGAAAGACTTAAACGTATTATGGACGAAATAAAATCAGCTAATAATATTATACTAGTTATTGATGAAGTACATACTTTAATTGGAGCTGGCGCTGCTGAAGGAGCTATTGATGCAGCAAATTTACTGAAACCAGCATTAGCCAGAGGAGAATTGCAATGTATAGGAGCGACAACACTAGAAGAGTATCGTAAACATATAGAAAAAGATGCTGCACTTGAAAGACGATTTCAGCCTGTATTGGTTGGGGAACCCAGTGTAGAAGAAACTATTGAAATTTTATTTGGTTTAAGAGACAGATACGAAAAACACCACCAATTAAAAATGTCAGATGCTGCACTAGCCGCTGCTGCTAAATATGCTAATCAGTATATTTCGGATCGTTTTTTACCTGACAAAGCTATTGATTTAATTGACGAAGCTGGCTCAAGAGTTAGATTATTAAACTCCCAACTACCTCCAGCTGCTAGAGAATTAGATAAAGAGCTAAGGAATGTATTAAAAACAAAAGATGAAGCAATCAGGGCACAAAAATACGAAAAAGCAGAACAATATAGAACGAGAGAAATGGAAATTAAAGCTCAAATTGCAGCTATTGCACAAAGTAAAAAGAATGAACCTGATTTGCAAATTGAAGATCCTGTAGTAACAGAAGATGATATTGCAGAAATAGTTGCGTTTTGGACAGGTATTCCAGTAACCAAATTAACCAAAAGTGAATCAGAAAAATTAATGCATATGGAAGAAACTCTTCATAGTCGCATTATTGGACAAGATGAAGCTGTAGTAGCTGTTTCTCGAGCGATAAGAAGAGCAAGAGTTGGATTAAAAAACCCTAATCGACCTATTGCAAGCTTTATCTTTTCTGGCCCTACGGGAGTCGGAAAGACTGAATTAACTAAGGCACTAGCTTCTTATTTTTTTGGTTCACAAGAAGCAATGGTTAGATTAGATATGTCTGAATATATGGAAAGACATACTGTTTCCAAGCTGATTGGTTCACCACCTGGCTATGTAGGTTATAGCGAAGGTGGATATTTAACAGAAGCTGTTAGAAAACGTCCTTACACAGTCATTCTATTTGATGAAATCGAAAAAGCTCATCCAGATATATTCAACCTCTTATTGCAAATTTTAGAAGATGGTAGACTAACCGATGCTAAAGGTAGAACAATAGACTTCAAAAACACCTTGTTAATCATGACATCTAATATAGGCTCAAAAGTGATAGAAAAAGGAGGAGGAAGCTTAGGATTTGAGCTAGGAGAGTCCCAAACAGAGTCACAATATAATCGTATTAGATCATTAGTCAATGAAGAATTAAAACAATATTTTCGTCCCGAATTTTTAAACAGATTAGATGAAATTATAGTATTTAGACAACTAACCAAAGACGAAGTACGTGAAATAGCAGAAATTATGCTACAAGAAGTATTCGAACGCATTAAACAACAAAAGATAGAACTAGAAGTAACTGAAAGATTTAAAAACCGATTAGTAGATGAAGGCTATAACCCTAGTTATGGAGCAAGACCACTACGTAGAGCAGTGATGAGACTACTGGAAGATAGTTTAGCAGAAGAAGTTTTATCAGGCAAAATTAAAGCTGGTGATAGCGCAGTTGTAGATGTAACTGATGAGGGAAAAGTAACCGTATTATTAGGAGAACAAATGGAAATTTTACAACCTTAACCACAACTTACAACAATAATACATTATTGTTGTAAGTTGTGGTTAAGGTTATTGCCAGGAACCAGATTTGAACTGGTGACACGAGGATTTTCAGTCCACTGCTCTACCAACTGAGCTATCCCGGCTAAGAATAAGCTTTTTGTATATTAACATATCCGCATCTAGATTGCAAGAATAATAATAGTAAATCAATAAAATAATATAATATAAACTTATTAATTGACATCACAAAATTTATTGTTTTGTGGTGTAAATAATAATTTGCATAAACCAGTTGCACCATTACGATTTTTACATAATGAAACATCTACAATATTGGATAAGCCCAAATGACTATCACAATGCGATAATATAATAACTATATCTGCATCCTGCTCAATTGAATTATGCAAAACAAAATTATTAAGAAGTAAAACAGAATAAGATGGCTCTTGAACATCAAAAACCGGAAAATAATCAAAATAAATGATGTGTGGAATATAAATGTATTCAAAAATATATATAGATAATCTATAAAAATGATGTATAATACAAATGGTATTTTCCAAATAAAAATTTAATTTCAGCCATCTTATTTTTGAATATAATTTATGGTTGTGTGTTAAACTCAGTAAATAGTAAGGAAAACAGATACTAAAAGAATACTGTAAAGAAAAATTAAAATATGAAGTATATACAAATATATTAGATAAACAATTATTGTTACAACATTTAATTACATTATTACTAATTAACATTTTATAATCATATAAACTTCGTACATGCATATTGTTAATTATATCTAAATTGAAACCATAATAGTTTACTATACATCCACTTTCTCTAAGATCAGATAATAAAGGAATTTTATTGACTCTAGTTTCAATACTTCTATTTAATTGAGATAAAACAACTATAGGTACATTTAAATACTGTGCTAATAACTTCAATTTTCTTGTTATATAACCCAATTCTTGTGTTCTGATTTTATTATTAAAACCTTCTACTTGAACTAACTGTAAATAATCAATAATTATTACTTGAATAGTGCCTGTTTCTTGATAAAGCAATTTGGATGTATATTCAATATAATCAATCGATATATTGGGTGTATCATTAATATAAACCTCATGCTTCATCAATTTACGACAAACATGATTCAAATCATACCATTGATCTACTGTAAGCTTACTAAAAGAAATATTTTGAGTAGAAATACCAGATGCAATAGCAATAAATTTACTAACTATTTGTATTTTTGACATCTCAAGACTAAAAAAACATAAACCTAATGAAACAGAAGATAAAATATTAAATGCTAGATTAATTACAAACGAAGTTTTGCCCACTGAAGGACGTCCAGCAATCACAATTAAATCACCACCCTGTAAACCCTGTATTAATTGATCTAATGGTTGAAAACCTGATAAAATTATATTTCTATTTATAGTCGGCTGAACTAAATTTAAATTCTGATATTTTAACTGTATGAGCAAATCACAAATTAAATCTTTAAAAGTCATTAAATTCTCTTTAGGGATTTTATGCACTGTAGATTCTAAATATTCAGATACCTTATTATATATTTGATGAGAATGTAAATCATGAATATTAGCTAATTTAATAACATTGTAACCATACTGAATTATCAAACGTCTCGTATAACTATTATTAATTAAAACCATAAGCTCTTGTATATAAACATACATATTAATAGATGGCATAAAAATATGACTTTGTCTCATCAACTCAATGATTTTTAAAACTCCACCCACATAATGCAATATTTGTGAACTATTTAAGAAATAAAATAATTGCAAAATATCTATTTTCTTATTTTTATGAAGAGTAACTAAGCTCGCATAAATTAACTGGTGAGACTCTACAAAAAAAGAATCTGATTTAAGAAAAGGCATAAGTTGTGGGAAAATAGTAGGATGAATTAAGATAGTACCCAACAAAATTTCCTCAGCAATATAATTGTGAGGAAGAATAGGATCAAGAATAATGCTTTGCATAAATAACTAATAAATATTAAAAATAAGATAGCGCCTAAATATATTTTGACTTATCAATTTTGTATTAAATAAAGAATAAGCTGAAGAAGTAGATCTATTTAACATATAATAATGAAATCTTATATGAACAATAGCAAAACCTAACCAATAATATAAACTTAAAGCTCTAAAATTATTAATCTTTACTTCAAGCAGTGCATCTAGATTATACAACATAATAATAAAAATCAATACGTTTAAAAAACGCTTAGAACATATTGAAAAGTTATAATTATTTATACCATGAAAATAAATAAAATCCTTAGCTATAATTTTATATGAAAAAAAAGAAAATATTAATATATAATTAAACTGACAATTAAAGAAATGATAGTTGTTAGAGCTGACCTGAAATTTTTGATAAAAATACATATAAATAAGAAATCATAATATTGCATTACAGTGTTATAATACTATATTATTTATATATAAATTGAATGTTTATGAATGTTTAAACAAAATAAAATAATTGTTATAAAAACCAATAATGTATAAAAAACCTTACAAAAAAAATTCTACTATTAATGCAGTAGAAAAAGATTTTAAAAAAGTCACAATCCCTATCATTGATATAGGTGATAGTATAAAAATGTCTATTCTTATTAAAGAAGGTAACAAACAAAGAATTCAAACTGTAGAAGGAGTAATAATATCAAAACACAAATCACAATTAACTACAACTATTACTGTTAGAAAAACCTTACAAAATATTGGCGTTGAAAGAGTTTACCTTATACATTCTCCTTTAGTTAAAAATATTAAAATAATTAGAAAAGCAAAGGTAAGACGAGCTAAATTATATTACTTAAGATCAAGATCAGGAAAGGCTACAAGATTAAAAACAAAATTTAATTAGGAATTTTTGTCATTAGCATTAATTAAAAATATGATAATATATTATATAAAGCAAGGATGCATAGCTCAGTTGGTTAGAGTATCACGTTGACATCGTGAAAGTCACTGGTTCGAATCCAGTTGTATCCAGGAAAATTATACTTGCTTAAATATTCTTATAATTTAACAATATTGTATAATTCATGTGGGTCGGTGCCCGAGTGGTTAATGGGGGCGGACTGTAAATCCGCTGGTATTACCTACGTTGGTTCAAATCCAACCCGGCCCAATACCAATAAAAATATTATTAGAAAATTTAGATAAATGAAGCCTTTATAACTCAATGGTAGAGTATTTCCTTGGTAAGGAAAAAGTTATGGGTTCAATTCCCATTAAAGGCTATCTACTTTCATTTTAGCTAATGACGTATTTTTGTTCTTGACCATCTTAGCTATACCTATCATTTGTGAATTGCTTTTACCAGGTGCTACCATAGGATAACAATTCTCTTCTTCCTTGACTTTACAATTTAATAAACATGGACCATCATAATTTACAAAACGATTCAAAACTTTATTCATATCATGCCTATACTCTAAACTCAAGCCTAATATGCCAAAAGACTGAGCTAACAAAACAAAATCAGGAGCGCCTTTTTCCATATTAGAATGAGAATATCTCTCTCCATAAAAAGCCTGTTGCCACTGCCTAACCATACCTTGCCATTTATTATTTATAATAATAATTTTTATAGGCAAATTATACTGAGCAATTGTAGCAAGCTCCTGAAAATTCATTTGAAAACTAGCATCTCCACTAATACATATAACGCTTTCAGATGGATAAGCAATTTGAACACCAATAGCAGCGGGAAGTCCATAACCCATAGTACCTAAACCAGAACTGGACATCCAATGTCTAGGTAACACATTTACAAACTGAGCTGCCCACATTTGATGCTGACCTACATCAGTAGTAAAATAAGCATTTGGTTGAATACGGGATAAAGAAAAAATCACTTCTTGAGGAGATAAACTATTAACATGTTTTGGAATCAATAAAGGATATTGATTTTTCCACATGGCTATTCTATTTTTCCAAGAACAGGTTTGCTGAGAATTAAATAATAAGTTGGAATTGCCATCAAGATAGTCCAAAATACAGCTTATCACATCCTTAACATCCCCTAAAACAGCAACTTGAGGAACACGATTTTTACCTATTTCTGCAGGATCAATATCAACATGTATGACCTTAGCATTACATGCAAACTCATCCAACTTACCTGTAACTCTATCGTCAAATCGAGCACCAAGAGCAATTAATAAATCACACTCACTAACAGCAAAATTAGCATAAGCTGTACCATGCATACCTAACATACCTAAACATAAACTATCATTCTCATCAATAATTCCTTTACCCATTAATGTAGTACATATAGGTATCTGAAAACGATAGGAAAACTCTTTAATTATCTGATGAGAACCAGAGATAATAGAACCACCTCCAACATAAAGCAAAGGCTGACTAGATTCATACAAGAGATTCAAAATTTTAACAATTTGACTATTCTTAGGCTTTATAATTGGACGACAACCTAGCAATTTAACATTACTTGGATTGAGAGGTTGATAAAGAAATTTTTCTAAACCAACATCTTTAGGAACATCAATTAAAACCGGACCTGGTCTTCCATGCTGAGCAATATAAAAAGCTTCAGAAACTATTCTAGACATATCGCGAGGATCTCTAACTACATAAGAATGTTTAACTATAGGTAAAGTGATACCAAAAATATCAACCTCTTGAAAAGCATCTGTACCTATAAAAGGTCTTGCCACTTGACCAGTTATTAAAACTAAAGGAACAGAATCTAATTGTGCTGTAGCAATACCAGAGACAAGATTAGTGGCTCCCGGACCAGATGTTGCGAAACATACACCAACTTTTCCCGTACATCTAGCATAACCATCGGCAGCATGAGATGCACCTTGTTCATGACGACATAAGATATGCGTAATTAAACCTTTATTTTCCCATCTATATAATTCATCATAAATAGGTAAAATAGCACCACCAGGGTAGCCAAAAACATAGTTAACATCATTCTTCACTAAACTATCTATAAGAGCGAATGCACCTGTAACTTCCTTTAAATCAGAATCATAATTTGTGTTCATGGATTTCTCAAAATATTTTATGCACTATAAACAACTAAAAATAGATTATAACTGAAGGTAAAAATTTCTAGTTGGTAAATAAATATTCTTTATGTATAACATATAAGTATGTATTAATTAAGTTTAAATTGGAAGGTTTTTCATTGATAAGTATTTATTTTTTTTCTTAATTGTATATATAATATTATATATGTCGAATTTTTTGTTATAGATCTTAAAAATTTTATATGCGAAGTTTTTATCTTATACCTAACATCTGCCTTAAAATGATTGCTATCGTGCTAATAAATACTATAATTATAATGCTTATTGTTAGTCTTTTATTTTTCTCTTTTAATAACTCAAAAATTGTGTAAAAAGTTGTCAAGAAAAATCCTGTAATTACTGAGAATAAAAATCTCGGAAATTTGTTTATATTGTTCCAAAATTTTGCCATATATTAGTATTTTTATATTTGTAAGTTGTTTTAAATTAAAATAAGTGAATAATATTGCTTTTGTAAACTTGTTTTGATAATTTTATTTATTCTAGATTTAATTAATGGGAGAAACAATGTTGAAAAACTTTGAATGTGTACAAGTATTAAGTGATCTGTTGCCTTTTATACAGCGTTTTTATGGATCTATTATAGTTATTAAATATGGTGGTTCTGCTATGAAAGATGTTAGTTTAAAGTCTAAAATTATAGAGGATATTTTGTTTTTATCTTATATAGGTATTAAAGTTGTTATTGTACATGGTGGTGGACCAATAATTAATTATTGGTTGAAACAAATGGATATAGAACCTAAATTTTTTAATGGTATTCGTATTACAGATAAAATAACTATGGAGTTAGTAGAGATGGTTCTAGTAGGTAAAGTAAATAAAGATTTAGTTAGTTTATTTAATCGCTCATCTAATCTAGCAGTTGGTTTATCTGGTAAGGATGCTAATTTAATTACTGCATCTAGTTTTTTTACTGATCAGCCAGATAACTATACCGGTAAAGTAGAAAAAGTTAATCTTGATGTTATTAATATTTTACTTTCTCATGGATATATTCCTGTCATTGCTAGTGTTGCTTCAGATTTAAATGGACAATCTTATAATATTAATGCTGATTCTGTAGCTGGTGCTATTGCAGAATCTTTGAATGCTGAGAAGCTTATTCTGTTAACAGATACACCGGGTATTATGTCGAATATTGACAACCCTGCAACTTTAATAAAGCATTTAAACATAGAAAAGTTAGAGGATTTAAAAGATCAGCGAATAATTGTCGGGGGTATGATACCTAAAGTTGATTGTTGTATTCAAGCTTTGAAGAATAATGTTGTTTCAGCTCATATTATTAATGGCAATATAAAGCATGCTTTATTATTGGAAATTTTGACATCAGGTGGTATAGGCTCAAAGCTAGTAGCATAAATTATTTCATTAATTAAATATTCATTTATTTGTTTTTATTTTTATGTTATACTTAACAGAAATTATAAAGGCTCAGTAGCTTAGTTGGTTAGAGCAGGGGACTCATAAGCCCAAGGTCGCAGGTTCAAGTCCCGCCTGAGCCATTAAATTTCTTATTATATTCTTGTTTTATATGTTAGTGGAGAGGTGGCTGAGTGGTTGAAAGCGCCAGATTGCTAATCTGTTGTATGTGTTAATCATACCGAGGGTTCGAATCCCTTCCTCTCCTTTCTGTAAGTGATTAAGGTGTTTATATATTTGACAATTATTTAATTAGTATGAGATGATATGAAAAGTAAACTGGGATTGTAGTTCAATTGGTTAGAGCACCGCCCTGTCACGGCGGAAGTTGCGGGTTCGAGTCCCGTCAATCTCGTTCTATTGATTTTATCTTTTATACTATATATAATTCTTTTTCTGGTACGGGCGTGTATTCATTTATGATTTCTTTAAATTCTTTTCCGTCAATAGTTTCTCTTTCAATTAGCAAGTCTACTAATCTATCAATAATAATTCTATTATCTTTAATAATTTGGACTGTTTCTTGATAGCACTTTTCTACGATTTGATAGATTTGTTTATCAATTTTAATTGCAATCTCATCAGAATATTCTGACGCACTGCCCATACTTCTTCCTAAAAATGGGTTTGATTCTTCATTTTCTAAGCATAATGGACCTATATTTGACATGCCAAATCGTGTAACCATTTGGCGAGCCATAGATGTTACTTGTTGTAAATCATTGCTAGCTCCAGTTGTGACTTCTGTATCTCCAAATACAACTTCTTCTGCAGCTCTACCACCTAAGGCTCCCATAATACGTGATAAAATTTGAGATCTTGATATTAAATTTTGATCTTCTCCTGGTGTGAACCAAGTTAATCCTTTAGCTTGACCGCGAGGTATTAGAGTTACTTTTTGCACCGGATCATGATCTTTTAGAAGTGTTCCAACTATTGCATGGCCAATCTCATGGTATGCAATTAAGCGTTTACTTTTGCTATCAGTTAATGCTGTTCCTTCCATACCTGCTACTATGCGGTCGATAGAAGCATCTATTTCGTTTAATGTAATGTATTTTTTTCTTCGCCTAGCTGTTAGTATTGCTGCTTCATTTAGTAAATTTGCTAAATCTGCCCCTGAAAAACCAGGAGTTCTTCTAGCTATTATGGATAAAGATATACTTGTGTCCATCTTTTTATTTTTAGCATGAACTTTTAATATATCTAGCCTGCCTTTAAAATCTGGTATTTCTACAGACACTTGTCGATCAAAGCGGCCTGGTCTTAATAAAGCAGAATCAAGTATATCAGCTCGGTTTGTTGCTGCAATTACTATAACTCCTGTATTTCCTTCAAAACCATCCATTTCTGTTAGTAATTGATTTAATGTTTGTTCTCTTTCATCATTACCACCACCAATACCTGTTCCTCTTTGTCTACCGACAGCATCTATTTCATCTATGAATACAATGCATGGAGCATTCTCTTTTGCTTTTTTGAATAGATCTCTGACGCGTGAAGCACCTACACCTACAAACATTTCTACGAATTCAGATCCTGAAATACTGAAAAAAGGTACGTTTGCTTCACCTGCAATTGCCTTAGCTAATAATGTTTTACCTGTGCCAGGAGGGCCTATTAGTAAAACGCCTTTAGGTATTTTAGCTCCTACAGCTGTAAATCTTTCTGGTTTTTTTAAGAATGTAACTACTTCTTCAAATTCTTCTTTGGCTTCGTCAATTCCTGCAACATCGTTAAAAACTATGCCGGTTTTAGCTTCCATTTGAAATAAAGCCTTGGATTTGCTAAATGACATAGCTTGTCCTGGTCCACCAGAAGAGTTATTAGAGCGGCGGAATAAGAATGCTAAACCTAATATTAATAATATTGGAAATAACAAATTACCTATTAAATTCCAAATCGCACTAGTATTTTTAGTTGGGTGTGCATCTAAATCTATATTGGCTTTTTTAAGTTTCACAATTAATTCTGGTACTGTTGCTGGTAGTTCAACTCTAATTTTTTGAATTCTATTACCTAATTCCGGACCAACTGCTTCTACTATAGCTGTATGTCCGTTATCGTACAGATCAACTTTCTTTATCCAACCCATATCTAAATATTCTAAAAAACGTCCATACGTCATTCGAGAACGTGCTATGTTTGTGTTTAACTCGCTTGTTGTGGGAGCTAAAAATCCTTGCCATAAAAAGAATCCAATTACAATTATTGGTAAAGATAATAATAATAAAGTTTTCCAAGATAATTTCATTATGTTAAGCCTTGTATTAATTATATTTAAATGAATTTAACATCTTTAATATTTTTTAGGCAACTATATTATATGAAAATATATTTTTCTTGTTTATATAAGTTAATTTTTTAAATTTTATCTTGGCTGTATAATAATGTTATTATATGTTGAATTATTTATACCATTATTTATATGATAAAGAAAGGATCAGTAGTTAAAGTTTTGCGCAAAGAATCTTATTGGTATCAAGATATAGGTACTGTTGTTAAGATCGAGAAAGATATTAAGTATTCAGTTCTTGTGCGTTTTATCAGAGAAACTTATAGTGGTATTAATAGTAATAATTTTTCTAAAAGTGAATTATTATTAGTTGATTCTTAGTTTATGCCTAACTATATAGGTGTATAAGTAAAAGATAAAAGCAATTGCTTTTATCTTCAGTTAAAGATTTATTGGTTATATAATAAGTTCTATTTAACTTCCTAATGTTGCCCAGTCTACATCTACATTTTCTAAAATTAAAGATGAGTTATATATTTGTAAAATTATTAATAAAAATAAAAAGAATAAGAGCATAAATACTCCCATAATTGGAGTTGTGCCCCAACCTGGAGCAACTTTGCCATATTCAGAATTTAAAGGTCTTAATATTTCTCCTAATCTTGTTCTTAATGCCATAGTTTTTTAATCTAATTCGTATATTTTATAATTTTTATTTTATATAGTTATAATATTAATATTATAATTATAAAAATCAATTAACTGAATCTATATTGTCTTTATGGAAACTGCAACAGTTCTTAGTATTTTTATTTCTAGTTTATTATTAGGAATAACAATGTATTCTATATATACTTCTTTTGGTCCTATATCGAAGGAGCTTCGAGATCCTTTTGAAGAACATGAAGAGTAGATAATATAATCTTAAATCATTTATAGTATTTAAAGTTATATTATTGTTTTTTCGATTTATAGCTACTTAAATTTAATTTATATAATTGAATTTAAGTAGCTATTTTAGTCGATAATAGATATAGCTCAGTCTTTTTATTATCTAGTTTATATTTATTTGGCTATTCTTGGAGGGTCTCTAAAGAATACAGCAAAGAAGATAACCATTAATGTTCCTACTAATAGAAATACATATACTAATGCTTCCATATTTACCTCATTATATAATTATATATGTATGTATTTTATACAGCGCCTTGTTTTTTACTGCTTCTATCTCCTAATTTTTGAAATGCACCAAATTCTACTTGTTCTGTTACTTCTGCACCAATACCAGCAAATACATCCCTGAATATAGTTCTTGATCCATGCCATAAATGGCCGAAGAAAAAAATGAGTGCAAAGTTTGCATGCCCAAAGGTAAACCATCCTCTAGGACTACTTCTGAATACACCATCTGATTCTAATGTAGTGCGATCAAATTCGAATACTTCTCCTAATTGAGCTTTACGTGCATATTTTTTTACACTAGGAGCATCAGTAAACACCTTACCATTTAGTTTTCCACCGTAAAAACTGACAGTTACACCTACTTGTTCAATACTGTATTTTGATTCAGCTCTTCTGAATGGTATATCTGCGCGTATAATTCCATCTTTATCAACTAGTATTACTGGAAAAGTTTCAAAGAATGCAGGCATTCTTCTGACAGTTAATTCTCTTCCATCTTTATCTTGAAATATAGGATGTCCTAACCACGCTTCTGCTATGCCATCTCCTTTATCCATAGGCCCTGCTCTAAACAAGCCACCTTTTGCAGGATTATTACCTATATAGTCGTAAAATGCTAATTTATCTGGTATTTTAGACCACGCTTCTTCAGGTGTTGCTCCTTCATTTAGTGAATTTTCTACTCTTCTTTCAATTTCTTGTTGAAAATATCCGCTATCCCACTGATACCTGGTTGGTCCAAAAAGTTCTATAGGGGTTGTTGCCGAACCATACCACATAGTTCCACAAGCTACGAAAGCACTGAAAAAAACAGCAGATATACTACTTGATAATACAGTTTCTATGTTACCCATTCTTAGTGCTCTATATAAGCGTTGTGGAGGTCTAACAGTAAGATGGAATAAGCCAGCCAGTATTCCTACAGTACCTGCTGCTATATGATGTGATGCTATTCCACCGGGGTTGAATGGATTAAAGCCATCTGGACCCCAAGCTGGAGCAACAGGTTGTACTTTACCCGTTATTCCATATCCATCTGATATCCATATTCCTGGTCCGAATAATCCTGTTGCATGAAAAGCACCAAAACCAAAGCATAGCAAACTAGATAGTAGTAGATGAATACCAAATATTTTAGGCAGGTCTAATGCAGGCTCACCTGTTCTTGGATCTCTAAATAATTCTAAGTCCCAGTAAACCCAGTGCCATATAGATGCTAAAAATAACATGCCCGATAAAACTATATGAGTAATAGCAACGCCTTCAAAACTCCATAACCCAGGATTGGAAACGCTTTCTCCTGTAATACTCCATCCACCCCATGAATCGGTTACTCCAAGTCTTGCCATAAAAGGCATCACGAACATTCCTTGTCTCCACATTGGATTTAAAACAGGATCAGATGGATCGAAAACGGCTAATTCATATAATGCCATAGAACCAGCCCATCCTGCTACTAAAGCGGTATGCATTAAATGAACAGATATTAAGCGTCCTGGATCATTTAATACAACTGTATGTACACGATACCATGGTAGTCCCATTGAACTACTATCCTCCTAGTTAAGAGATATAAAATTATTGCTTTTCTTACTATTTGATATATACTAACTCCATAGTAATTTATTATAACATTCTTCAGATCAATTAATGAGGTTTTACTCGCATTTATATAGAATAATATTTTTTACTAGATAGAAACATAGAAAAGTGACAAGCATTAGAAAACAAATACTATTATGTATATTTAAGTTCAACCATACCGTTTTAATAATATGATTCTCATAATTTATATAAGGTATTGAATAGAGACATCTGATACTTTCTATTGCATAAGTAAGCGGGTTAATACTAGCAATTATTTGTAGCCAGTAAGGCATAAAAGATAACGGAGCTAATGCTGTGCTTGAAAATAATGTTGGTAAGGTTACAATTAATATTAGTGCTAGAAATTCGATATGACCAGGTAGAATAAATGCTAAGCAAATACTTATGCTTCCTATACTTAGTGTAATTAATAAAAGTATTATAAATATAGGTATGATTTGTTGAACATTTAAGTTATTATATTCGATGAGTAAACTGGATATGATTATAAAGCTTGTCTGTAATGTAGTGATTGTTGCTATAAAAATAATTGAAGAGACTAATAATGAGTTGCGAGATTTTAAGGGTGCTACAAGTAATCTATTAAGGAAACCAAATTCTCTATCAAACATGAGTGGTAAACCGGAGTTAATAGCTCCTGTAAAAGATGAGAAAACGATAATTCCTGGACTCAAAAATTGATGATAATTTTTATTTTGTGTTAATAGATTTACAGGTGCATTCTGAAATAATGCCCCAAATAAAATAAGCCACAGTAATGGTTGTAAGATACCTGATAATAAACTGGAAGGTCGTCTTTGTGTTTGTATATAATATCTTTTAATTAAACAAGAAATTTCTTGATATATATTGTTGATATATATCTTGGATTTAATATTTTTTTTAGGTTTAAGTTTTATATAGTTATACTTTAAACTATTTTTTGAGGTATTTACCATTATATTAATTTTGTAAATTTATTTAGAAATTTTTTATTTATAATTATAATATTTTTATGATATGTTGCAATTATATCTAAATATAATATGGTTATTTGTTTTATTTTATGATTTACTATACTAATATGTAGTCATCTAGTAATTATCGTAGGAGAAAGAATATGTCTTATAAAATCACTTTACAGCTCCCTGATTCAGAAGTCTCTGTCATTGATGGTAGTGATGAAGAGAGTATTTTAGACAGTGCTGAGGACCAAGGAGTAGACTTGCCTTATTCTTGTAGAGCAGGTGCTTGTTCTACTTGTGCGGGTAAGTTAATCAGTGGCAGTGTTGATCAGTCTGATCAAAGTTTTTTAGATGATGACCAAATAGAGGCGGGTTTTGTTCTGACTTGTGTTGCTAATCCTATAAGTGATTGTACGATTCAGACACATCAAGAAGATGAATTGTATTAATATTTTTCATATAAAACTGTAAAATTGTCGGTAGAATACTTATTAAGTATTCTACCGACAATTTTACAGTTTGACCTCTATATCTACACCTGAAGGAATATTTAGTTTCATTAAAGAATCAATTATTTGTGAAGATGGTTCATATATATCAATGATTTTTATATGTGATCTTATTTCAAAGTGTTCCCTAGAATCTTTATCTACATGTGGTGATCGTAAAACGCAATAAATTTTGCGTTTTCCTGGCAATGCTATTGGTCCTTTAGCTTTAACTTTTGTTCTACGGGCTGTATCAAGTATTGTGTTACATGATGAAGCTAATAAAATATGATCGTAAGCTTGTAATTTAATACGTATTTTGTTTTGGTCGTGAATTTTCATAATATCTGTTGTATTATTCAAGAATTTTAGATACTACACCGGCTCCTACAGTTCTTCCTCCTTCGCGTATTGCAAATCTCATTCCTTGTTCAATGGCAATAGGATTAATTAACTCGGCACTCATCTTAATCCTATCTCCTGGCATCACCATCTCGGCTGCAGAACCATCATCGGCAGTAAATTGTGTAATTGTTCCGGTGACATCAGTAGTTCTTACATAAAATTGTGGGCGATATCCGGAAAAAAATGGAGTATGTCTTCCGCCTTCTTCTTTAGTTAGTATATATACTTCTGCTTCAAATTGAGTATGTGGTGTAATTGTTCCAGGTTGTGCTAACACCATTCCTCTTTCAATATCTTTTTTTTGTATTCCTCGTAGTAATATGCCTATATTATCTCCTGCCATACCTTCATCTAGTGTCTTTTGGAACATTTCTAATCCGGTAATTGTAGTAGTAGCAGTTTCTTTTAACCCTACTATTTCTATTGTATCACCTACTTTGATTATACCTCTTTCAATTCTTCCTGTGGCTACGGTACCTCTTCCTGTGATTGAAAATACGTCTTCTACTGCCATTAAAAATGTCTTTTCTACATCCCTAACAGGTGTTGGAATGTATTCATCTACTGCATCCATAAGTGAATGAATTTTATCAACCCATTCGTCTTCTCCTCTTTGAATTGTATTATTTTCTGTCACTTTTTCTAAGGCTAGTAGTGCAGAACCAGCTACAAATGGAATATCATCACCTGGAAAATCATATTGTACCAATAGTTCGCGAACTTCTAATTCTACAAGCTCTAATAGTTCTTCATCATCTAGTTGATCTTGCTTGTTTAAAAAAACTACAATATTAGGCACCCCTACTTGTTTAGCTAATAATATATGCTCTCTTGTTTGAGGCATTGGTCCATCAGCTGCTGATACAACTAGAATAGCTCCATCCATTTGAGCTGCGCCTGTAATCATATTTTTTACGTAGTCAGCATGACCCGGACAATCTACATGTGCATAGTGGCGATTTTGTGTTTCGTATTCTACATGAGCTGTGTTAATTGTTATTCCTCTTGCTTTTTCTTCTGGAGCGGCATCAATTTCATCAAATTTTTTAGCTTTTGTATCATTCGCAGCAGCTAAAGTTGCTGATATAGCTGCTGTCAGAGTTGTTTTTCCATGATCAACATGTCCTATTGTTCCAATATTAACATGAGGTTTTTTTCGTTCAAATTTTGCACGTGCCATAATATTCAGTTTCCTTCTTTATATTTAATAATTATTGTGATGATTACATTATTTAATAACGGTAGTGAGCAAATGCTTTGTTAGCCTCAGCCATACGATGTGTTTCGTCTTTTTTTCTAATTGTATTACCATTTCCACTAGATGCATCGATGATTTCATTTGCTAACTTGAAAGCCATGCTTTTACCAGATCTTACGTGTGCAAATCTTGTGATCCATCTAAGGGCCAGGTTTGTTCCACGGTATGCTCTTACTTCCATTGGAACTTGATATGTTGATCCTCCAATTCTTCTACTTTTAACTTCTACTAATGGTGTTGCATTACGTATAGCTTGCTCTAATATTTCTAAAGGATTGTTGGATGTTTTTTTATGAATTATATCTAATGCTTGATAAACTATTTTATATGCTAATCCTTTTTTACCATTTTTTAGTATTCTTACAGTTAACATACTGATTAGTTTGCTATTGTGTACAGGATCTGGCTGAATTAATCTTTTTTTCGATTTATTTCGACGAGACATATTTATAGTTTAATTTGATATTATATATTTTTAAATTTTATGTTTTTGGTTTTTTTGCTCCGTATTTTGAGCGACTTTTTTTCCTATCTTTCACTCCAGAAGCGTCCAAAATACCTCGCACTATATGATAGCGTACACCTGGCAAATCTTTTACACGACCTCCCCTGATAAGTACAACAGAGTGCTCTTGTATATTATGTCCTATACCTGGTATATATGCAGTTACTTCAAATCCTGAAGTTAATCTAACTCTAGCAACTTTTCTTAAAGCAGAATTTGGTTTTTTAGGTGTAGTCGTGTAAACTCTTGTACATACTCCTCGTCTTTGTGGGCATCCTTTTAAAGCAGGGGATTTAGTTTTTTTGTTGGATCTTTGTCTTTCTGATCTGACAAGTTGTTGAATGGTTGGCATTTGTAATTTGATATATTTATATTTTAATAAATATCCCTAATATTATCAATATTGTGATATACTATGTCAAATTTTATATTATCTCTATAAATATTTGCTACTTTATTTATTATTGTCTGATTGTAAATTATATTTACGCATAAATTTTTCGACTCTTCCCTCTGTATCTATAATTCTTTGCGATCCTGTAAAGAAGGGATGGTTGCCTGACCATATATCTACATGTAATTCAGGTTTAGTTGAACCTACTGTCATAATATGTTTGCCATCGCAATATACTTTAGCATCATTATACCATTTTGGATGAATCTCTTTATTCATATATGTTAAAATTGTTAAAAATACGAATGTTTGTTGTTTTATATTATCGTTTTGAATATTGTGGAGCTTTTCTTGCTTTTCGTAAGCCATATTTTTTTCTCTCTTTTATTCTCGCATCTCTCGTTAAAAATCCTTCTGCTTTTAATGTAATACGATTTTCGGGATTCATTCTGCATAATGCTCTTGCTAATCCTAGTCTTATTGCATTTGCTTGGCCGGTTAATCCGCCTCCTTCAGTATTAGCATATATATCATATTCTTTATTTAGTCCAAGTATTTTAAGAGGTGAATATGAGACTCTTAAATAATTAGGACTAAATTGTAAATATGATTCACCCGGTAAGCCATTAATAATTAATTTTCCAGATCCCGGTACTAATTTTACTCTTGCAATAGATGTTTTACGTCTTCCTGTACCTGAGTAAATTATTTTAGAATTGTTTGTTAAGATAGTCATTGTTATATATTATTAAATTAATGTAATTACTTCCGGTCTTTGTGGTTTATGAGGATGTTCAGTATCTGGATAGATTTTTAACTGTGTAAATAATTGTTTTCCTAAAGTCCCTTTAGGTAACATACCTTTTATAGACTTTTCTAAAATTATATTTGGTTTTCTAGATAGAAAATGATTAAATGTTTTAATTCGCAAACCTCCTGGGTAGCCAGAGTGGTTTTTATATGTTTTTTGAAACACTTTTTTGCCTGTGACTTTAATTGATTTTGAATTTATTATTATTATATATATTTTATTATTAATGTATGGTGTATATGATATAGAATTCTTTCCTTTTAGGAATTTAGCTATTTTACTACTAAGTCGACCTAATGTTTTATCTTTAGCATCAATAATATACCATTTGCTATAAGTGGGTTTTTGTGCAATATATGTTTTATTCATAATCGATATATTAATTTGTTTTTTCGAGTTTAAACTATTCTTTCATTTCTTTTGAGTCATATATTGATTGACTTTTATGTGCTGTTTATATTTTTTTCTTTTAGTAACCTAATTCCAAGTTTATTTTGTAATGCTTCAATTACTTCTTCTGCAGATTTTTGACCAAAATTTTTAATTTCTAACAGTTCGTCTTGTGAATAATCTAATAGATCTGAAATGGAATGTATTTGAGCTCTTTTAAGACAATTATAAGCTCTTACAGATAGTTGTAGTTCTTCTATGAGAACTTGATTAATCTCTTCTTCGTATTCATTTTCTACATTATCAATACTTTTAAAATTCAGATTAGTTAGAGGGTAAAACAGGTTCGTTAAAACTTGAGCTCCTTGACTAATAGCTTCTTGTGGGGATAAACTTCCGTTTGTCCAAACTTCTAAAGATAGTTTCTCTTGAATAAGTGTTGGACTAATTTTCTTTTCTTCTACTATGTAGTTAAATTTGGTTGCTGGCATGAATATTGCGTCGATTTGTAAAAAATCTATAGATTTTTTATCAAATCCTTTATTTACAAGTTTATAGCCGCTTCCTTTCTCAACACGAAATTCCATTTCAAATATTGTATTATTACAAATAGTTGCTATATACTGTTGTGGATCAATGATTTGAATTTCTGGTGGTAGTTCAAATAAGCCTGTAGTAATAATAGCTGGTCCTTGTACTCTTATTCTGCCAATTTGAGGTGTGTCACTGTAACTTTTTAATACAACTTCTTTAAGATTCAGTAAAATTTCTAGTACATCTTCTCGTACTCCTGTAATAGTAGAAAATTCATGGTTTATACCAGCAATTCGTACGGCTACAATTGCAGCACCTTCTAAATCTGATAGAATTGTTCTTCTTAAAGAATTGCCTAAAGTAATACCTTGTCCTTTATTGATTGGTTCTAAAATGAAACGACCGTATTGTTGACGGTTACTTTCTATTTTGGATTCTATGCATTCTATTTGGAAATGGTTCATACAAAATTATTCAAGATATAGCATTGGCAGTGTTTATATTGTCTATATAAATGTTTTAATCTAAACACGTCTTTTTTTAGGGGGCCTGCAACCGTTATGTGGTGTAGGAGTGATATCTTTAATCAATGTTATGTTTATTCCAGTTGCCTGTAGTGCTCTAATTGCTGTTTCGCGTCCTGCTCCTGGACCATTTACTAATACTTCTGTTTGTCTTATTCCTTGCTCCATTGCCTGTTTAGCGGCTTTTTCTGCAGCTATTTGTGCAGCAAAAGGCGTTCCTTTTTTAGTTCCTTTAAATCCGCTTGCACCGGATGAACACCAAGATAAAGTAGATCCTTGAAGATCTGTAATTGTTACTATAGTATTATTAAACGTTGACTTTATATGTGTTATACCATTAATAATATTTTTTTTCTGTTTTGTATGTGTTTTTCTTGTTTGTCTAGCCATGTGTTATAAATTTATTGTGTTGTTTTTATTTACGTGGAGCTTTTTTCTTGCCAGCCATTGTTTTCTTGATACCACGTTTTGTACGCGCGTTAGTTCTAGTATTTTGTCCCCTTAAAGGGAGACCTAATTGATGTCTTTTGCCTTTGTATGAACCTATTGTCATTAGTCTTTTAATATTCATTGATTCCATCCTTTTCAAGTCTCCTTCCACTTGATAATTATTGCTTAGTATTTGTCTAATAAGAACAATTTGTTCATCATTCAATTCATTTGTTTTAATGTTGCGATTTATATTGAGTTGTTCTAAAATTTCTATTGCTTGTGATTTACCTATACCGTAAATATATGTTAATGAGATTTCTATTCGCTTATTTTTTGGTAAATCTACTCCTACTATTCTTATCATATTTGTATTCCTATTATTTTTAGATATTTATCTTTATCCTTGCCTTTGTTTATGTTTTGCATTCTCACAAATTACTATTATTTTTCTATGTCTACGTATAACCCTGCATTTGTCGCAAATTTTTTTTACTGATGGTCTTACTTTCATGAATTAATTTAATATCCTTGTTTATAGTTTAAATTATTATTTATTCCATTATATTATCATATTGCTGTGATATTATGTATGTTTGAATTTGTTTGGCTGTGTCAATTGCTACACCTACTAGAATTAATAATGATGTAGTTCCTAACCCCTGTAATATATTTGTGTTTGTTGTTTGAGTTATTAAAGAAGGAATAAGAGCTATTATAAATAAAAAGATTCCTCCTAATAGTGTCATCTTATTCAGTATTTGTTTGATATATCTGATTGTATCAGATCCAGGTCTGATTGAAGGTATGCTAGCACCCATTTTGTTTAAATTTTCTGCTATATCTTCTGGGTTTAAAACTAGAGATGTATAAAAAAAACTAAAAGCTATTATTAATAAGCCATATGTCGGTAAATACAAAATACGGCCAGGTAAAAATAAATCAATGATATTATTTATTTGAAGTATTTGTTTATTACTTGATAAGTATATAGGTAATGCCATTGTTGCAGAAGCAAATACAATCGGCATAACGCCGCCTTGATTGAGTTTTAATGGTATATAACTTTGAGGATTTAATATATTAATTTTACTTAATTGTTTTGCTGAGACAATTATGATTTTTCGTTTGCATTCTTGAATGAGGATATTTATCACTAGAATCAATATAAATAATATTAAAAAGAAGCATCCATTAATAATTGTCTCTTTGTTATAAACATTAATTTTATAATTTTGTAAGTTCTTAGGTATACCTGAGATTATGTTCTGAAAAATTAACAATGAAGGTCCATTTCCTATTCCATACTCTGTAATAATTTCTGCACACCACATAATTATTAATGAGCCTGTACTTAATGCAATAATGCAATCTAATATAAAATAGTAATTCCAGTTGAAAACATAAGGTTTAATCCACAAAGATATTCCTATACTTTGTATGATACTCCATATCAGCGTAAAATATCGTGTTATTTGTGTTAATTTTTGTCTTCCAGAATCTCCTTCTTCTTTTTGTAAATGATCTAATTCTGGTATTAGTTTTGTTAATAATTGCATCATAATTGATGCATTTATATAAGGAACTATTCCTAAAGCAAAAATGCCTATTGTTGAAAAGCCTCCACCTGAAAAAATATTTAAAAAATTTATTAATCCATTATCATTAATATTATTATTTAATGAATTGTGATCTATACCAGGTATAGGAATAAATATGCCCAATCTAGCTAAAATTAAAAGTATTAATGTAATGAATAGTTTTTGTTGTAATTGTGTTGCAGACTTCATTGCATATTTACACCATTTGTCTATTAAATATTATAAAGTTGTTCTATATCTATATCTCTGTTTTTAGCTGTGTGTTGAAATGTTCTTAATTGGCTTAAGGCATTTAGAACAGCTCTTGCGTTGTTTAAGGTATTGCTAGATTTTAATTGTTTAGCTAGAATATTTTTAATTCCAGCGAGTTCCAAAACTGTACGTGTAGATCCACCTGCAATAACTCCTGAGCCTGTAGCTGATGGTCTCAAAACCACTTTAGCAGCTCCTGATATTCCTTCTATAGTGTGAGGTATAGAATACGATTTGGTTATCGGTATATTGATAATATTTTTTTTTGCATCTGTGACACCTTTTTTTACAGCCCCTATAACGTCACTTGCTTTACCAATACCTACTCCTATTTGTCCTTGTTGATTTCCTACAACTAAAATAGCTCGAAAGCTTAATTTTTTACCCCCTTTAACTACTTTGGTAACTCTTTTCACTTGTACAACTTTTTCTTCCCAATTATATTCTTGTTCTTTATTCTTGACAGATTTTTTTTTCATGATTTTTTAAAGTTAGAATTTAATACCTTCTTCTCTTACAGCTTCTGCTAATGCTTGAATTCTGCCGTGATATATTTTATTTTGACGATCAAAGATAACTTGTTTAATACCTAATGTTTTTGATTTTTGGGCTATGTTTTTACCTACAATACGTGCGGCATTACAGTTGTTTGATAGTTTCATATTTTTTTTTATGATTTGTGTTAGTGTAGAACTGCTTGCAATGATTGTGTTATTAATATCATCTATGATCTGTGCATAAATATGTTTATTTGACCTGAATACACAAAGGCGTGGACGATTCTTGATTCCTTTAATTTTTCTTTTCATTCTATTTTTATATTTAATGACTAATCAATTTTTATTTGCCAGCTTTACCTACTTTTATATTAATTTTTTCATTTAAATATCTTATACCCTTTCCTTTGTACGGTTCAGGTGGTCTAATTCTTCTGATTTGAGCAGCTACTTCTCCCACTGTCTCTTTTTTGATTCCTTTTATAGTAATATTTACATTGTTTTCTACTTCTATTACAATATCTTTAGGAGGTTCTATAGTAACTGGATGACTATAGCCAACGTTAAGTATGAGATTTTTCCCTTGTAATTGTGATCTATAGCCAACACCTTGAATACGTAATTTTTTCTCGAATCCTTTAGATACCCCTAGAACCATATTGTTGATTAGAGTTCTTGATAATCCATATAATTTTTGTGCTTCTTTATTTTCATGTGTTTTATATAAGTTTAATGTTTGATTTTTTATATCGTGCTTAATTCTTATTACTTCTGGTAACTGATATGATAATTTCCCTCTTGGGCCTGTAATATTTACATTATTTTCTGTAACTTCAATATCAGTATTTTGCGGTAAGTTAATGGTTTTTTTTCCTATTCTAGACATTATATTGTTTTAATGATTGTTACCATATATAACATAAAATTTCTCCACCTAGTCCATAATGTCTTGCATGGTGGTCTGACATAATTCCTTTTGATGTTGAAATAATAGCTATTCCAATGCCTCCAAGAACTTTAGGAAGCTCTTTATAGTTAGCATATACTCGTAAACCAGGTTTGCTTATTCTTTTTAGTGAAGTAATAACAGGTTTTTTATGCTTGCCTTTATATTTTAATGATATAAGCAAATACTTTTTGCTTTTTTCTCCAATTTCTTCAAATTTATAAATAAAACCTTCCTCTTTCAAAACTTTAACTATATTACGAGTCATTTTGGTTGAATAGACTTGAACAATCTGATGTTTTGCTAAATTGGCATTTCGAATACGAGTTAGCATATCTGCAATTGTGTCATTAATCACGTTTTACACTCCATTAATGTTTTCATGTCCTTTTAGAAGGACTATTTGTACGTTATACGATAAAAGGCATACCAAATTCCTTTAACAGTGCAAAGCTTTCTGTATCGTTTTTTGCTGTTGTAACTATTGTGATATCTAGTCCTCGTATCTTATCAATATCATCATATTGAATTTCGGGAAAAATTATTTGTTCTTTTAAACCTAAATTGTAGTTTCCTCTTCCATCAAAGTTTTTAGAGCTTATTCCTCTAAAGTCTCTAATTCTTGGTAAAGCTAGGTTAATTAATTTGTTAAGAAAATCGTACATTTTATCTCTTCTTAAAGTAACCATTAGGCCAATAACTACGTTTTCGCGTATTTTAAATCCTGCTATGGCTTTTTTAGATTTGGTAATTTTAGGTTTTTGACCTGCAATTGTAGTTATTTCACTTATATTTTTTTCAAGCACTTTATTATTGTTCGCAGCTTCTCCTAAACCTCGGTTAATTGTGATTTTGACAATTTTAGGTATTTCATGAATATTCTTATAGTTGAATCTATTTTGTAAATCATTACAAATTTTATTTTTATAAAGTTTTTTGAGTGTATTTTCCATTCTTTATATTATGTATAACTAATTATATATTTCCTATCAATGTATATTTTGTTAATTCCATTAATTCTTGAAATGTTGTTCTTAGATATCAGCTTATGAGTTATTTTTATTATATAGCATGACATTTGAGCTGTTAATTGGTTGTTCAATTTGAAGAATCTTACCACTATTATTGTCTTTTTGTGGTTTTAAGTGTTTTGTTGCTGTATTTAAGTTTTCAACAATAACTTTATTATGTTTTGGTATAACTTTGGTGATTATACCTATCTTTCTTTTTTCACGACCAGATATAATTTGCACAGTATCTCCTCTCTTAACATGCGTCTTTCTACTTGTTTTTTTAGTTTTCATCATACAACCTCTGGTGCTAATGATATAATTTTTGTAAAGTTTTTATCTCGTAATTCTTTAGCTATAGGGCCAAATATTCTTGTGCCTCTTGGATTATTTTCTTGATTTATTATCACTGCTGCATTATCATCAAATCGTATACTCATACCGTCATCTCGTCGTATTGTTTTTTTGGTTCTTACTATAACAGCTCTAATGATATCGGATTTTTTTATAGGCATATTAGGTAGTGCGTCTTTAACAACTCCAATTATAATATCTCCTAATTTGGCATAAGAAGGATTATTACTTCCCAGAACTTGAATACACATAATTTTGCGTGCACCACTGTTATCGGCAATATTTAAATAACTTTGTGTTTGTATCATTTTTCTAATATTTTTTGTATGAATATCCAACGTTTTTTCTTACTTATAGGTCTATATGGTTGTATTTTTACTATATCGCCTATATTACATTCATTATTTTCATCATGTGCATAATATTTATTAGTTTTTGTAATTATTTTTTTATATTTTGAATGTGATATCCTATTGTTGACTGCTACAGTAATGGTTTTATGCATTTTGTTACTTATTACTTTTCCGATTGTATATTTGGTATACATGATATTAATTTTGTTTTATTGTGAATAGTTGAGCTAACTGGTGCTTCTTATGTTTGAATAAGTGTGATTTTATATTTTGTCTTGTTGTTTGTTTTAATTTTAAATCAAATATTTCTTTTTTTATTTCTATGATTTTTTTTTGAATTTCACTATCTGTCAAGTGTTTAATATCTTTAATTTTTGGTAAAGCCATATGTTATATTTTATTTTTTTGTTATAAATTTGGTTTTTACAGGTAATTTATATGATGCTAATTTCATAGCTTGTTCAGCAGTTTGTTGAGGTACACCGGCTATTTCAAATAAAATATGACCTGGTTTTACAACTGCAACCCAATATTCTGTAGCTCCTTTTCCAGATCCCATCCTTGTTTCTGCTGGTCTAGCTGTTATAGGTTTATCTGGAAAAACTCTTATCCATAGTTTCCCACCTCGTTTTACATATCTGGTAATTGTTCTTCTCGTAGCTTCAATTTGCCTTGCTGTTAGCCATACTGGTTCTAAAGTTTTTAATGCATAGTCGCCAAATGCAATATAGTTTCCTTTGCTTGCTTTACCATTCATACGACCACGATGTTGTTTACGAAATTTTGTTCTTTTGGGACTTAGCATATTATTAATAAATTTTGTATCAATAGTAATCAATAGTATATTATCATAGTGAATTAGTTAAGTTTCGGATGTATATTTTAGAATTTTTTCTCCTTTAAATAGCCATACTTTTACACCTAATATTCCATATATAGTATGTGCTGTTTTGTATGAGTAGTCTATATGTGCTCTTAGTGTTTGTAGTGGTACACGGCCTTCTCTAATCCATTCGCTTCTTGCTATTTCAGCACCATTCAATCGACCAGAAACTTGAATTTTGATTCCTTGATTTTTAGCTTTTTGAGATCTTTGAATAGCTTGCCTGATTACTCGTCTAAAAGCTATTCTTTTTTCAAGTTGATTTACTATAAATTCAGCTATTAAAGCTGCTTCTTTATCAGGATCTGTGATCTCTATAAGATTAATTCTGATTTGCACACGTTTTTTTAATGTGTTTTCTAAATTTTTTCTTATATCTTCTATACCACTGCCCATTTTTCCTAGTATAATACCTGGTCTAGCTGTATGTATTTGTACTTGTATTTGATCAACTTTTCTGTCTATATGAATTAATGTAATGCTTGCATTGTTTAGTTGTTTTTCTATTGAATTTCTTATTTGATAATCTTCTTGAGCTAGTTTTGCATATAATTTCATGTTCGAAAACCAAGAAGAACTATGTGATTGTGTAATACCTATCCTAAATCCTAGTGGATGTGTTTTTTGTCCCATTGTATATTATATGTATATTTACATTTTCAATAAAATTATTTTAGTGCTAGTTTAATTGTTATATGGCATGTTGGTTTTTGTATTTTAAATGCTCTTCCTTGTGCCCTTGGTTGAAACCTTTTTAGTTTCGGTCCTTCGTTTGCGAAAGCTTGTTGTATAATTAGGTCTTGTTTTTCATATTTAAGATTTGATGCATTATTTCCAGCTGACTCTAGAATTTTTTTGATAACTTTGCAAGGCTTATATGGCATAAATTCAAGTATTAATTCTGCTTCTTGATAGCTTTTTCCTCTAATCTGATTTAAAATTCTTCTTGTTTTTTGTGGTGATAAACGTAAATATTTGCCTGTTGCTTGAGTTTGTATAATTGCATTTATCATATAATTATTTTCTTGTTTTTCTATCGCTTTTTATGTGGCTTCTAAAGTTTCTAGTTGGCACAAATTCGCCAAGTTTATGTCCTACCATTTGGTCAGATATAAAGATGGGAAAAAATTGCTTTCCATTATAAACAGCTATGGTATGGCCTATCATTTGTGGAATAATAGTTGAAGATCTTGACCAAGTTTTCACAGTTTTTTTGGATTCTTGTTCGTTTAATTTTTCTATTTTTTTTAGTAGTTTAAAATCTATATAAGGGCCTTTTTTTAGAGATCTAGACATAATAATTTCAGTTTATATATTATCTTTATTTTATTTTCTTTTCCTCAGTATATAACGGTTACTATATTTAGGTTGTTTACGAGTTTTTATTCCTAAAGCAGGCTTACCCCATGGAGTAACTGGGTGAGGCTTGCCTATAGGTGAACGCCCTTCTCCACCGCCATGAGGATGATCTATCGGGTTCATTACTACTCCTCTAACTCTAGGCCTTTTGCTAAGCCATCTGTTTCGTCCAGCTTTTCCTATACTAATATTACTAGCATCAATGTTGCCCACTTGACCTATCGTAGCAAAGCATTCTTTTCGAATTAATCTAACTTCATTCGATGGTAGCTTCAATGTTGCAAAAGCACCTTCTTTAGCTACTATTTGTGCGTATGTTCCAGCTGCTCTAACGATTTGCCCTCCTTTATAAGGAGTTAGTTCTATATTGTGTACAGCTGTACCTAAGGGAATGGAATATAATGGTAGAGAGTTACCAACTTCTACAGGAACTTTAATACCTGAAATTACTGTTTGGCCAACATTTAATGATCTTGGATGTAAAATATATCTTTTATCACCATCTGAATAATGTAATAGTGCTATTCGTGCATTCCTATTAGGATCATATTCTATGCTTGCAACCTTAGCTTCAATATTATATTTATTACGTTTGAAATCAATTGTTCTGTAACGTCTTTTATGTCCTTTACCTCTATGCCTTGATGTAATAATTCCTCTATTATTATGACCTTGGCAACGATGATTTTTTCTGATTAATGATTTTTCTGGCTTATTATTTGTTATTTCATCGAAGGTGGATATGGTTCGATTTCTTGTGCCAGGTGTATATGCTTTATATAAACGAATAGCCATTTGATTAGTTGTACATATTATATATAATTTAATTATCTGAAAATAAATTTATTCGATATTGATTATTGAGTTTTACAATAGCTTTTTTATATTTGCTTTTGTAACCTATATGTTTTCCTATACGTTTTTTTTGTGATTTTATAATTAGTGTGTTAATTTTCTCAACTTTTACATCGAATAATTTTTCGATAGCTTGTTTAATTTCTGATTTTTTAGCTTTGATTGCAACTGCAAAATAATACTTATTATCCTCAACCATTAGTGTTGTTTTATCTGTTAGTATTGGATGTTTAATTATATTCATTAAAGCTAATATGTTTTTATTATTAGTCATAATATGTTTTATTAATAATATTTAAAGCATCTTTATTTATTATGATTTGATTTGCTTTTAGTAAGGATAAGATATTGATGTGGTTAGCATTTAATAGTTCTACATTCTTTAAATTACGAGTAGAAAGATATAAATTATCTGATTTTTTGCTTACTATGATTAAAATATTATTGGTTATATTTGTATCCAGATTATATTTTTTTAAACTATTGACTATTGCTTTAGTGCTGGGTTTATTTAGTTCGCCTATAAAGTCTTCTGTAATTATTGTACTTTTAAATTTATTTTCTATTAGAATGCGCAATGCTAGTTGTTTTTCTTTTTTATTTATTTTATTTTTGTGTTTTTTAGTACGTGGACCAAATATTACTCCTCCTCCTCTCCATAGTGGAGATCTATTTGAACCAGCTCTTGCCCTACCAGTTCCTTTTTGTTTCCATGGCTTTCTCCCTCCTCCTCTTACTTCACTACGTGTTTTTGTATGTGCATTGCGATTTTTAATTAATTGTTGTGTAAGTGCTCGGTGCAGTACGTACATATTGTTATTATCCTGCTTGCATAATCTTATTACTATATCTTGATTATATATTGTGCTTGTATCTTGAGAAGACATTATTGAATTAATTTTTTTATATTTATGGATCTATTTTTGATGAATGCTAACAATATTGCCAGTTTTGCCAGGTACAGAACCTTTAACTATAATAATATTATGATTGGTTTTAATATCTATAATTCTCAGATTTTGAATTGTTACTTTTTTTCCCCCCATACGACCAGCCATTTTCTTTCCCGCAAAAACTTTTCCCGGTGTTGTCCCTGCGCCAATTGATCCTGGTTGCTTATGGTTTTTAGACCCATGAGACATAGGTCCTCTACTAAATTTATGTCTTTTTGTACAACCCATAAATCCTTTTCCAATACTTGTGCTAGAAACAGAAACATTTTCGTCTATCTTTAAATCTTTTACTGTAATTAATTGGCCTGTTTCGAAGTTGTCTAATGAATTTACTCTATATTCTTTTAAATATTTTAAAGGAGGTATATTGTGTTTATTCAGATGTCCAATTTCAGCTTTATTAAGTTTATTGGATTTTGCTTCTATGTATCCTATTTGAATAGCTTTATACCCATGAGATTCTAAATTTTTTATTTCAGTTACTGGACATGGTCCTAGCTGCAAAATAGTTACGGGCAATGCTTTCCCTTCTTGGTCAAAAATTTGAGTCATACCAATTTTTTTACCTAGTAGCCCGATTTTCATTTATGTTTAATCTCCTAATTTTTACAAAGTTGTTTAATTATATATCTTCATATCATATATTTATTATCTGTTAAATTCTTAAAATTTTCAAGCTTCTTATTGTAATCATCTAAGCTTAAGCTTTTATTTAATTTATAATTCAGTTTTTTACATATTCTATAATTTTTCAACATATCATTAAAATTATATTATAGATTTCATTTAATTTTACATACTAAGCTATTAGATGTATAATTAGTTCGGTAATTACCACTTTACTCGAAGTTTAATATGATGCAATATATAATTATATGAATATAAATAAATATAAAACGAATATATATTAAGCTGATTTTTTATGAGGTAATGTATGGTTAAAGTTGTTGGAATTGATTTAGGTACTACAAATTCTGTCATTGCTGTTATGGAAGGAGGAAAACCTACTGTAATTCCTAATAAAGAAGGAGTAAGGACAACACCATCTGTTGTTGCTTATACAAAAAAGCAAGATAAATTAGTAGGACAGATAGCTAAAAGACAAGCTGTAATGAATCCAGAAAATACTTTTTATTCTGTCAAAAGGTTTATTGGTCGTAAAAAAGATGAATTAGCTAATGAACTACAGCAATCATCTTATAATGTAAAAACAGATATTAATTCTAATATTAAATTAGAGTGTCCAGCATTGGGTAAAGATTTTGCACCTGAAGAAATTTCCGCCCAAGTTTTACGCAAATTGGTTGAAGATGCTAGTACTTATTTAGGCCAACAAGTTACTCAAGCAGTTATAACTGTTCCAGCTTATTTTAATGATTCACAGCGTCAAGCTACTAAAGATGCTGGACAGATTGCGGGTTTAGATGTTTTAAGAATTATTAATGAGCCTACAGCAGCATCTTTATCATATGGTTTAGACAAAAAAAATAATGAAACTATTTTGGTCTTTGATCTTGGTGGAGGTACATTCGATGTTTCTATTTTAGAAGTAGGCGATGGTGTTTTTGAGGTTTTATCGACATCTGGTGATACTCATTTAGGAGGTGACGATTTTGACAGAAAAATCGTTGAATGGTTAATCGATGAGTTTAATAATGATGAAGGAATTAATTTAGGTCAAGATAGGCAAGCTTTACAAAGGTTAACAGAAGCTGCTGAGAAAGCTAAAATGGAGTTATCTAGTTTAGGTCAAACAGATATTAATTTGCCTTTTATTACATCTACGGATACGGGACCTAAGCATTTAGAAAAAAATATAACTAGAGCAAAATTTGAGCACTTATGCCAGGATTTAATTAATCGTTGTGAGGTTCCTGTTAATAATGCTTTAAAAGATGCTCAATTGTCTTCTAGTGATATAGATGAAATTGTTTTAGTTGGTGGTTCTACTAGAATTCCTTCTATTCAACAATTGGTTAAAAAAATGATAGGCAAAGATCCTAATCAAAGTGTAAATCCTGATGAAGTAGTGGCAATTGGAGCAGCTGTTCAAGCAGGTGTTTTGGCAGGTGAGGTTAAAGATATATTGTTATTAGATGTCACACCTTTATCTTTGGGTGTAGAAACTCTTGGAGGAGTAATGACAAAAATAATAGCTCGTAATACAACAGTGCCTACAAAGAAATCTGAAATTTTTTCAACAGCTGTTGATAATCAACCTAATGTTGAGATTCATGTATTGCAAGGAGAGAGGGAATTTACTAAAGATAATAAGAGTTTAGGTACTTTTAGATTAGATGGTATTATGCCAGCTCCCCGCGGTGTTCCTCAAATAGAAGTTATATTTGATATAGATGCTAATGGTATATTGTCTGTAAAAGCCAAGGATAAGGGCACTGGTAAAGAACAGTCTATTACTATAACAGGTGCATCTACATTGCCTAAAGAAGAAGTTGAGAAACTTGTTAAAGAAGCAGAGGAGAATTCGGAGCTTGATAAGCAAAAACGTGAACAAATAGATTTAAAAAATCAAGCAGATTCGCTTTGTTATCAGTCTCAAAATCAGCTTGATGAATTGAAGGATAAAGTCAGTCAAGATGAAAAGAAAAAAGTTCAACAGCTTATTGATTCCTTAAAGTTATATATTCAAGAAGATAACTATGAAAAAATCAAAAATACGCAAAATCAATTGCAGCAAGCAATGATGAATATTGGTAAACAAGTTTATAGTTCCAATCAACAAAATGGTCAAGAATCAGTAGATGATTCGGTTATCGATACTAATTCTAAAGAAGCATAAGCGTAAAAAAATATAAGCGGGTAACGCGATTCGAACGCGCGACATTAACCTTGGCAAGGTTACGCTCTACCTCTGAGCTATACCCGCTACAATATAATATAATTACAAAAAAATCTTGTTTTGTCAAATTGTTAACATTTGATATACTATGTATATTAAATACATCTTAATATTTTTATATACATAGCAATATAGTATCTAATTAATAAAAGAGTTAAAGAATCCTGTTATTAATACTAATCCAGTCCATATGCCAGCGCCAGTATAAATTAAATTTTTAGATTTTTCCCACTGTCCAGGAGATGCAAAGGTAACAGGTATGCCTACTACAAGTAAAGTAGAAAATATGACTAGTGCGAATACTAAAAGTTGAATAATAATTATCATAGTTTTTATCCTTTTACATTTCTTAATGTGTTAATTACATGACTTAAAGATGGATTTATATATAATATATAATTATATATTGTGAAACATAATTTATTTATTATTGTAAACTGTTTTCTTTTTTATATATACTTTTTTTTACAATGTCAACAGTTTAGTATTTACATTGATATAATTATCATAGTAAATTTATTAAGAAAAAAGTACGTAAAATATTATGTTTGATGTTTACATTAAGTAATTGATTGATATCAGTATGTACATAGATAAATGTAGAAACTAATTATAAAGAGGTTTATGTTATGATTACAGCGATTATATTAGCAAAATTACCTGAAGCGTACTCGATTTTTCGACCTTTAGTTGATATATTACCAGTAATTCCTGTCTTTTTCTTGCTATTAGCATTTGTATGGCAAGCAGCGATTGGTTTTAGATAATGAAACACAATAAGTCGTATTATTTGAATTTATTTTTAACAAGTTTTTAAATTTTTATTATGGTAGAACCTCTTTTATCTGGTATAGTTTTAGGATTAATTCCTGTAACTTTGTTTGGTTTATTAGTAGCGGCTTATCTACAGTATCGTAGGGGTAATCAATTTGGATTATAATTTATAAATATAGTACTTAATATCTAGATATAAATTATATTTACATAACATTTATGTAAATATAATAATAGAAATCTGTACAGTTATTACCAGCTAGCTTTTTTAATACCGGGCAGTAAGCAATTATGTGACATTTCTCTTAAAACATGTCGTGATAATCCGAAATCTCTATAAAATCCACGGCTACGCCCGGTTTTCCAGCATCTATTTCTTCTACGACAAGGTGAGCTATTTTTAGGAAGTTGTTGTAATTCTTTTTGTAATTCTATTTGTTCAATGAAAGTTAATTTATTATTGAGTTTATTTTTAATTTCTTTCCTTTTATGTTGATATTTTTGAATTAATTTATTCCTTTTTGCTTCTCTTTCAATCATGCTTTTTTTAGCCATTTTTCTATTTAGGTCAAGAGTTAAAATAATTTTTATTTTAACTGAAAAATATTTATATTGCAATAAAAAATTACTACTGAATATAAATATTCAGTAGTAATTTAAGTGTTGTTATTTATTTATTAACTAAATTTACCTGATGTAGATGCTATTACAAATGCTGCATATGTTAATATATATCCTACAGAAAAATGTACTAAACCAACTAGTCTAGCTTGTACTATAGATAGCGCTACTGGTTTATCTTTCCATCTAATTAAATTGGCAAGAGGTGTTCTCTCGTGAGCCCAAGCTAATGTTTCTATAAGTTCTTGCCAATAACCACGCCAAGATATTAAGAACATAAATCCGGTTGCCCATACTAAATGTCCAAATAAGAACATCCATGCCCATACAGATAAGTTATTCATACCATAAGGATTGTATCCATTTATTAATGGAGATGAATTAAGCCATAAGTAGTCTCTAAGCCATCCCATCAAATAAGTTGAAGATTCATTAAACTGGTTGATGTTACCTTGCCAAATCGTTACATGTTTCCAGTGCCAGTAGAATGTTACCCATCCAATAGTATTAAGCATCCAAAATACAGATAAATAGAATGCGTCCCATGCAGATATATCGCATGTACCACCTCTTCCAGGGCCATCACAAGGAAAACTGTAACCAAAATCTTTTTTATCAGGCATTAATTTAGAACCTCTAGCATCTAAGGCGCCTTTGACTAATATTAATGTTGTAGTATGTAGTCCTAATGCAATTGCATGATGAACCAAGAAGTCACCTGGGCCTATAGTTAAAAATAAAGAGTTTTTGTTACTATTTATTGCTTCTAACCATCCTGGTAACCATATATTGCTACTAGCTTTTGCTGCGATGTTTGACGAAGAAGATAGTAATGTATCAAAACCATAAAGTGCTTTTCCTGAACTTGCTTGTATCCATTGTGCAAAAACTGGTTCAATTAATATTTGTTTTTCTGGTGTTCCAAAAGCAATCATTGTATCATTATGAATATACAATCCTAATGTGTGAAATCCTAAAAATAAACATACCCAACTTAAATGTGAAATTATTGCTTCTTTATGATCTAACATTCTAGCAAGTACATTATTTTTATTTTCTTCTGGGTCGTAATCTCTTATGAAAAAGATAGCACCATGAGCAAATGCACCAACCATTAGAAAGCCTGCTATATATTGATGATGTGTATATAGAGCAGCTTGTGTTGTAAAGTCTTTGGCCATAAATGCATATGGAGGCATTGCATACATATGTTGAGCAACTAATGATGTAATTACACCTAAAGAAGCTAAGGCTAACCCTAGTTGTATATGTAGTGAGTTTGTAATAGTTTCATATAGGCCAACATGTCCTTTACCCAGCTTTCCACTTGGTGGACGGTGTGCATCAATTATATCTTTAATGTTATGTCCAATGCCCCAATTGGTTTTGTACATATGGCCAGCGATTATAAATATTATAGCGATTGCTAAATGATGGTGAGCTATATCAGTTAGCCATAAAGATTGACTTTGTGGATGAAATCCACCTAAGAATGTTAATATAGCTGTTCCTGCTCCTTGGCTAGTCCCAAATATATGATTTGATGTATCGGGATTTGAAGCGTAAATGCTCCAATTTCCTGTAAAAAATGGTTGTAAGCCAGAAGGATGTGGTAAAGTATATGTGAAATTATCCCATCCTATATGCTGTCCACGAGATTCTGGAATAGCTACATGGATAAGATGTCCTGTCCATGCCAATGAACTTAGTCCAAACAAACCTGATAGATGGTGATTTAATCTTGATTCATTATTTTTGAACCATGATAAGCCGGGCTTGAATTTAGGCTGTAAATGTAGCCATCCAGCAAAAAGCATGATAGCAGATAATATGAGTAAAAATAAGGAAGCACTATATAAGTCATTATTAGTTCTCATTCCTATAGTATACCACCAGTGATATACCCCTGAAAAAGTAATATCTACTGGATATGATGCACCACCTTTAGTAAATGCTTTAACGGCCGGTTGTCCGAAGTGAGGATCCCATATTGCATGAGCAATAGGCTTAATTTTCATGGGTTGTGTGACCCATTGTTCAAAGTTTCCTTGCCAAGCAACATGAAATAGATTGCCTGATGTCCATAGAAAGATTATAGCTATATGACCGAAATGAGAAGAGAAAATTTTTTGATATAAATTCTCTTCTGTCATTCCATCATGGCTTTCAAAATCGTGTGCCGTTGCTATACCGTACCAAATTCTTCGTGTTGTAGGGTCTTGTGATAATGCTTGGCTAAATTTTGGAAATTTTGTTGCCATTGTTTTATGTTCCTAATTTAATATTTATCCTACTGATATAATTCTTGCTAAGAAGAAAGCCCAAGTGGTTCCAATTCCTCCTAGTAAATAATGAGCTACACCTACAGCTCTTCCTTGTGTAATACTTAATGCTCTTGGTTGAATAGATGGTGCTACTTTTACTTTGTTATGAGCCCATACAATAGATTCTATAAGTTCTTGCCAATATCCACGTCCGCTAAATAAGAACATTAAGCTAAATGCCCAAACGAAATGAGCACCTAAAAAGATTAGTCCATATGCTGATAAAGCAGATCCATACGATTGAATTACTTGTGAAGCTTGGGCCCACAGGAAGTCTCGTAGCCATCCATTAATCGTAATAGAGCTTTGAGCGAAATTTCCTCCTGTAATATGAGATATTGTTCCTGTAGATGTAACACTGCCCCAAACATCTGATTGCATTTTCCAGCTAAAATGAAAGATTGCTATAGATAATGAATTATACATCCAAAAAAGTCCCAAAAACACATGATCCCATCCAGATACTTGACATGTACCACCTCTTCCAGGACCATCACAAGGAAAGCGGAATCCTAGGTTAGATTTGTCGGGTATTAATCTAGAATTACGGGAAAACAAAAAGCCTTTAACTAATATTAGTACTGTTACATGAATAGTAAATGCATGAATATGATGTACCATAAAATCTGCTGTTCCTAATTTTATAGGCATCATAGCAATTTTATTATTAACTGTAACTATATCCCCTCCAAATGCATAGCTAGCTGTTGCCAATGCATTTGGGCTTGTATTGCTTGGAGCAAGGTTGTGAATATTTTGTATCCATTGCGCAAATATAGGCTGTAATTGTATAGCTGTATCTGAAAACATATCTTGAGATCTGCCTAAGGCTCTCATTGTATCATTATGTATATATAGACCAAACGAATGAAATCCTAAAAAGATACATACCCAATTTAAATGCGATATTATAGCATCTCTATGTCTTATAACTCTATCTAGTACATTATTATAATTTTGTGCTGGATTATAATCTCTTACCATGAATATTGAAGCGTGTGCTCCTGCTCCTACAATACAAAAACCTCCTATCCAGATATGATGTGTAAATAGAGATAATTGTGTTGGATAATCAGTAGCAATATAAGGATATGGAGGCATTGCATACATATGATGAGCTACAATAATACTTAACGAGCCCATCATAGCTAAATTAATAGCTAATTGTGCATGCCAAGAAGTTGTTAGAATTTCATAAAGACCTTTATGTCCTTCTCCAGTAAATGGACCTTTATGAGCTTCTAATATTTCTTTCATGCTATGTCCAATACCCCAATTAGTTCTGTACATATGACCTGCTACTAAAAACAATACAGCTAAAGCTAAATGATGATGAGCTGTATCAGTTAGCCATAAACCACCAGTAACAGGATTTAAACCTCCTTTGAAGGTTAAAAAATCTGAGTATTCATTCCAATTTAGAGTAAAGAAAGGAATAATTCCTTTGCTGAAGCTAGGATATAATTGACTCATTAGCTCTCTATTTACTAAGAATTCATGTGGTAGAGGTAATTCTTGTGGAGATATACCAGAATCTAGTAACTTGTTTATAGGTATAGAAATATGAATTTGATGCCCTGACCATGCCAAACAACCTAATCCTAGTAAGCCAGCTAAGTGGTGATTCATCATAGATTCAACGTTTTGAAACCACTCTAGTTTTGGTGCAGCTTTATGGTAATGAAACCAACCAGCAAAAACCATTAAGCAAGCCATAAATAGTCCAGCTATTGCTGTTGCATAAAGTTCGAATTCTGTTGTTATTCCAGATGCACGCCATAGTTGGAAAAAACCAGACGTAATTTGAACTCCTTGAAATCCTCCTCCAACATCACCATTTAAAATCTCTTGACCAACGATGGGCCATACAATTTGAGCACTAGGTTTAATTGCAGTAGGATTGCTAAGCCATGCTACATAATTTGAAAATTTTGCACCATGGAAGTACATTCCACTAAGCCATAGAAATATAATTGCTAATTGACCAAAGTGTGCACTGAAGATTTTGCGTGAAATTTCTTCTAGAGAACTTGTATGACTGTCAAAGTCGTGAGCATCTGCATGTAAATTCCAGATCCAAGTAGTTGTTTTAGGACCTTTAGCTAGATTTCTTGAAAAATGGCCAGGTTTTGCCCATTTTTCAAATGATGTAGCAACAGGATCTTTGTCTACAGTAACTTGAACTTTTTTTGTCTCTTGCTCTTGTGAGCTAATTGTCATTGAGATTCTCCTGTTTATTCTAATAAAATACAATGAGACAATTTAATAAAACACTCATTATGTTAATATCTTTGTGTTTATATATTGTTAATCAATACGAAACTATACAGTTTTCACAATTGAGTTTTTATTACTAATTTATATTATAAATATAACCTATCCCTTCCCTAAGATCTGTTAACAATAGTTAAAATCTAAGATTTATTAATTATATTGATTTTATTATAATTAGATGGTTTGTACTTTCATAAGAGCTTGACCACAGTCAACAATTTCGCCATCTTTAACTAATATTTCAACAATTTTACCATTCACCTCAGCTTCTATTTCATTCATTAATTTCATAGCTTCGATTATACATACTGTTTGTTTTTTATTAACGATATCACTTTTTTCTATAAATGGAGGTTCGTTTGGTGCTGGAGATCTATAAAAAGTACCAACCATAGGTGAAACTATTGTAGAGTAGCTTTTAGTTTCATTAGCATGTATTTGCATATTATGGGAATTATTATAGTTCGGTTTATTTTCATTTTCCTGAATTTTTATTGTATTTTCGATAGGAATCTCAGGATATTTAGTTTTACGTATTATGGAATTTGTATTAAAAATAGTGTTATCCTTGTTAATAAACAATTCAAATTGTTGACTTATTATATTAAGACGACAAATTTTATTTGTTTTAATGGAATATAATATTTTCCTTAAATCTTTTACTTGAAAGTTCATATTTAATATATTTGCTCCTGTATTATATTTTTAATAATTGTAGTTGATTTTTAAATATTTTTGTATATTTTTACAATATATTTGTTTACTATTATAAAATTATTATATTTAGGATATTACTATTGTATAGTGTGTAATATATTTCTTTGCAACAAATCTGTGTTATGGTAAATAATTAACAAAGAAAATGCCGTTAATATAAATTTTATTTTCTTTTTAGAAGGCTTATCAGAATAAAGTTAATTGTATTATTATGTTAAAAAATATAAGTTTTTATTTTAATTAATTAATAATGTTAATATCAGATGATTTAGACCAACTATTAGAAATTCTACCTGATTTTATTAGGCATCCTTTAGCAATTCATTCGGAAAGAAAATTGTTGATTGAAGTCGTTATGGATTTAGGTAGGAAACCAGAAGCACGTTTCCCTAATGGACCTCAATATTTATCTAGTAGGATTATAACTTGGCAAGATTTAGATTATTCTATTAAGCGCCTAGGAAATTTTAGTGGTGATAATCGTTCTGGTATTGAAAGGACATTGCATCGAATTAGTTCTATTAGAAATAGGCAAGGAAGTATTATCGGCTTAACATGCCGAGTAGGTAGGGCTATCTTAGGTACTATAAGTATTATTAGAGACTTACTAGATAAAAATCCTTCTATATTGTTATTAGGTAAGCCTGGTGTAGGTAAAACTACAGCAATTAGAGAAATTGCTAGGGTGTTAGCAGATGAAATGGAAAAGAGAGTTGTTATAATCGATACATCAAATGAAATAGCTGGTGATGGTGATATACCGCATCCTGCTATTGGTAGAGCAAGAAGAATGCAAGTATCAAGACCTGAGTTACAGCATCAAGTGATGATTGAGGCTGTAGAAAATCATATGCCGGAAGTTATCATAATTGATGAAATAGGAACGGAATTAGAAGCTTTAGCTGCTCGTACAATAGCTGAGAGAGGTGTTCAACTAGTTGGTACAGCGCATGGCAATTATTTAGACAGCTTAATCAAAAACCCCATTTTATCTGATCTAATTGGAGGTATACAGTATGTTACTCTTGGCGATGATGAAGCTAAGAGAAGAGGTTCGCAAAAAAGTATTTTAGAAAGAAAAGCATCTCCTGCATTTCAAGTAGCTATAGAAATTCATGATCGTCATAGTTGGATTGTGCATGAAGCAGTTAGTCAGGCTGTTGATCAATTGCTGCAGGGTATAAATTTATGGGTTCAGCGACGTAAATTATTACCTAGTGGTTCTATTATTATTCAATGTGAACAATACATACCAATTAATTTTGTGTCTAATACTAGCTCTTATTATCCCAAAATTAGTGTCAAGAATTTAAAATCGAATAATGCAGGTATAAATCCAGTAAATGAAGAGGTATCTGCAAATTTTTCCAACAAACAAAGTGTCACAAAATGGTCAGAAATATCTTCTATACCAAGCTTTTCTCAAAATATTATTCAAGATCTTTTTAGTATACGTGTTTATGTATATTGTGTTAATATTGCTCAAGTACAAATGATAGTGAATTCTTTATATTTACCTATTCTTATTACGAGAGATATTACACAAGCTGATATAATTCTAGCTTTAAGATCAAATTTCAAATATAATACAAAACTAAAGCAAATAGCTAAAGCGAGACAGATAACAATATATACAATATGCCGTAGTACTTCTGCTAATATTAAGCGTGCTTTAACAAAAATCTTAAATATCAATAAGATATCTAATTACAATTGGGATGTTATATGTCATAATAAGCAAGCAATAGAGTTACAGACTTTGATAGAAACTAGAATAGCTATAGAAAAAATTGTGAATGGAAAGAAGCAGTCAGTTGAATTACTTCCTAGAAATGTAAAGTTACGTCAATTACAACATCAATTAATCAATTTCTACAATCTAAAGTCCCGTAGTTTTGGTGAAGAGCCTAATAGAAGATTGAAAATTTATCCTGATTAACATTATGTAGAATTGTGTTATTGAATATATTATTATATTTTTAATAATTGTAGATACAGGTTATTTGTATACAAATATATACTATTTATTAATATAAGGAGTTATTATGTCATTACCTATATTATCTGTTTTTGAAAGAGCGCAGAGTGTTATTGTTGAACAGTTAAGTGTAGATATTGAAAAAGTTACAGAGAAGGCTACTTTTTTAGAGTTAGGAGCCGATTCTTTAGATACAGTCGAGCTGGTAATGGCTTTTGAAGAAGAGTTTGGTATAGAAATACCTGATGACGATGCTGAAGGTATAGACAATATTGAGCAGGTTGTAGAGTTGATAAAAAGTAAGATGAGTGAGGGTGTAAAGTAAATAAGATTTAAGATTCAATTACTCTACTACATATACGGAGAGGGTGGGATTCGAACCCACGGAACCTAATGGTTCATCTGATTTCAAATCAGACGCAATAAACCAACTCTACCACCTCTCCTAAATTTTTTAACATCTGAAGATAAATTATATCATAAGTAAGATACTAAATACAATTTTATATTTTAATCTTACTTATATCTTATATAATATATTTAGTTTAGATTATAGTTTTTATAAATAAATTATGAATATATTATTCGTATGTAGCTTTCCCTGTAAATTTTCTATTGACTGGATTCTCGTTTTTTCCTATTGAATGATCTATATTACCTATACCAATTCTACCAGAATTAACTTTTTCTGGAAATACACCATCTTTTGGATGTAAATATTGAACTTCGCTATTAGGGAAAATTCTATAGATTTTAAAATCTGTAATTTTGAATCCTGTTCTTAGTTGTGTACTTAAGGCAAGACATTGCTCTTTTCTTGCTAAATATAAAAGATTACTACCTTCATTCATTATTGCAGCTCCGCCTGTAGGCATCTCAAAAATTTGCTCTTTCTTGCTAGACCAAGTAATAGCGTACTTTTCTTCTGTTTCTGCTGATCTAAGCCATCCGCCTGTGCTACCACCAAAAGTCGGTGATGGCATTTTTAAATCTATTGTATTAGTCATAATAAATGTTTGAATGATATATGAATATAATATGTTTATAAAATAGTATTATAAGCTATTTTTTATTTTATACGTTAAATAGAAAATAAAGCTTTATTTTTTTATTTATAAAGTGTTCTAATTATCTTATGGTTGATATTACATATGATGAGGCAATAGTTGGCAATAAATATAATCTGAATAGATAATAGCTCAACTTCGTATAAATAGGTACTTTAATAATTTTATTAATAAACCAGTTATTATATTTTTTATCTATCTCTATTAGTTTTTTATTTTCTGAAGCACACTGATCTAAATACTGAAAAAATTTAGGTTGGTCAACATTCAAAGCAATTGGAAAAATTCTTGATGCGCTTTCATTTGTTTTCCTGATGACTTGCATATCATACTGTCTTGCATCTAGTCCAATAGATTTATAAAAATCTGATCTTTGAAAGTCGTTTAAATACATAGTTGCAAATACGCTTAATAAAAAAAATCGACACCATAATTTTGCTTCTAAATTATTTAATAATTGTGGTTGTGATTTTAGTAATGCTGCAAAGAAATCACCATGACGGTTTTCGTCTTGACACCAATTTTCAAAGAATTTAAAAATGGGATATATTCTATGCTCAGGATATTGTTCTAAGTGTCTATATATAGTTATGTATCTCCAATATCCAATCTTTTCTGATAAGTATGTTGCATAAAAAATGAATTTAGGAGAAAAAAAAGTATATTTTCTACTCTTAGTTAAGAACCCTAAATCTAATGATAAATTAAAATCGTTCATCGCTTTGTTTAAAAAACCAGCATGTCTAGCTTCATCTCTTGACATCAGTAAAAAACATTCTGCAAGTACCGGATTAGTCTTTTGTAGTCTTCTTGATAGTTCTTTATATAATAAAAAACCTGAAAATTCTGCCGTACATGATCTTTCCAAAAATTCAATAAATAATGCTTTAGTACTATTGTTTAAATTATTCCAAGATTGTTCAAATTCTTCATCTCGAATAAAATGTTGTCTATTATAATCGGCTCTAAATTCTTGCAATAAAGCTTCAAACTCATCTATATTTGGTGAAATATCTAATTTAGACATTTCATTAAAGTCTGTTGTATAAAACCGTGGAGTGAGTAAAGTCTCTTGTGCAGTGATTTTAGATGAGTTTTTAGTAGTTTCCATAATTAAGATAATTGATTTAATTTTATATACTATTTAATATAAGATATAATATATTATTATTTTTATACTAACCTTAAGTTTTATATAGTTTACTGATAATTGTAAAAAATTTACATTTTGTTATTTTTGTATTTTATATTTATTATTATTCAATATAAATAATTTTATCGTATAGTGTTTGATACAATTAGCTTTATAATATTAACCTTTAAATTGTTATTATATATACTAATAGGAGTTGAAGTAAAATGTTGGATATAATTAGTTTAGGTTGGGGATCGCTATTAGCTGTGTTCAGTTTTTCAGTTGCATTAGTTGTATGGGGACGCAATGGTTTTTAATTGCTATATGATGATTATTAAATAAATGTATATGGAGTAATATAGTGGGGGGAGAAATTTTAACTGCCAGTACTGTAAGTTTTATACTAATATTATTAGGTCTTGTATTAGGATTTATATTGCTTAAAGTTCAAGGCGAATAGATAATTTTTATTGAGCATGAAGTTATTATTTTTATATTTAATTTAATTACTTAATATATAAATAATATAGTAAGAATATGATAATCATATTCTTCTGATTTATATAGCTTTTATTTAAAAAATGGAATTATATGAAAGGTTTATGGTATTTAATTGGAGTTCTTACAATTATATTAATTTTAATTAATAATCCTAAGTTTACAAGTCTAGGTGGTTTTCCAAGTAAATTAAGTGGTTTAAATATTACTCGGAGTACGCAAAAAAATTTGCAAATTATTATTATTGTTAATATATGTTTATTTTTAGTATGGACTATATTATATGTTCTTTCTTCTACTATCTATTAATATAAAAATATAATATATAGAAAAACTTATGTCTATTTCTAAAAGAATGTGTCCTGTTCCTTTTGATCAACAACCTTTAAATGAATATTTTGCTTTAAAAGCTTCTTGGTTCTTTTCTTTATGTACTTTGCCTCTAAATAAGTATTTGATTAAAGTTGTTATTATTTTTGTACTCATCTTTTTAATATCTACATTTTCGACATTATATATAATTTCAAATTATACCATATGGCAAATAATAATCTTGAATATATTCATAGCGACCTTTATGTTTTTATTAATTTTTATACGTTTATACTTAGCATGGTCTTATGTTGTAAAAAGGTTAATTAGTGCAACTATTTTTTATGAAGAATCGGGTTGGTATGATGGTCAGTTATGGATTAAAAGTCCAGAAGTTTTAACACAAGATCGTCTTGTAGGACTTTATGAAGTTATGCCTTTTTTATTCAGAGCCAAACATGGTGTCATGGTTAGTATTGCCCTATTATTGTTAGAAAAAATAGTGTATTCATTGCTTTTACCATAATAAATATATTAAGATTATATTTTAATCGCGGGGTAGAGCAGTCTGGTAGCTCGTCGGGCTCATAACCCGAAGGTCAATGGTTCAAATCCATTCTCCGCTATTGTAATAGTCTAATATTATATGTAATACTTATATTAATTTATGATATTATGTTGTTTTATTACTTTTATTTCATAAAATAAATAATATAAAAAATCCTAAATGTTATAACAACAAACGTAATATTAACATGGTAATAAATAATAATGATGTTAGAGTTGGTAAACAAGCACCCAATTTTTCTGCTACTGCTGTATATGATCAAGAATTTAAGAAAATAACATTATCTGATTATTTGGGTAAATATGTTATATTATTGTTTTATCCTTTAGACTTTACATTTGTATGTCCAACTGAGATTACTTCTTTCAGTGATGCGTATAAAGATATTGAGGGTTTAAATGCAGAAATTTTGGGTATATCTGTTGATAGTGAATATTCACATTTGGCATGGTTACAAATGGAAAGAGATGTTGGAGGTTTGGGAAATCTAAATTACCCATTAGTTTCTGATTTAACTAAAAATATTAGTGCTTCATATAATGTTTTGACAGAACAAGGAACAGCATTAAGAGGTTTATTTATTATTGATAAACAAGGTATTATACAATATTCTTTAGTTAATAATCTTGATTTTGGTCGTAGTGTTAGTGAAACATTGAGAATCCTACAAGCGATTCAGTATGTGCAGTCTCATCCAGATGAAGTCTGTCCAGCAGATTGGCAACCAGGACAAGCCACTATAATTAATAATCCTCAAAAATCGAAGGATTATTTTCAGTCTATATAGATTAATATACGAGCTTTCTCTTTAAAATATTTAATATAATTATATGCCATAAAGCTTTATTCTATATTATTAAGTTATTAGTATAAAATAATTTTCGATAGAATTATATTATTTTTTTGTATTTTTTAGTTATAGATTTATTAGGAATAATACTTATGTCTACTAATTTAGCTCAACAATTACGCGAGGGAACAACAAAAGCTCATAGTATGGCTGAAAATGTTAGTTTTGTTAAATCATTTCTAGGTGGTGTAGTTGACAAAAAATCTTATCGTAGATTAGTAGCTAATCTGTTTTTTGTATATACTGCTCTTGAAGAAGAAATTGAGAAAAATAAAAATCATTTTGTTGTTCAATCTATATATTTTCCAGAATTAAATCGTACTCTTAGTTTAAAACAAGATCTTGAATATTATTATGGTTCTAATTGGCAAGAGCAAGTTTGTCCTTCTTTAGCAACAAAAATATATGTTGAAAGAATTCGTAATATCAGTATTAATCAACCAGAATTATTGCTAGCTCATGCTTATACTAGATATATGGGTGATTTATCTGGAGGACAGATTTTGAAAAGAATTGCTCAAACTGCTATGAATTTATCAAGTAATGATGGAATAGCTTTTTATAACTTTCATAACATCAAGGATGATAAAGGATTTAAAATAATATATCGTCAAGCATTAGATAATGCACCTATTGATCAAATACAAATTGAACAGATTATTGCTGAAGCTAATATAGCTTTTAATCTCAATATGAAAGTTTTTCAAGAACTAAACTCTAATTTTATTAAGATTATGGGAATGTTATTATTGAGCGCAATCACGAGTTTGCGAAAAAAAATTATTTAAAATGTAATATATTTGATTTTTTTTGTTGAATTATACTCGAATATATGGTTTATAATTTTAGATAAGATATCTAAGATCTGATTTTTCTTTATATGGATTGATATATGGATGAATTTTGTTGCTTGAGGTAATCTATTAATTTTTTGTTGTTTGATTAATTAATTCGACAGTATAATTTATGTATAAACTAAAAAATTCTAAATCAATCGTTAAAAGGTTTAAATTTAAGTCTAAAAATAAAGTTTTGAGACAAATGGCTGGTCATAGCCATTTGCTGCAAAAGAAATCATCTAAAAGAAAACAAAAATTAAGAAAAGTTATTAGTCTCAAAAAATGTGATGTAGCAAATCTACAATTTAAAATACCTTATATACATTAATACTATATTTATGACTAGAGTTAAAAGAGGCAATGTTGCTCGTAAAAGACGAAAAAAAATTTTAAAACTAGCAAAAGGTTTTCGGGGTTCTCATTCAATTTTGTTTCGCACAGCTAAACAGCAAGTATTAAAAGCTCTAAAGTATTCTTACATAGGTAGAAAACAGCGTAAGCGTAATTATAGAAGTCTTTGGATAGTTCGTATTAATGCTGCTATTCGACCTTATGGTATTACATATAGTGAATTTATACAAAAACTAAAAAGAAGAAGGATAGCATTAAATCGTAAAATGTTATCGCAGTTAGCTATTTTAGATAATAGTGTATTTAAAACTGTTTTAGAGTCTTGTAAATTAAATTGAGAATTAAAATTTTTAAGTAAATATAATTGTTAAAAGCCAAATCATTTATCTTTTTTAGCTAAATACATTAAAGTTATCTTGATATATATTGTAATACGAAACATTATAATTATTAGTTTTCACTTTATTGAATTTCTTATTCTTGTCATGATTTTGTATACAAATGAAATAATACTTATATATTATTGTACACAATAGTATTTAATTATAATTTCATTTATTAATTTAATCTTTTTATAATATAATTGTTAATGTAAGATAAGCTTTCTTGAGCTAGCTTATTATCAATTTTGTTAATAGCTTGTATTGATGCTTGTATATGTTCTTGAGCCAAGTCGTATGATTTTTGAATGCCATTACTTCTTTTAATGATTTCTATAGCTTTACGAATATCGTTATTTTGTTCGAATTCTCTTTCAATCAAAGTATAAAGTCCTGAATTTTCTTGCAAAGCAAAAATAAGTGGAGCTGTTAAATTTCCATTTTTTAAATCTGATCCTGCAGGTTTGCCAAGAGAGGCTTCGGAACCAATTATATCTAATATATCATCTACAATTTGAAAAGCTAAGCCTAAATGTTTTCCATAGATATAAAATTGATTTTGTATACTTGTATTTGCTTTACTTAATATAGCTGCTGCTTGACAACTTGATGCCATTAGTGATGCGGTTTTATAGAAAGATTTTTCTATGTAGTTATCCATAGATATTGTTTCGTCAAAACATGTTAGGCTTTGTCTTACTTCACCTTCTGCAAAATCAGTAATTACTTTAGAAATAGTTTTAACCACTGCTAGATTGTTTAGATTAGCTAAATACCAAGAAGATTGAGCAAATAGAAAGTCACCTGCTAATACAGCTACTTTAGTGCTAAATGTATTATGCACTGTATTAACCCCCCTCCGTGTTTCGCATTCATCAATTACATCATCATGTACTAAACTTGCTGTATGTATTATTTCTGTTATTTCTGCTAGACGTTTATGCTCTGGCAGTATATTAAGCCTTTTTGTTGTTGATAATGCTATTATTAATATGATAGTTGGTCTTATTCTTTTTCCTCCAGCACTGAACAGATGTTCAGCTGCTGCGTATAATATTGGGTGTTTAGCACTGACCATTTTTTTTAAGTTTGTCTCTAAAATCAATAAATCTTTATGGATATTTGGTAAGATTTTGGGTACTATAGTCATAGTCATTTTTATTATATAATTTTGATAAAATATAAACTCAAACAACTTATTATAACTATATTATGGATAATAAGTAATTATTTAAACTTATTTGTTAATTGATATATAAAAATCCCTAATGTATTTATGTATATGATTTTTCAACTTATGATTTTTGATATTTGAATTAATTACAATATTTAAACAAATGAAGAATAAAATTACTTTACCATCAAGCGTATTTAGTGAATATGAAATAAATTCTCAGGTTGTATTATCACTTTATAAAGATATGTTACTGGGTCGTCATTTTGAGGATATGTGTGCTCAAATGTATTATAGAGGAAAAATGTTCGGTTTTGTCCATTTATATAATGGACAAGAGGCTGTTTCTACGGGAGTTATAAAAGCTTTGCAAGAAGAGGATTATGTTTGTAGCACATACCGTGATCATGTTCATGCATTAAGTAAAGGGGTTCCAGCTAAATTGGTGATGGCAGAGTTATTTGGTAAAGAGACTGGTTGTAGCCGTGGACGTGGTGGTTCAATGCACATTTTTTCAGCTCCTCATAATTTTTTAGGTGGTTTTGCGTTTATTGGTGAAGGTATTCCAGTTGCTATAGGTGCTGCATTCCAAAGTGTGTATAGAAAACAAGTTTTAAATGATCAACAACCAATGCGTGTAACAGCTTGTTTTTTTGGTGATGGTACAAGCAATAATGGACAATTTTTTGAATGTTTGAATATGGCTGTTTTATGGAAACTTCCTATTATTTTTGTAGTGGAAAATAATCAATGGGCAATAGGTATGGCTCATCATAGATCTACTTCATTTCCTGAAATACATAAAAAAGCAGAAGCTTTTGGCCTGCCTGGTATAGAAGTTGATGGTATGGATGTTTTAGCTGTTCGAGAAGTTGCTTTAGCAGCTATTAACAGAGCAAAATATGGCCATGGACCTACTTTAATAGAAGCTTTAACTTATCGTTTTCGTGGACATTCTTTAGCTGACCCAGATGAATTAAGATCAGTAACTGAAAAAGAAACATGGTTGACGCGTGATCCTATTAAACGTTTAAAAGACTACATATTAGATAATTCTTTGTTTTCAGAGCAGCAAGTAGATGACGTAAATTCAGAAGTGAAAATAGAAGTGGATCAAGCTGTTGAATTTGCTATATCTAGCCCTGAACCGAATATTAAGGATCTAAAAAAATATTTGTTTGCAGATTAATTGTATTGGTATATTATTTTTTTATATTTTAGTTGAGGACAGTCATTTTATGAGTTCAGTTTTTATGTTTGATGCTTTAAGAGAGGCTACTAATGAAGAGATGCAAAATGATTCTTCTGTATTTGTTTTAGGAGAAGATGTAGGTCATTATGGTGGTTCTTATAAGGTGACTAAAGACTTGCATTCTAAATATGGTGATTTACGAGTTTTAGATACTCCTATTGCTGAAAACAGTTTTATGGGTATGGCTATTGGAGCAGCAATTACAGGGTTAAGGCCTATAGTAGAAGGTATGAATATGAGCTTTCTATTGTTAGCTTTTAATCAAATTTCCAATAATGCTGGTATGTTGCGTTATACTTCAGGAGGTAATTTTCAAATTCCTATAGTGATACGTGGACCAGGTGGTGTTGGTAGGCAATTAGGTGCAGAACATTCACAAAGATTAGAGGCTTATTTTCAAGCTATACCAGGATTAAAAATTGTCGCTTGTTCAACTCCTTATAATGCCAAGGGTTTATTAAAATCTGCTATTAGAGATAACAATCCAGTGATTTTTTTTGAACATGTTTTACTTTATAATTTAAAAGATCAGTTACCAAATCACGAGTATTTCCTTCCTTTAGATAAGGCTGAATTAGTTAGATCTGGATTAGATATTACTATTCTAACTTATTCTCGAATGCGTCATCATGTAATGCAAGCTGTTGAAGAACTTGTTAATTATGGTTATAATCCAGAAGTAATAGATTTAATCTCATTAAAACCTTTAGATATAAATTCTATTGGACAATCTTTAATGAAAACACATAAATTGATGATAGTAGAAGAATGTATGAAAACAGGGGGGATTGCTGCTGAAATAATAGCACAAATTAATGATAATTATTTTGATTTTTTAGATGCTCCTATAATAAGATTATCTTCTCAAGATATACCAACGCCCTATAATGGTAAGTTAGAAAAAGCAACAGTTATTTATCCTCAACAAATTATTGAAGCTGTTAAAAATATAGTCTAGTTGATATTGGTTCATAAGTTATATTATTTAGTAATTAATCAATAAGTAAGTTTATATAAGCTTACTTATTGATTATTAAATATTTATTGATACTTTAGAAATTAATTTCTGCTGCTTGTACTTTTTCCCATTGTTTTTTCTTTAATACAAAAAATATTTGAGCGATTGTTACAGTAAAGAAAAAAACTATCATGCCTTTGATTCTAGAAGGGCTTTGTAGGACTATTTCTGTTTCAGTTTGCCCGAATCCTCCTACATTTGGATCAGTAGTTAAACTTTGGTTAGCAAATACTTCATTTCCTTTAGAGATGATTAAATCTAAGCCAGGTGGTATATTCTCTGTATAAGTTTCTCCATTCTTCTTTTCAATCTTAACTATATATCCTCCTCTTTCCATTGATGTAATATCTGTAACTTTCCCGTTTTGTGAAGATACTATTGTATTATTATTGGATTTGTCTCCAGTTGGGTACACTTGTCCTCTTCCTCTATTGGCGCCTATATAGATTGGATATTTTAAAAAATGGATATTTTTATCCTTGCTTGGATCTGGTGATAGAATAGGAAAAACAATTTCTTGATTTTTGTCTCCAGGTAAAGGACCAACTAATAAGATATTATCTTGTGTTGTGCTATATGGCTGTATATAAATATTTTTAGTTTTTTCTTTTAACTCTTCTGATAATAAATTTTTTGGAGCTAATTTAAAGCCCTCTGGTAAAATAACTACCGCACCAGTATTGATAGGTCCTTTAAGTCCATTACCTAAAATTTGTTTACTGTTCTTATCATATGGTATTTTTACAATGGCTTTGAAAACATTATTTGGTAATACTGTTTTAGGTGCTTCAACTTCAACGGTTTTTTGTGCTAGATGACAGTTTGCACAAACTATTCTACCAGTTGCCTCTCGAGGATTATCATATCCTTGCTGTGCATATATAGGGAATGCTGGAGTTTTGATAGGTTGAATTATAAGTAGGTTTATAGTACTAACGAAAATTAGTAATGCAAGTTTAATATTCATATCAAAGTATTTATTATAATTATGAGTCATATTGAATAAAATTGGATTTTTAATAATTATATCTCTTATCTATTTATAATAACATTCTATATTTGTGATTTTTTCATAAATCCTTGTTTAGGTTTTAATTATTATCGTATTGTTTAATACCTTTATCTTAATATTTTATTATATATTAGATTTATTTATTTAAAATTTTTAGTATAATAATTCCGCTGCTGTATAAAATTAAAATAGCTAAAGACATAATAATTTGTGTTACTGGATCTGTAGATGGTGTAATAATAGCTGCAATTATTGTTGCGCTTAAAACAATGTATTTCCAATAAGCGTACATTTCTGTAGAGGAAAAAATTTTCAGTATCCCTAAAACTATTTGAATGATAGGAATTTGAAATGCAATACCTGTACTAAACAAGAGAAGTAGTATAAAGTTAAAATATTGTTCAAATGACCATATTGGTTCTACAATTTCATTTCCATAGTTAATTAAAAATTGCAACGCTGCAGGAGCTAAAATTACATACGCAAATATAATGCCACTAAAAAATAAAATGACGGATGTTAATAGTATTGGTATTATAAATTTACTTTCTTTTTTAGTAAGCCCAGGTAAAATAAATAAAGTGATTTGATAAATAATAAAAGGGCTACTTAATAAAAAACCTGTATATAACGATACCTTAATAGAGGTAAAAAGATATTCTCCTGGTGCTAGTTGTAGAAACTTTATTCCTATTGCTGGTTGTTGTAGTATATATGCTATATTTTTCATATATGCGAAGCATACTATTGTTATCACACAAAAAATAATAGAAGCAATAAATATACGTTCTCTAAGTTCTTCTAAATGTTCAAAAATAGACATTTCTGTGTTAGGATTTATTTTTTTATTCATCTTATTTATTTCAGTTAAAAGAATTGTACTTTGCTAAGTCTCAGTATATTTTTATTTAATAGAGAAATAATATATACACTATGTTATATAGCTAATCGATAAATAAGTATTACAAAGTTTATATTTATTCAAGGTAGATATATATTTTAAATATATTATAAGTATAAATTTATATAGTAGATATAGATACTGCTACAATATAGTAAGCTTAAATTTTATGAATAAGCAATGCATTTATAAAATTTACTTTTATGAGTGGCTGTGTCTTTGAACTAAATTATTTATATTAAAATTAAGATAATTCAGATAAAAATATCGTATTTAGGAGATCAATATTTTATGAGTGTTAAAGCAGTTAGTGGAAGTCCTTTAGTATGTCCGCAGCTTTTTCGCACAGCTTCAATGTCTGCTATATCACAAGCAGAACAACAAGATCGTTTTTTGGAGCCAGGGGAACTCGATCAGCTTGTTGCATTTTTAAATTCAGGTAATAAACGTTTAGAAGTAGCTGATATATTAACTAGGAATGCTAATATATTAGTTTCTAAAGCGGCTGATAAAATATTTGTAGGGGGGTCATCTATTTCTTACTTAGAAAGACCCCAAGCATCATTTTTATCGATAGGCAAATTAAATAATGAGTCAAATTTACAAAGTTTATCAGGTGATATTCAAAATAATTTAGCAGGAATAATTTCATCACCTTTTAGTACAAGTGATTCATTGCCAGCTGGTTTTAAGCCTATTAATATAGTACGTTATGGAACTAGTCGTATGAAAAAATCTTTGCGTGATTTAGACTGGTTTTTAAGATACTTAACTTATGCAATTGTTGCAGGAGATCCCAACATTTTATCTGTTAATATTAGAGGTTTGAGAGATTTAATTGATAATGCTTGCTCTAGTGCTGCTGCGGTAGTTGCGTTAAGAGAAATGCGTAAAATTGCATTAAGTATTTTTAATGAAGATGTTCAAGGGCAAAATTTAGTAAAAGAATACTTTGATATTATTATTACAGAGTTTGATCAATCTGCTTTAACTGATAAATTGCGCAGAAGGACCTCTGGCGATCTACAGGGTCTACGTTTACCTCAAATATATACCAAATCTAGTATTGTCAAGCAACGCTTTGTTATGAAAACAAGTTTATCTTCAGAAGAAAAAAATAATGTTATTAAAGCTTGTTATAGACAAATTTTTCAAAGAGATATTTCAAAAGCATATGGATTGAATTTCAAAGATTTAGAATCAAAAGTTAAGAATGGTACTTTATCAATTAAAGAATTTGTTCGTTGTCTAGGAAAATCATATATTTATCGTAAGCAATTCGTACAACCTTTTGTTAATAGCCGTGTTATTGAATTAGCATTTAGGCATTTTTTAGGTAGAGGTACAAGTTCCTTAGAAGAATTTAAAAAATATTTTGCTGTTTTGTCTTCTAGAGGTTTAGATGGTTTAATAGATAATATGATAAATAGTACTGAATATTCAGATTATTTTGGTGAAGAAACAGTGCCTTATTTACGCAGTTTGGGAGAAGAAGCGCAGGAAGCTCGTAATTGGGGAGCTCAAATTGAATTACTTAACTACAGTACAGTTTTTCGAAAGATACCTCAATTTATAACTTTATTTAGTGATTATAAATCTAATCTTCCAGATCAGCATCCTTACGGTTTAAGTAATGATCCATTATTAATACAATTTGGAGCGATTTTTGCCCAAAATAGTATTAATTTACGTAAAAAGTCGTCTCCTTTTGGAAAAGATACGAGAAGAATTTTGCCTAGAAGTGGTCCTGGAATTTATAGTCAAATTAGTAGTCCAAACTTACGTGCTAAAAGTTCAGGATCATTAGGTCCCAAAATATTTCAATTAAATCAAGTTCATTTAGATAGTAATATAGAGCAAATTATAAGAGCTGTATACTTAAGAGTTTTTGGTCGTTTTGTTTATCAATCTGAGCAAGTTACAATTAAAAAGTTTGAAAATCTATTTAAAGATCGTCAAATTTCTGTTCGTCAGTTTGTAAGTGAATTAACTAAATCTTCTGTATTTAGGTCATTATATTGGAATAATTTATACATATGTAAATCTGTAGAGTATATACATAATCGATTAATAGGCAGGCCTACTTATGGCAGACAAGAAATTAATAAGTATTTTGATATAGCTTATAAGCAGGGGTACTATAAAATGATAGATGCTATGATAAATAGTCTAGAGTATATTGAAACTTTTGGTGAAAATATTGTGCCATATGAAAGATATATTACATCTTCTGAGTTAGCTGCTAGAAATTTTAGGTTAAGTAATCAACAGTATAGAGTAAATCTTGTTTCTGACTTATCGCAACAAGAAATCTCTAATTTTCAGATTATTAAGCAAGAAAGCATTATGAAAAGAATTCAGCAAGGTGTTAGTATAAAAAGAGAACAAACAGTTATTTTCAAAGTTGATGCTTCAATGGATACCTCTGATATGCTTCAAATGTTAAGAGCTGTATATCGTCAAATTTTTGAGAGAGATTTAAATTCTTTTGTTATAGGCGATGAGTTTTTTAATTTGGAAAAAGCATTTGTTAATAGACAAATAACAGTTAAACAAATAGTAGAGAAATTGGGTTCTTCTTGTTTATATGCTAAAGAATTTTATCAACCATATCCTAATACCAAGGTTATTGAATTAGGTACAAAGCATTTCTTAGGTAGAGCACCAAATAACCAAGCTGAAATAAGGTATTATAATCAAATTTTAGCATCTCAGGGATTAGCTTATTTCATATCTGTTTTAGTTAATAGTAAAGAATATGATAGTGTCTTTGGTATGAATACTGTACCTTATCGTCGTTTTCCAACTTTACCAGCTGCTAATTTTCCAAATACGGAAAAACTGTATAATAGCTTAACTAAGCAAAATAAGTCAATTGTTATACCTAGTTTTATTTCTGGAGGTGGTAATCAGTAAATGATATAGTAATTAGCTTTCTTGCTTTAGTACTTCTTAAATATGTTTTTTTTGTACCTATAATAAAAGCTTTTAAGTGATTGCTGTGTAGTTTTGAACAGAGATTTAAATTGTATTTTATTATATAAATCTTATAGATTATAGTATTATTGGAGTTTTATTAATGAGTATTATTACTAAATCAATTGTCAATGCAGATGCAGAAGCTAGGTATTTAAGTCCTGGAGAATTAGATAGAATAAAGAGTTTTGTACTATCTGGTCAGAGGCGCTTACGAATAGCACAAATTTTAACAGACAATCGTGAATTAATTGTAAAACAAGGTGGTCAACAGTTATTTCAAAAACGTCCAGATGTAGTATCTCCTGGAGGTAATGCTTATGGTGAAGAAATGACAGCAACATGTTTGAGAGATCTAGATTATTATTTAAGATTAGTAACTTATGGTATAGTGGCTGGTGATGTAACTCCAATAGAAGAAATCGGTTTGGTCGGAGTTAAAGAAATGTATAATTCTTTAGGTACACCTATTTCTGGAGTTGCTGAAGGAGTACGTTCAATGAAAGCTGTTGCTTGTTCTTTGTTGTCTGGAGAAGATTCAGCTGAGGCAGGATTTTATTTTGATTACACTTTAGGTGCAATGCAATAAAGCATAAAAATTTATATTACCAAATAATAATAGAAATAAAACAAATAATTTAAGGACAATTAAAAACTATGCAAGATGCTATCACTTCTGTAATTAATGCAGCTGATGTACAAGGAAAATACTTAGATGATAATTCATTAGACAAATTAAGAGGTTATTTTCAAACAGGTGAGTTGAGAGTTAGAGCTTCAGCTACTATAGCAGCTAATGCGGCAACAATTATTAAGGATTCTGTGGCTAAAGCTTTGTTGTATTCTGATATTACTAGGCCTGGTGGTAATATGTATACAACTAGAAGATATGCTGCTTGTATACGTGATTTAGATTATTATCTTCGTTATGCGACGTATGGTATGTTAGCAGGAGACCCATCTATTTTAGATGAACGTGTATTAAATGGTTTAAAAGAAACATATAATTCATTAGGTGTCCCTATTGGTGCAACTATACAGGCTATACAAGCTATGAAAGAAGTTACTTCTAGTTTAGTAGGCCAGGATGCGGGTAAGGAAATGGGAGTATATTTTGACTATATTTGCTCTGGTTTAAGTTAGTATAAATGAAATTAAATAAGTAATGATAATAAGTTTATTTATTACCATTGCTTATTTATTTGTTTGTTGATCAACTTTTAATTATTTAGTACATTAGCTGCTTGTATACGAGCACGTGCTTTTCTTAGATTCTGTGTAGCTTCAATTTTATCTTTATCATTTTTAGCTTCATCTAAAATTTTAATAGCTTTGTCTAAATTTTTTTGTGCTGTATTTATATCTATCTCTGATACTTGCTCTGCTCCATTTACTAAAATAGTAATGTTATTGTCTTTAACTTCAGCAAATCCTCCAAGTAATATAATGGGTTGCCATTCTTTTTCAATACGTACACGCATAACACCGATATCTATTGCTGTAAGTAAAGGAATATGTCCTTTTAAGATTCCTACTTGACCAGTACTACTAGGTAAAATCACTTCTTCTGCATTTGCATCCCAGACAGTTCTATCTGGTGCAATAACACGTATATTTAATGTCATGTTTATAATTTTGTTATTTTAACTTTTCTGCTTTACTTATAGCTTCTTCTATATTGCCTACTAAGTAAAAAGCTTGTTCAGGTAAATCATCTAGTTCTCCACTTAATATCATATTAAAGCCTTTTATAGACTCTTCTAATGATACGTATTTTCCTGGCGATCCTGTAAATACTTCGGCAACAAAGAATGGCTGTGATAAAAATCTTTCTATTTTTCTTGCTCTAGCAACAGTCAATCTATCATCTTCTGATAATTCATCAAGACCTAATATAGCTATAATATCTTGTAATTCTTTATAGCGCTGTAAAGTTGATTTGATTTGTTGTGCTGTAGAGTAGTGCTTTTGTCCTACTATTGATGGTTGTAGCATAGTTGAAGTAGATCCTAAAGGATCTACTGCAGGATAAATACCTTTAGCTGCTAAACTTCTTGATAATACAGTTGTTGCATCTAAATGTGCAAATGTAGTTGCTGGCGCTGGGTCTGTTAAGTCATCCGCAGGAACATATACAGCTTGTATTGATGTGATTGATCCATCTGTTGTGGATGTAATTCGTTCTTGTAAAGTTCCCATTTCTGTTGCTAATGTTGGTTGATAGCCAACAGCAGATGGCATACGTCCTAATAAGGCTGAAACTTCAGAACCTGCTTGTACGAATCGAAAAATGTTGTCAATAAATAACAGAACGTCTTGTTTATTAATATCCCGAAAATATTCTGCCATAGTTAATGCAGTTAAACCTACCCGCATTCTTGCACCTGGTGGTTCATTCATTTGTCCATATACTAGTGCCACTTTTGATTCTTTTAAGTCATCTGCGTTAATGACTTTTGATTCCTTCATTTCTTCATATAAGTCATTGCCTTCTCTTGTTCTCTCTCCAACTCCTCCAAATACTGACACACCTCCATGTGCTTTTGCTATATTATTAATTAGTTCCATGATTAACACAGTTTTACCAACACCAGCTCCACCAAATAAGCCGATTTTGCCCCCTTTCCTATATGGAGCAAGTAAATCTACTACTTTAATCCCAGTTTCAAAAATAGAAGGTTTTGTTTCTAATTGAGTAAATGATGGAGCCGCTCTATGTATTGGCAATGAATCTTCGGATTTTATTGTTCCTAAGTTATCTACAGGTTCACCAAGCACATTAAAAATTCTACCTAGCGTTGGTATACCAACAGGAACTGTAATAGGAGCTCCTGTGTCAGTAACTTCTATACCTCTTTTTAGCCCTTCAGTTGAACTCATGGCTACAGCTCGAACTCTATTGTCTCCTAGTAATTGCTGGACTTCACATGTTATTGTATTTTCTGGACCTTGAACTTTTAATGCATTAAATACTTTAGGTAATTGTCCATTAGGAAATTCTATATCTAATACAGGTCCTATAATTTGTGTTACGCATCCTTGATTACTTATACTTACCATTTGAATTTGAATATAATTTAATTATAGTAAATGGACGTAATTTCTTTAATTATTGATTATACTATAGTATAGTGATATTAACTATAATCTAATTATAGATGGAAATAAGATTTTTGAACAAGAATTGTGAAATATAACAAACTAATATATATTAGTTGTTATTTAATCTACCTGTCGTTTTTAACCAATTTTGAGCTTCTATATAATTATTAGGTGCCAAGTAAATAGCTTGCTTCCAATACTTTGCTGCCTTATCAAACATAGATTTTGCAATATTATCATCCTGTTTATTGGCTGCTTTTAAACCTTGATAATGATATATAATTGCAATATTATTGAATGCTTGTGGTAATCTAGGATTTAATTCTAAAGCTTGATGATAGTATTCTAGTGCTTTCGTATGTTCACCATTGCTTGCATAAATTAGTCCAATATTATATATTATGTATGATCTATCATATGGATCTTCTTCTAATATTAGTGCTTCATAATAATTTTCTAAAGCCTCTGCATATTCTCCTTCTGATTGAGCTGACATACCATCCCGATAATAACAAAAAGCTTGTTTTTCTTCTTTTGTAGTAGGTAATATCTTTAAAATTATATCTGCTAATACAGTAAAAGTTTTGTCTATAAAATTATCATTTTTTTGTAAGCGAGGCATAATGTTCCTTATATTTAATTCCAAGTGCATATTCTTATAATAATTTACACATATGTTTTAATTATGGTTATTATATAAGCTAACAATTGCGCTTTACATCTTTTTGAAAAAAAATATTTATTTAATATGTATTAATATTAAATAATAGTTTAATAATTTATTAATTGTTGTAATTATGAGGGGAAAAATATTGTTGTATTATAATTGTTCTGTTGATTTTAGTTGTTGTATGTCGATAAAAAATGAAAATGCTTTTTTATTAGAGAATCCTAAATTTATTCATAGTTTAAGATTAATAGATATTTCATCAGATCAAGATTTTAAGTCTTCGTTGGAAATAAAAAATTCTGTTAAGAATTCAGACTTTAATCTAAAATTTGACAAAAAAACAAAAAATATATTTAAGCAAGATAATAAAGGTAAATTAAAGAAAAAAAAGGCAGATATTATTGGTTCAGATCAGGATCAATATAGTATTTTTAAGAAAAAAAATAAAAGTAAACTAATAGTTAATACTCAGGATGATTTAAATAATATAGGCACAGGATCTATAAAATCTAATAAGCAAAAAAAGAAAGAAAAACTAAAACAGAAGTTAAATGTTCATGTAGACATTCATGATGATAATAAATCTGTAGTTATAGATAGTCCATTAACTATTGAAGAATTATCGATAAAACTTCAAATACCACCGGCAGAAATTATTACGGGTTTATTTTTGCAGGGTATTTCTGTCACAGTTAATCAAGTAGTTGATATATCTACAGGAATTCAGGTTGCTCAAAAATATAACTTTACAGTTGTGAATCAAAAACATCAATTGGAATTGAGCCAACTGGATAAATTGCAAGAAGTTGATTCTTCTATAGGAATTAATAGAGCTCCTATAATTACAATTTTGGGTCATGTAGATCATGGTAAAACATCCTTATTAGATGCTATTCGAAATACTAATTTCGTGAGTAATGAAGTAGGTGGAATAACACAATCAGTAAGTGCATATGAGGTAAATTATTCATATGATTCACTAAATAAAAAATTGATTTTTATTGATACACCAGGTCATGAAGCTTTTTCTAGTATGAGATTGCGTTGTACTCAAATGACTGACATGGTAATTTTAATTGTTGCTGCCGATGATGGTTTAAAGCCTCAAACTATTGAAGCAATTGATTATATCGTGTCTAAAAATCTTCCTTATATTGTTGCTATTAATAAAATCGATAAAATGGATATTAATCTTTCTAGAGTTCGTGAACAATTAGCAAATTATAATATTCTAAGTACCGATTGGGGAGGTGAGATTAAGTTTATTGAAATTAGTGCATTAAAGAAAATAAACATAGATGCATTATTAACAGCTGTTTCTAATTTGGCCGAATCCATTAATTTAAAAACTGATCCCAAACAATTAGCTCAAGGTATTATTTTAGAAGCTTACTTAGATAGAACAAAAGGTACGGTAGTTAATACTATTATATTAAATGGAACTTTAAAAGTTGGAGATATCGTAGTATCAGATAATTCCTATGGGCGTGTAAAAAAAATTGTAAATAATTTAGGTCATGAATTGCTAATAGCAGAACCATCATCTATTTTACAAGTGTTAGGTTTTTATTCTGTTCCACAACCAGGAAAATATTTTCATGTGGTGCAAAGTGAAAAAGAGGCAAAAAAGTTGATTACACAAAGTAGTTTGTCTAATGTTAAAGAAAATACAAAAAATTTATTAAACTCACATCTTCAATTATATAATAATCATAATAAAGTAAATATTAAAAACTTAAATTTAATTATAAAAGCAGATACACAAGGAACTATTGACGCTATAATTAATTCATTTATTCAAATTCCTCAAAGTAAAATTAAATTGAATATTCTGACTTCTAGTTTAGGAGTTGTTTCTAGTACAGATCTTGATTTAGCTTTTAATACTGAAGCTTTAATTATAGCTTTCAATATAAATATTACTACTAATGTATTGAATGCCGCAGAAAAATTAAATGTGCATTTATGTAAATCTGTTCTTATTTATGATTTAATAGATTATGTTAAAAATTATATGCTGGATCTAATTGATCCTGAATATGATAAATTGTTAATTGGTCAAGCTAAAGTTCAAACTACATTTTTTATAAATAAAGGAACCGTAGCAGGTTGTATAGTGAAATCAGGTAAGTTGAAAAAAAATGCTTTGATAAATGTTTATCGTGAAGATAAATTAATTTACGAAGGTGTTATTAGTTCATTGAAACGCATGAAAGATGATGTGAATGAAGTTATTATAGGTAATGAATGTGGTATAATGTGTACAGATTATAATTTATGGCAACCACAAGATTTAATAGAAGTTTATGAATTATATGAAAAGCCTAAAGTCTTGTAAGTGTAAAAAAACTATAGAAAATATGAAAATATTAAGATATATTCATAATGTCTTAATATTTAGTATATTTTTATTATCAATCTTTATTTACAAAAGGCAGTAATGCTAATATACGTGCTCTTTTTATTGATTTTGCCAACTGTTTTTGTTGTTTGACTGTTAAACCATTTGAGCGCCTAGAAACAATTTTACTTTGGTCTGTTATAAATTTACGTAGTAAATCTATGTCTTTGTAATTAATTTGTTCATCTGGTTTAATATTTAAATTTTTCTGTTTATATAATATCATTTTATTTCTTTGAACTTTTCATGCTGATTACAAGCAGGACAAAATTTCATTAATTCTATTCTGCTAGGTGTGTTTTTTCTATTTTTTGTACTAGTATAGCGAAATATTCCTTTTTTTCTTTTATTTGTATCTGTCAAATTTCGACAGGAACATTCTAGTGTTATTATTATACGTGCCCCTTTATTTTTACTCATAATATTTTGTTATTCAATAAGTATAATTTAAAACTATTATGTCATAATTTTATTAATTGTATCAAGTCTAAGTAATTATTTATATAGTTTTAGTAAATAATAGCGATTTAATATAATATTTGAATTTCTGTATTCGAAATATTATTGGTATATAGTGATATATTCTTGTTTATTTATATTAACTAATGCTATAATCCAATTAGATTGAAGATTAAATTTCGATGAATATATATACTATTGATTAATATTATACGATTATATAACGATGTCTAAAAATATGTCTGCTGTTAAAAAAAATCAAATATCTTTACGTAATAAATATAGAAATAAAAGTTATAAGTCTGTTATTAAAACTCTCACTAAAAAATATATTTTGAGTTTAGATGATAATAAGAGTGATGATCATACGTTAAAACTATCAGCTATTTATAAAAAAATAGATAAAGCTGTAAGTAAAGGGGTTTTACATAAAAATAACGGTTCTCGCAAAAAATCTATTCTTGCCAAAGCTATGAAGAATTTCATATCTCAAAATGTATAAACGACTTAAGTTTTTGAATTCTTATTAAGTTTCAATTACTGAAATTAATTTAATAAGATTAGCCATTATTTATTTCAGTAAATTTTTCATATGCTTCTTATGTATTGAATATATTTAAATATTATTTTTAGTATTATATTTGTATTCATTCAAAATTATTGTAGATTGCAATTTTTAGCCTTTATAAGCAGTAGATTTTAAAATTGTGAGGTTATTAATGTCACAAGAAATTATGTTTCAATATGCATTTCCAGATTTGGCAGCTATTCAAAAAGAAAGTTTTAAATACTTTTTATTGGAGGGATTATCTGAAGTACTAAACTCCTTTCCTCTTATAGTTGATCCAACAGGCAAATTAGAATTGCAATTTTTTGGTAAAGATTATAAATTAAAATTTCCAAGATATAGTGTAAGAAAAGCAAAAAGCAGAGATAGAACATATAGTGCTCAAATATATATACCTGCAAAATTAACTAGAAAAGATACAGAATTGATTAGAGAAAATGCGTCAACTCCTAAAAGCTTCTCATATTTAGTTAATTCTCAAGATTTAAACAGGAAATACAAAAAAAGGCCTGTATTTATAGGTGACCTCCCATTGATGACCAATAGAGGTACTTTCGTGATTTCTGGTACCGAAAGAATAATTATTAATCAAATAGTTAGAAGTCCAGGAGTATACTATAAACAAGAATTAGATAAAAATAACAAACAAATATATAGTTGTAGTCTAATATCTAATCGTGGTTCTTGGCTTAAGTTTGAAATAGATGCTAAAGCTCAAATTTGGGCAAAAATTGATAAAAATCATAAAGTCAATGCATATATTTTTTTACGAGCTATAGGTTTAACAAATGATGATATTAAGAGTAGATTGACAAAATATAATTATCTTATTGATTCTTCGTTAAGTTATTATCGAAAAGAGTTTAGTAAAAATATTAATCATATCTCTATTGAGGAAGTTACCGAAGAGGAAGCTTTAGTAATTGTTTATAGTAAGTTACGTCCTAATGAACCAGCTACTTTAACTGTTGCAAAACAGATGTTATATACGCGTTTTTTTGATCCTAAAAGATATGACTTAGGGGAAGTGGGTAGACATAAAATTAATCAAAAATTAAATTTAAAAGTTCCTAATAATTTCCGTGTTTTATCTCCAGAAGATATTTTGGTTTCTTTGGATTATTTGCTTAATATAAAAGAGCAAAACATTGGGACTTTTGATGATATAGATCATTTGGGAAATAGGAGAGTACGATCAGTTGGAGAATTGCTTCAAAACCAAGTGCGTATAGGTTTAAATAGGCTAGAAAGAATTATACGTGAGCGTATGATGATTTGCGATCTTGATTCTTTAAGTTTGTCTAATTTAGTTAACCCTAAGCCTTTAATGGCTTCAGTTAGAGAATTTTTTAGCTCTAGTCAGTTATCACAATTTATGGACCAAACCAATCCACTATCTGAGTTAACTCATAAGCGAAGAATTAGCGCTTTAGGCCCTGGAGGCCTTAACAAAGATAGAGCAGGCTTTGCTGTTAGGGATTTGCACCCTAGTCATTATGGACGTATATGTCCAATAGAGACACCTGAAGGTCCAAATGCTGGTTTAATAGGTTCTTTAAGTATATATGCTAAAGTAAATAGGTATGGTTTTATAGAAACTCCATGTTACAAAGTTGTTAATGGCCAAGTATTAAAAAACAATAAACTTTATTATATAACTGCTGATCAGGAAGATTACTTGCGTATAGCTCCAGCAGATATTATTTTAGATATTCATAATGTTATAAAAGATAATGTGATTGCTGTAAGATATAAGCAAGAATTTATAACTGCTAATATTAATCAAGTCGATTATATGGCAGTTTCTCCTATTCAGTTTATATCTGCTGCTACTTCTTTAATTCCTTTTTTAGAGCATGATGATGCGAATAGAGCTTTAATGGGTTCAAATATGCAGAGGCAAGCAGTACCTTTACTCTTCCCAGAAAAATCTATTGTTGGTACGGGCTTAGAAGCTAAAATAGCAAAAGATTCAGGTATGACTATAACTAGTCGTACTAATGGTATTGTTAGCTATGTATCGGGAACAAAAATTGGTATACAAAATAGTGACGGTTATACAATTCATTATAGATTGAAAAAATATTATCGTTCTAATCAAGATACTTGTATTAATCAAAGACCAATTGTATGGCCAGGAGAAAATATTTGTGTAGGGCAAACTATTGCAGATGGTGCATCGACAGATGGGGGTGAGATAGCTTTAGGCAGAAATATTATAGTTGCTTATATGCCTTGGGAAGGTTATAATTATGAAGATGCTTTTTTAATTAGTGAGCGTCTTGTGTATGATGATTTATATACTTCTATACATATTGAAAGATATGAATTAGAATGTCGACAAACAAAGTTAGGCTCAGAAGAAATTACACGAGATATTCCTAATGTTAGCGAATCATCGATAAGTTTATTAGATAAAAATGGTATAATTGCTATTGGCTCCTGGGTCGATTCAGGAGATATATTAGTGGGCAAAGTTACACCAAAAGGGGAATCTGACCAGTTGCCAGAAGGGAAATTATTAAGAGCTATATTTGGTGAAAAAGCAAGGGATGTACGTGATACTTCTTTAAGATTACCTAATGCTACTAAAGGTAGAGTTGTTAATATAAAAATTTTTAAACGTCAAAAAGGAGATGAGCTTCCACCAGGAACAAATGAAATTATAAGAGTTTATGTAGCACAGAAAAGAAAAATTCAAGTAGGTGACAAAATGGCTGGTCGTCATGGTAATAAGGGCATCATTTCACGAATTTTATCTGTGCAAGATATGCCTTTTTTACCAGATGGTACACCTGTAGATATTATTTTGAATCCTTTGGGAGTACCTTCAAGAATGAATGTAGGCCAGTTATTTGAGTGTTTACTGGGCTTGGCAGGTTCATATTTAGGTAAACGTTTTAAGATTATACCTTTTGATGAGATGTATGGTTCAGAAGCTTCTCGTGCTTTAGTAAATAATAAATTGCAACAAGCTAGTTTAATTACTAATAAATCTTGGCTATTTAATTCTTTGCATCCTGGTAAAGTTATGCTAGTTGATGGTAGAACAGGAGAATTCTTTGATAATCCTGTAACTGTTGGTAAAGCATATATTCTAAAGCTTGTTCATTTAGTTGATGATAAAATTCATGCACGCTCTACAGGCCCTTATTCTTTAGTAACACAACAGCCTTTAGGAGGGCGTGCTCAGCATGGAGGTCAACGATTAGGTGAGATGGAAGTATGGGCATTAGAAGCATTTGGAGCAGCATATACTTTGCAGGAATTGTTGACAGTTAAATCAGATGATATGCAAGGAAGAAATGATGCTTTAAATGCAATAGTTAAAGGTAAGCCTATACCTAAACCAGGAACCCCTGAATCTTTTAAAGTTCTCATGAGAGAGTTACAGTCTTTAGCACTTGATGTTGCAGTACATAAAATAGAATCACTTGATGATGGCAATAAGGCTAGTAGAGAAATTGATTTAATGTCTGATGAACAAGTAGAGAAAATAAGCTCAAGCTCTGTTTAAAAATTTAACTAAATATATGGAAATTTGATTTACATTACATCTTGTATCATTCAAAATGAATGCATTATACAGATTAGTTGCAACTTTAAGAATATAATGGCTAAATTATAATTTATTTTATTAATTTTTTACTCATGACTAAATTTGATCATCATTTTGATTATGTGAAAATTAGTTTAGCTTCTCCTAGTAAGATACGAAGTTGGGGTGAAAGAGTTCTTCCAAATGGTCAAATTGTGGGAGAAGTAACTAAACCAGAAACAATTAACTATAGAACTTTGAAACCAGAAATGGATGGCCTTTTTTGTGAACGAATTTTTGGACCTGTAAAAGACTGGGAATGTCATTGTGGTAAATATAAAAGATTTCGTTATAAAGGCGTTGTATGTGAACGTTGCGGTGTTGAGGTGACAGAATCAAAAGTTAGACGACACAGAATGGCATATATTGAGTTATCTGCTCCCATAACTCATGTTTGGTATTTAAAAGGAAGTACAAGTTATATTGCTTTAGCTTTAGATTTAACTGTTAAAGAATTGGAAAAAATAGTCTATTTTCATTCTTATGTAGTTATTAATCCAGGCAATTACCATAAATTAAATTATAAGCAATTATTAGAAGGATATGAGTGGAGAAATTTAGAAGAAAAATTATCTTTTAATTCATCTAATTTATTTGATATTGAAGTAGGTATAGGAGCAGAAGCAATTTATAAATTATTAGACAATATAGATCTGAGTAATACTGTAGATATTTTAAGACAGGAATCATTGAAGCCGCCTAAATTATTTAAAAATCCATCTACTAAATTTAATAAAAAAATGAAGAGATTGCGTTTATTAGAGAATTTTCTTTCGACGGGAGCAGATCCTTCATGGATGGTTTTATCTGTAATTCCTGTGATACCACCAGATTTAAGACCTATGGTTCAGCTAGATGGAGGGCGATTTGCAACTGCTGATTTAAATGAGTTTTATAGAAGAATTATTAATCGTAATAATCGTTTGGCGCGTCTTAAAGCAATATTAGCTCCTGAAATAATTATTCGAAATGAAAAAAGGATGTTGCAAGAAGCAGTAGATTCTTTGATGGATAATGGACGTCGTGGTCGAACTGTTGTTGGAGCTAATAATCGTCCTTTAAAATCTCTTTCTGATATAATTGAAGGTAAACAAGGAAGATTCAGGCAAAATCTATTAGGAAAACGTGTAGATTATTCTGGTAGATCAGTTATTGTTGTTGGTCCTAATTTGAAATTACATCAGTGTGGTTTACCAAAAGAAATGGCTTTAGAATTATTTCAACCTTTTGTAATTCATCGACTAATTTTACAAGGCTTAGTTAACAATATTAAAGCTGCTAAAAAAATTATTCAAAAGAATGAACCAATTGTATGGAATGTATTAGAAGAAGTAATATATGGGCATCCTGTTTTATTAAATAGAGCTCCAACCTTACATAGGCTAGGAATACAAGCGTTTGAACCTATTTTAGTAGAAGGTAGAGCAATTAAATTGCATCCATTAGTTTGTCCTGCATTTAATGCTGATTTTGATGGTGATCAGATGGCTGTACATGTACCTTTATCTTTAGAAGCTCAAGCAGAAGCGCGTTTATTAATGTTGGCACCACATAATTTTTTATCTCCAGCAACAGGGCAGCCTATTTTAATGCCAAGTCAAGATATGGTTTTAGGTTGTTATTATTTAACAACCTATAATCCAACAGCTATTAATAATTCGAATCAATATTTTGCTAATTTAGATGATGCATTAATGGCTTATCAGAATAATAATATAAGTTTGCATGCTTTAATTTGGGTTCGTTTTAATGGTCTAGTAGATGATTCATTTGATCAAGCTTTAATTTCAACAAAGCTAAATTTTGATGGCACTATAACTAAAATATTTACTGATAAAATAGTGAAGTATAATATTGATGGCAAAATATTAGTTCAATATATTCGCACAACAGCTGGACGTATTTTATTTAATAAAGCTATTAGAGAGTCATTAATTTAATTAGAGCTTAATTATTTATTGTTTTTACTTTATTATATGACAAAAAAAAAATTTGTAGAACCATTATTTTTAAATAAAGTTGTGGACAAATCACAACTAAGACAATTAATTATGTGGGCTTTTAGAAATTATGGCATAGCCCGTGCTTCTAATATGGCAGATACTTTAAAAGATTTAGGATTTTTATATGCTACTAAAGCAGGTATATCTTTAAGTTTAGAAGACTTACGGATTCCTCCTGTTAAAAATAATTTACTTGATGCGACTATGAAAGTAATAGGTGATACAGATAGTAAATACAGGAGGGGAGAAATAACAGCTGTTGAACGTTTTCAAAAGGTTATTGATACATGGAATAGTGCAAGTGATACTTTAAAAAAACAAGTAATTAAATATTTCACAGAGAAAGATCCCTTAAATTCTATTTATATGATGGCTTTTTCTGGAGCAAGAGCTAATATTTCACAAGTAAGACAATTAGTCGGTATGAGAGGTTTAATGGCAGATCCGCAAGGGCAAATTATTGATTTACCTATATCCAGTAATTTTAGAGAAGGTTTGACAGTAACAGACTATTTCATTTCTTCTTATGGGGCTCGAAAAGGTTTGGTTGATACAGCTTTACGTACAGCAGATTCGGGTTACTTGACTCGCCGTTTAGTAGATGTCGCGCAGGATGTAATTATCAGAGAGTCAGACTGTAATACCTCTAAAGGTATTGTATTAGAAGCTATGATAGATAACAGAAAAACTTTAATCTCTTTAAATCAAGCTTTAATAGGTCGTGTATTAGCAGAAGATCTTTTTAATCCAGCAAATGGCAAATTAATAGCAAAATCAAACAAAGAAATATCACCTGAATTAGCTGACGAGATTGTTAGTTTAGGTATATCTAGTGTATTAGTTAGATCTCCTATTACATGTGATGCCATAAAATCAGTATGTCAATCATGTTATGGATGGAATTTAGCTCATGGAAGGATTGTGGATTTGGGAGAGGCTGTTGGTATTATTGCAGCCCAGTCTATTGGTGAACCTGGTACTCAATTAACTATGAGAACGTTTCATACAGGTGGTGTTTTTACAGGTGAATTAGCACAAACTGTAATTAGTTCTTCTGAATGCCAGGTTGAATATCCAAGCAATATTGTTTTAAGTGATACACGTACTCGTCATGGTGATCATGCTTTTTTATTGGAAAAAGATATTAAACTAAAACTAATAGATGTTAATAAAAGGCAAACAAGCTTACCTTTAGTGAAAGGCTCATTATTATTTGTACAAAACTTAGATTTTATAAAATCTGGACAAGTTATTGCGGAGTATCCTATAACTAACAGAATTATTACAGAAAAAGCACAAAAAGCTGTTTTAGCTGATTTTTCTGGAAGTATATATTTAACTGACCTATCTTTAAATGAAGTTCAGAATGAACAAAAAACTTTTAAAAGTGTTGTTAATGGGGGAGTTGTATGGATTCTCTCTGGACATGTCTTCACCATACCATATGGTGCACAATTGCTGGTTTCTGAAAATGATTTTATATATGAAAACAATTTAATAGGAAAAACTGAGTTAATAACTCGTTACAATGGCAAAATCCGTATTTTCAAGAAGAAGCAAGATTTTATAAAGGATATAGTTATTATTACATCTTCTAAAACATATACTAATTTAGATGTTGTAACAAAATTTTATAACGGATATAAAAATCATTTTTTAGTGACGAAAGAGCAAGATCAGTTGATTTTAAAAATTTTACCTAATCAATGTATTGTTAATAATCAATTGATAGCTGAATTAATTACTAATCTTTATCGTACAAATACTGGAGGAATTATTAAGTATTTAGATTTGTCTGTATCAGATAAAAAAACCGATATTCAAAGTAAAAAAGATTATTATGATATCATAGATGGTGGTTATATATTATGGATAGCAGAAGAAACACATGAAATTAATAAAGATATATCTTTACTTTTAGTTAAGCATGGTCAGTTTGTGGACAAAGGGGAAGAAATTATAAAAAATGTTTTTACTAAAAGTAGCGGAATTATTGATATTATACAAAAAGATGGCATTGTTAGAGAAATTATAATCAAGCCAGGTATATTATATCCGTATTTCAGTTACTATAATAATAAATCCAGGGGATTCTTAAGACCAGGGGAAATAATTACTAATAATATAAAAACAGATAAGTTAGTATATTGGGAGCACTTCTGTATTAAAAATGAGCAATTTAATTTAATTAGGCCAGTAATAGTATACTCAATTCCTAATAAAACAATTGAATTAACACATTCTCAAGATTCTTTTAATACTAATATATGTAATTTAAAATTGGTAAAACGTATTTATTTTAGAGATGGTGAAAGAATAAAATCAGTTTTAGGTATAGATATTGTTAAAACTTATTTGATAGCTGATTTACATAAAGAATGTTCAAATTTAAAATGTACCTTGCAATTGAATACTGATTCTATAAATAATTCTATCTCTAGAATGACAATTGTTACAATGGATAATTTGTCTTTGAAAGATAAAAATGATATAAATGGTATTAACAAAGATTTATATACAAAAACTCGCTTATTGGTTAAAAATAATCAATATGTTAAAAGTGGTACTATATTAGCTCAAACTGAAATATTTTCTTGTCATCAAGGAAAAGTAATTTCCATTCAGAAAAATAAAGCTTCTAATCCGAGAATTTTATTAGTTACTGCGTTGGATACACAGATTTTTTCTGTTAATAATCATCAAAATATTAAAGTTAATGTCAACGATTGGATTTGTTCAGGTGATGAGATTGCTACTAATGTTATTTCATATAGCTCTGGAAGAGTTATTTCTATTCAAGATAATCAAATAACTATCCATTTAGGCCAACCATATTTAATATCCAAAGGTTCTTTTATACATGTTAATAATCAAGCGTTAATTCAAAGAGGAGAAAACATTGCTACATTAATTTTTGAACGAGCAAAAACAGGCGATATTGTACAAGGTTTGCCAAGAATAGAAGAAATCTTGGAAGCACGCAAAAAAGCAGATGTATTTGTTAATCCACATATAGTTTTAGAATCTAAATTTCGTGAGTACTTGAATCAAGGTTTAAGTTTATATGATGCAACACGGTTAAGTTTATTAATATTACAATTATATTTAGTTAAAGAATTGCAATTAGTTTATCAGTCTCAAGGAGTAGAGATTTCTGATAAACATATTGAAGTAATTGTTAGGCAGATGACCTCTAAGGTGAAGATTGAGAATGGAGGTGATACTGATTATTTACCAGGTGAAATTATAGAACTACAAAAAATAGAATTAGTTAATCAGTCTTTGTGTTCAGGATTTAAAGAAGAAGCATCATATCATCCAATTTTATTGGGTATCACTAAAGCATCACTAAATACAGAGAGCTTTATATCTGCAGCAAGTTTTCAAGAAACAACAAAAGTACTAACAGATGCGGCAATTTCAGGTAAATTAGATTGGCTAAGAGGATTAAAAGAAAATGTAATCATAGGACGATTAATACCTGCAGGTACTGGATTTAACCTTTATAATAATATGCAATTTAATTATACAGATCTAAAAAGTTCTAATCAGACAAATTTATTATCATTTTCTCAGCATTCTAGAGAATTTAATTTTGAAGATATTATTGTTGATGACAGAAATGCTCATATTTATTCTACCAATAATAGCTTATAATCATTTGTTTAGTACAAATATTGCTTATAGTATAGGCTTGATTCAAATCATTGTGTTATTATAGTTTACATATTAATATAAATTCTATTCTGTTTTTTTCTTTATTTTTGTTTATATAATTATAATATAACAAGCTATGTCAATTATCTCATTAAGTGAATTATTAGAAGCTGGTGCCCATTTTGGACATCAGGCTAGAAGATGGAATCCTAAAATGTTTCCATATATCTATACCGAGAGAAATGGTATACATATTATAGACTTAGTTCAAACATCTCAGTTATTAACAGAAGCATGTCGATTTATTCGGGATGCTTCCCAAAAGGGTAAAAAATTTTTGTTTTTAGGGACCAAGAGGCAAGCTGCAGGAGTAATTGCCGAACAGGCTATACGTTCTAATTCTTATTATATTAATCAAAGATGGTTAGGTGGTATGTTGACTAATTGGACAACAATTAAATCAAGAGTTGAGCGTTTACAAAAATTAGAAATTGAAGAAGGAACTGGTATAATAGATATATTGCCTAAGAAAGAAGCTTCGATTTATCGTAGAGAATTAGAAAAGTTGAGAAAAAATTTGAATGGCATTAAAAATATGACGAAATTACCTGACTTTGTTATAGTTGTAGATCAAAAACGTGAAACAACAGCAATTCAGGAATGTATTAAATTAGGTATACCCACTATTTGTATATTAGATACGAATTGTAATCCAGAAATTATAGATATTCCAATACCGGCTAATGACGATGCTATTAGATCTATTAAATTAATTATTAGTAAAATAGCTGATTCTATAATTGAAGGCGCAAATTGTAATTCAGCAAATTAGACTGCAAGCTAAAATTTGCATGATAATTATATATAATAATTTAGTTATTTTTAACAATTGATTAGGGATGAATATATAATGAAAACACAAATTTCTCGAGATTTTGTTAAAGAATTACGTACTAAAACAGGTGCTGGTATTATGGACTGTAAAAAAGCTCTTCAGGCAGCTGATGGTAATATGGAAATGGCTATAGAAACTTTACGTAAAAAAGGTTTAGCATCAGCTGATAAGAAATCTACGAGATCAGCAACAGAAGGTATAATAGATAGTTATATTCATATAGGTTCAAGAATAGGCGTGTTAGTTGAATTAAATTGTGAAACTGATTTTGTGGCCAGACGTATTGAATTTCAAAAGTTAGCTAAAAATTTAGCTATGCAAGTTGCAGCTTGTCAAAATGTATCTTATGTATCTATCAAACATATACCTCAATACATTATTGATCGTGAAATTAGAATTGAGTCAAAAAAAGAAGATATTGTTAATAAATCTTCTGAAATTAGAGATAAAATTATTAAAGCAAGAATAGATAAAAGGTTGAAAGAAATGTGTTTAATGTACCAACCTTTTATAAAAGATCAAAATATTATAATTGAAGATTTGATTAAACAACATATAGCTTTACTTGGAGAGAATATAAAAGTAAGACGTTTTCAAAGGTTTCTACTAGGTGAAAAGATAGAATCAACCTAAGTTATTAATATAGTCATAATAAAACGTTTTAAAAATAAAGTTAAATAATAACTATATCAATATATAATTAATTATAATAGTGTTTTTATTTTAAAAAATTTTTAAAATAAAAATCTAATATATTCAAATTATGTATACTACTTATTAAAATTATAATTTTTATGAATTATACAGAATTAGCAGACATTTCTTCATTTGCTCCAGTATCTGCAGTTGAAGTAGGTAAACATTTATATTGGACAATAGGTAGTTATAAATTGCATGGGCAAGTTTTCATAGTATCATGGTTAGTAATAGCTGTATTGATGGTTGTTGCTTTTATAGGAACTAGAAAGCTAGATAAAGTACCGGAAAAATGGCAAAATTTTATGGAATTCATACTTGAATTTTTGCAAGATATAGCAAAAAATCAAATAGGAGAGCATGAATACCGTTCTTGGGTTCCATATATTGCAACTATTTTTTTATTTATTTTGGGCAGTAATTGGGCTGGTGCTTTAATTCCTTGGAAATTAATTCATTTACCAGAAGGTGAATTAGCAGCACCGACTAATGATATAAATACAACAGTTGCTTTGTCTTTATTAACTTCAATAGCATATTTTTATGCTGGTCTAACCAAAAATGGTTTAGGTTACTTTATGCGTTATATTGAACCAACACCTGTATTATTACCCATTAATATTTTGGAAGATTTTACAAAACCTTTATCTCTTAGTTTTCGATTATTTGGTAATATTTTAGCTGATGAGCTTGTTGTATCAGTATTTACATTACTGGTTCCAATTTTAGTTCCATTACCTGTTATGATTTTAGGATTATTTGCTAGTTCTATTCAAGCATTAATTTTTTCTACTTTATCTGCTGCTTATATAGGTGAAGCTATGGAAGGACATGGTGATCATTAAATTTGGCATATTACTTGAATATGCTGAATAGTTATATTTGAAATCTGTTAATTTTCTATATATTCTAATTGTATAACACTATTTATGGATTCTATTATTTCTGCTGCTTCAGTTATAGCTGCTGGTCTTGCTGTAGGTCTTGCTGCTATTGGTCCTGGAATTGGTCAAGGTAGTGCTGCAGCTAATGCTGTAGAAGGGATTGCTAGACAACCAGAAGTTGAAGGCAAAATTCGAGGTACACTTCTATTAAGTTTAGCTTTTATGGAGTCTCTAACAATATATGGTTTAGTAGTTGCATTATCACTTTTATTTGCAAATCCTTATACAGGATAAATTAGTTATTTACGCTTAGTTTTTATATTTCTATTATTAATTTTAGAATAAGAAACTAGGCGTTTTATAAAGTTATGATGACAAATTATGAATTAGGTGTTTACAATATTAAATATAAAATCAATATAACAGGTAAATGATGGACTTTTCCTTTCTATTATTTCAAATGTTAAGTACAGGTACAGAAGGAGGGCTATTTGATTTTAATGCAACCTTACCTTTAATGGCATTACAATTCTTTGCTTTAACTGTTGCATTAAATTTTATTTTTTATAAGCCAATTATTAATGTACTTGATGAACGCGATGAATATATTCGTAATAGTTTGACTACAGCTTCTGCCTCTTTAGTAAAAGCTGATGAGTTGACAAAACAATATGAGCATCAGTTAGCAGAGTCAAGAAAAAAAGCTCAAGATATTATTAAAGTTGCTCAAGAGCAGTCTCAAGAAATAGTGGCTGTAAAGATAAAAGAAGCTCAGCTTGATGCAGAAAAGTTGGTTTCTGAAGCATATAACCAGTTAAGTATTCAAAAAGAAAGTGCTTTAAGAACTTTAGAAACACAAGTTGATGCTTTAAGTGACATGATCAAACTAAAGTTATTAAATGATTAGTAAATATTATAACTATAAAATTTTGTTACTATGTTAATTAATTTGTTAGGATATGATATATAGATAAAATGGAAAGCTTTATGCAACTTTTTAATATAATTGCAAATTTTGAGTCAGATGTCAATTTAGGCATTAGTTTTAATACAGATTTTTTAGAGGCTAATGTAATTAATATTTTATTATTACTATCTGGTCTTATATATGTATTAAAAGAATTTTTAGGTTCTATTCTTGTCATTAGACAAGAAAAAGTTTTATTAGCTATACAGGAATCAGAGGAGCGTTTACAACAAGCTAATTTAAGATTGAGTGAGTCAGAAAAACAGTTAGCTCAAACACAAATAGTTATTACTCAAATTATAAAAGAAGCGGAATTAACTGCTCAAAAAGTGAGGCAATCTATATTAGATCAAGGAAAAGCAGATATAGATAAGTTAATATATGCTAGTAAAGCAAGCATTTCAACGGCTGAGATCCAAATTAAGCAACAAATTCAGCTTCAAATCACATCTTTAGCTATCAAACGGGTTACTATGCAGTTGCAAAATCAAATTACTCCTGCTCTTCAAACTAAAATTATTGATAATAATATTGCTCAATTAGGGGGGCATTTATGAGCAGTCAAGGATTTATGTCTAAGGTCGCTGTTCCTTATGCAGAAGCTCTTGTAGAATCAGCTAGCGCTGCTTCTGTATTAGACAAAGTAAATGAGGATTTATCCTTAATATCTGAGATACTGAAAGAATCAAAAGAACTAAAAACATTTTTTTATAATCCTTTAATTACAACAGAGGTCAAAAAAAATGTTGTCAATGAGCTTTTTAACCATCAAGTCCATAGTCTTGTTATTAGATTTTTGCTTGTTCTTATAGATAGGCGCAGAATTACATTATTAGATATTATTATTAATAAGTATTTGGAATTAGTATATCAATTACAGTCAGTAGTAGTAGCAGAAATACTGACGCCCATTATTTTAACAGATATACAGCAAAGCGCATTAATCAATAAAATAAGAGATATAACTAATAGTAAAGAAGTAAAACTTGTAATTACAATAGAGCAAATGTTAATTGCTGGTTTTATTATAAAGATAGGATCTAAAACTATTGATACAAGTTTACATGGGAGATTAAAGCAGATAAGTGCTTATTTGAATTCAGCTTCAAGTATAAGTGTTTAAAATAAGATCTATAATAAATAATAATTCATAACTTTAATATGGTAAATATCAGACCAGATGAAATAAGTAATGTCATACGTCAACAAATTGACAAGTATGAGCAACAGATTCAAGTAGCTAATATAGGTACTGTTTTACAGGTTGGAGATGGTATTGCAAGAGTATATGGCTTAGATGAGGTGATGGCTGGAGAGTTACTTGAGTTTGAAGATCGAACAATTGGTATAGCTCTAAATTTGGAGAGTGACAATGTTGGAGTAGTTTTAATGGGTGATGGTAGGAATATATTAGAAGGTAGTTCTGTAAAAGCTACAGGTAAAATTGCTCAAATACCAGTTGGCGATTCTTTCTTAGGTAGAGTTGTAGATCCACTAGCGCGACCGATTGATGCAAAAGGTGTACCAAGTTCTTCAGAAACCAGATTAATTGAATCTTATGCTCCAGGTATTATTGGTAGACAATCAGTATGTGAGCCTTTACAGACTGGCATTACAGCAATTGATTCAATGATCCCGATAGGAAGAGGACAAAGAGAATTAATTATTGGCGATAGACAAACAGGTAAAACAGCAGTAGCTTTAGATACTATTATTAATCAAAAAAATCAAGACGTCGTTTGTATTTATGTTGCTATTGGCCAAAAGGCTTCATCAGTTGCTCAAGTTGTATCTACTTTAGAAGAGAAAGGTGCATTAGAATATACAATAATTGTAGCATCTAATGCAGACGATCCAGCTACATTGCAATATATTGCTCCTTATACAGGAGCTGCTTTGGCAGAATATTTTATGTATAAAGGTAAAGCGACTTTAGTAGTGTATGATGATTTAACTAAACAAGCACAAGCATATCGTCAAATGTCCTTATTGTTACGTCGACCTCCTGGACGAGAAGCTTATCCTGGAGATGTATTTTATTTGCATTCTCGACTATTAGAAAGAGCTGCGAAGCTAAATAATAAATTAGGTGGAGGTAGTATGACTGCTTTACCTATTATTGAAACACAAGCAGGCGATGTTTCTGCTTATATTCCAACGAACGTTATTTCTATTACAGATGGTCAAATTTTTCTGTCTGGAGATTTGTTCAACTCAGGTATTCGACCAGCTATTAATGTTGGAATTTCTGTTTCTCGTGTGGGCTCAGCGGCTCAAATTAAAGCGATGAAACAAGTTGCAGGTAAATTAAAGTTAGAATTAGCTCAGTTTGCAGAGCTAGAAGCATTCTCGCAGTTTGCTTCTGATTTAGATAAAGCAACACAAAATCAATTATCTCGCGGACAACGTTTAAGAGAAATTTTAAAGCAAGCACAGAATTCTCCTATTCCTGTTGAAGAGCAAACAGCTATTATATATACTGGTATTAATGGTTATTTAGATGATGTTGATTTAACTCAAGTTAAGGATTTTGTTCAAGCTTTGAGAGAAGATTTGCGTAACTCAAAACCTGAATTTGGAGAAAGCATACGTACTACAAAAAAATTGAGTGAAGAATCAGAAGAGTTGCTAAAACAGTCAATTGAAGATGTTAAACAAGCTTTTTCAGTGTAGCTTTAATTAGATTAGGATGTTTTGATATAATTACAATTATCAAATATCCTAATTTAATTTTGATTTATGGTTTAGTAATTAAAGTAACTAATATAAGTTATTTGTTTCTAAACCTATGGTTTATTTATTATATATTCATAACCATGTTGTTCTAATTTATGTGCTATCTCTGAATTACCTGTATATATTATATTTCCCTTATCCATAATATGTATGTAATCAGGAATAATATAATTTAACAATCTTTGATAGTGTGTAATTATCAAAATTGAATTATTTTTGTTTTTAAATTGGTTAATTTGTTTTGCAATAGTTTTAAGTGCATCTATATCAAGTCCTGAATCAATTTCATCTAATATAGCTAGCTTACTATTTAATAAATCCATTTGTAAAATTTCATTTTTTTTCTTCTCTCCACCTGAAAATCCTTCATTAACATTTCTCGTTAAAAAGTTTGATTGCATATGAATAGTTTGACTTTTTGTACTAATTAGTTCAAAAAAAGATAAAGGATCTAATTCTGAATGTTGATTGGCTTTTCTCTTAGAATTGTATGCTAATCTTAAAAAGTCTATATTATTTACACCGGGTATTTCTACTGGATACTGAAATGCAAGAAAAATACCTTTATGTGATCTGTTTGTTGCTTCTTCATAAGTTATATCTTGTTGATTTAATAAAATTTTACCTTCTACAATTTGATATTTGGGATGTCCAGCAATTACTTTGGCTAATGTGCTTTTACCTGAGCCATTTTTTCCCATTATCGCATGTATTTCTCCTTTATTTATAGATAAATTAATACCTTTTAAAAGCTTATCTTTTGTGTTAATTGTAACTTGTAAATTCTCAATTCTTAACATTTCTTGATTTCTCATGGTTTGTTTAATATTTAGCCAATAGTTCCTTCTAATTTAAGATTTAAAAGCTTATCTGCTTCCATTGCGAATTCCATTGGTAATTCTTGTAATACTTCTTTACAAAAACCACTAATCATTAAACTAATTGCTTCTTCAATTTCAATTCCTCGTTGTAAAAAGTAAAATATTTGTTCTTCTCCAATTCTTGAAGTTGAAGCTTCGTGTTCTATTTTTGCCGAAGGATTTCTAATTTGAATATAAGGAAATGTATTAGCTTGACATAATTTTCCTAATAATAAAGAATCACATTGAGAATAATTGCGTGAATAATTAGCTTTAGGACCGATTTTGACTAAACCTCTATAGCTATTGGTAGAATGACCTGCAGAAATTCCTTTAGATATGATTCTACTTTTTGTATTAACTCCAACATGTATCATTTTACTTCCTGTATCTGCTTGTTGGTAGTTGTTTGTTAAAGCTATTGAAGAAAATTCTCCAATTGTACTGTTGCCTGTCAAAATACAACTAGGATATTTCCAGGTGATAGCAGAGCCTGTTTCTATCTGTGTCCATGAAATTTTAGAATTGTCTCCTGAACACAATCCTCGTTTAGTAACAAAGTTATAGATCCCTCCATTGCCTTCTGAATTGCCTGAATACCAATTTTGTACAGTTGAATATTTTATGGTAGCGTTTTCAAGAGCTATTAATTCTACCACAGCTGCATGTAGTTGATTATTGCTAAATTGTGGAGCTGTACATCCTTCGAGATAACTGACATAACTGTTTTTATCAGCAATAATAAGTGTTCTTTCGAATTGTCCAGCTTCTTTATTATTAATTCTAAAGTATGTAGAAAGTTCTAATGGGCAATGAGTATTGGGAGGAATATAACAAAAAGAACCATCACTGAATACGGCAGAATTTAGTGCAGCAAAATAATTGTCGCCAATTGGAACAACAGATCCTAAATATTTTTTCACTAAATTTGGATACTTATATATAGCTTCAGTAATAGAGCAGAAAATAACACCAACTTCAGCAAGCTCTTTTTGAAAAGTTGTAGCTATAGATGTGCTATCGAATACAGCATCGACAGCAACATTAGTTAATCGTTTTTGTTCAGTTAAGGGAATTCCTAGTTTATTGAATGTATTTAATATTTCTGGATCAATTTCATCTAAATTCTGAATATTCTTTTTATATTTAGGTCTAGAATAATAGGTTATTTTATCATATTCTATTTTATTATATTTCAATTTCCCCCATTTAGGTTCATTCATTTTCTTCCATATTTTATAAGCATTAAGGCGAAAATCTTTTAAATAAATAGGTTCGTTTTTTTTTGCAGATATACTCTCAACGATATTTTGATTTAAACCTGGAGGTAAACTATCAGATTCAATATTCGTATAAAAGCCATATTTATATGGTTGATTTATGAAATTATCTATAGTCATTTTATGATCTAAGTATTTTATTTATCTTAAATATTTATATTTAGTATGAATTTTAAATTACACTATATATATTTACATAATTTCAAAGTCAAATTCTTTGAATTATTCATGAATATTAGCAATATATAGCAAGTTATTATTCAATTCTCTCATATATAATACAGTAGATATTCTATAAATATCACTGTATACGTCTTGCATAAATTTTAATATCAAATAAATATAATATTTTAGTTTAGTAATTTTTTTCATTCTTATACTAAGTAATATATGTTTTATTTTCATTCCAATATTTTCTAATACTTGTGAAGCAAATATAGAAATAAAAATAATTTTGTTTATTGTAGTATTGTTATACTTTTGAAATAAATTAACAAAAGAGAATATTATATCTTCATATGTTGTTGTCATAAATAAAATATGTATACTTAAAAAATAGTGTATAAGAAGTAGCGCTATTCTGAAATATAATATATATTTACTGCATATATATATAATTATATAATAAGTATACGATAGTTTTATTGTATAAGTATTGAATTGCAATTTAATTAATAAAAAGGTGATACAGATCACTATAAATAATCTATATAATATATAAAATAAAATTTTTGCATAATTATTATGCATGTTTTTGGCATACAAAAAAAGAATCCAATATAAGCATAAACTAATAGAAATATATTTAGAATAACTATATGGTATAACGCATAAGTATATAAATAAAAAATAAGTTTTATAGTGCGGTTTTAATTTATGTAACCAATTTTGGGGTGAGTAAATATATCGATGCAGTAAAAAGCTTTCTATTAAGTTCATATAAGTTTATATTAATGGATATAAATGATTTTTGATTTTATAATTTGTATAATATTAAGGTAGATGGCGAAATTGGTATACGCATCATATTCAAAATGTGACAACTTATAGTTATGAGGGTTCAAGTCCCTTTCTACCTATACTTTCGGTAATATTAAATATAAAATAATTATATGAGTTTATTAGTTTTAGGTGCAACAGGTACTTTAGGCAGACAAATTGTTAGACGGGCTTTAGATGAGGGTTTTCAAGTTAAATGTTTTGTTAGAAATTTTCGCAAAGCTGCATTTCTAAAAGAATGGGGAGCAGAGCTAGTTTATGGAGATTTAAAGTTACCAGAAACAATACCTCCAACATTGTTAGGTATTACAGCAATTGTGGATGCTTCCACTGCTAGAACTTCTGATTTATATAATGCAGCTAAAATAGATCTGTATGGAAAATATATTTTGATAGAAGCAGCTAAAAAAGCATATATCAAGAGGTATATTTTCTTTTCTATTCTTAATGCTCATAAATATTCTGAAATACCTTTAATTCAAATGAAAGTAATCATAGAAGATTATTTGATAAAGTCAGGTCTAGATTATACAATTTTTAATTTAGCTGGTTTTTTTCAAGGCTTAATTACTCAATATGCTTTACCGATTTTAGATAATCAAACAGTTTGGATTACAGATGATATCAAATCAATGGCATATATGGATACTCAAGATATTGCTAAGCTGACTGTTAGAAGTTTATCTTCCACTAAAACTAAAAATAAAATTTTACCGATGGTTGGTTATAAATCTTGGAGCTCAATAGAAATTATTGAATTATGCGAGAAGCTATCTGGACAGAGATCTAAAATTTCTCGTATTCCTGTATTTATTTTGCACTTGCTTCGTAGATTAACATATCTCTTTCAGTGGAGTTGGAATATATCTGATAGATTAGCTTTTACTGTGGTCTTAACAAATAGTGATAGTTTGAATACATGTATGAGTGAAGTTTATAGCCTTTTGCAAATTAATCAAAAAGAAAATGAAAGATTAGAGGATTATTTTAAAGAATATTTTAGTAAAGTTATGAAAAAATTAAAAGAAATTAATTACAAATCAACTAATCAATCAAGTCGAAAAATCAACAACAGTAATTTCTAATTTTATTATAGTACAAATCATATTATGAACATTTTTATTTCTACAGCTTATTTATTAAGTCAACCTAAATTAATAAAAGTAAAACATCAAAATTTTTGTTATGTATTACTATCTATAAAAAATTTTTTAGATAATATTACAAATATTAAAATTAAAGCATTCGCAAAAGGAAAAGTAGCTAAGCAAGTTTTTGATTTATATAAACAGAAAAATAGTGTGGTTATTGAAAGCTCTATATATATTAAAAGAATGAAAACTTTAGGTAACAATAAAAAAAAATCGAAAGTTATCTTTGTTAAAATTCATAAAATTCATAATTTATCTATTTAAATGTATAATAAACTTATTGACTTATTTTAAGTTCTTATAATTATTATATTAGGATATTAACTATGTTTACTTTGAAAATCTTTGTTTACACAACTGTTATTTTTTTTGTATCTCTTTTCTTTTTTGGTTTTTTATCCAATGACCCTTCTAGAAATCCGAACAGAAAAGATTTGGAGTAATTTATTTAACTTGATCATAATAACAATTAATTAGAGATTTTAATTCCAGAGATAAAAGATATAGCTAAATACTTCTGATTTTCTTTCAAGACTGAAATAGTTATTGTGAATTTAGAATTGATGAAATAAATATATTCATAATACACTATTTTTTCTTTTACAGATTCGATTTTTATACAATTATGTGTATAAATTTTAAATCTGTAATACTTAATTTGATCATTTGTAATTTTATGTAGTTTACCAAACTTAGACTGTTCTTTTTTAAAAAATAAATAATATATTTTTTGATTATTTTCGGGGTTATGTAGTTGGTAATGATATACTGTATTATCTTCTTTTGGTGATATATTGATATTGTGTATTTGTTTGAGTTTTATTTTTTTTTGATCATAACTTACTTGATTATGATGAATAAAATAATTAGTTCTTTGGCATATCCATTTTCCTTCTAATTTATTTAAAATATTTTCGTATGTCATATTATTATAGAATGTAATTTAACTAAAATTTGTACCTATATGTATTATATTTTCGTATTCATTATTTGTAAAATATTCAATAAATAGAAAAGGTTTTTGCTTAAATGGAGTATATACATTTACTCCAATACCTACTCGATTATGATTTTGATATATTAATTTTGATAGATATATATCAGGTAAATATAAAATTTGATATGATATACTTTTTATATGGTTAAGTAATAAGTATATTGCAATACACTGTGTTAGATACATTTTGTATTGTATATTAACTAAGTAATTAGTTGTATTAACTAATTTAAAATTATATGTGTTTTGTTTAGTTGTATATTCATCTTTATTATGAAATGAATTGACAGATATTAACTTTTGAGTAATATCACAGATATTTATTTCACCCTTTATTTGTATAGTATTTTTGTTTAGCCAAGGTAAAGTTGATATTAAATTGAATATTCTATTATAGGTGTATGTTATATATGGATATAAATTAATTATGCAATTCATCCATTTACTTGTTGTAATATTATCATAAAATAGTAAATGTAAGTATATAGAAGAATAATTTGGAGTATAAGAATATCGAAATGAGGTATGTTTTAATAATAAGTATAATTCTTTTGAATTTTTCCATTTAGATATATTGTACGAGAAGCGATCAGTATTTATTTTTGTGTTTTTATAAGAATAATTGTAAATTGATATAAAATGTTTTTCTTCATACTGTATAGCTAATTTTTGAATGATGTTTAGTTGATTTTCTAAATTGTATTGTAATTTGATTTTTAAATTTTGGGTCGTTATTCTTAAATTAGATATTTCTCCCAAAGAAAAATTAGAATTGAGAATTTGTATGTAATTATAGTTATAAGTGAATTTATAGTAATAAATAATATAATAAGTATATGAAAAATAGATATTAATATAATAACTCATAATTTGTAAGAGCGATAATTTAATATGAATGTTATTTAAAGTTGTTGAGTTATTTAGTTTAATTTGTAGATTTTTTATAAAATTCCAGTGCTGTTTAAATTCTAAAATATAAGATTTTCTAGATTTGAGTACTATAAATTTGTTTACTAAATTTCTAAAATATTTAAATTGAAATGCTTTTATAATATATTTAATATGTTTTAAAAATATGAAACCATTTTTTCCCCATATATTGATATTCTCTTGATTATAAACATATTTTATTCGGTTATTACATAAGCTGTATTTTATATATATAGTTAATCCTTGTGGATGAGTAATTACACTATAAGTACAATTTTTTATTATTCTTTCTTTTTTTAAAAATGATATGCTAGACTCTAATTGATGCAAATTTAATATTTGTTTAGGTAAAAGAGCAAGATTTTTTATAATCAAATTATTTAGTTTATTAAAGTTTTGTTTTTTTTTATTTGTCTAGTTTTACATTGTATATATACAGAGTTAATTATTCCTTCGTTAATTATAAAATGAAGTTTATTCACTTGAGATATAGCTTTTATATTAATACTTGACCATCTATAGCCTCGCAATAAATACCAAATATGTATTTTATGAAGAATATAATTAATTAGTAAGTGATTTTTAGGCAATCCTAATTGGTGTTTGAATAAAGTTTTTAAAAACTTAGGACATATTTTTAGTTTTTTATATTCTTTTATATTTATTTGATCTATAATAGGATATATATTTATATCAAGTATAGTTTGCTTATATTTTGCATATAGTATTGTGTATTTGTTAATAGCCCTAATATAGCCAGAATTTTTTAATATATGTATATATTTTTCTGGATTTTTTTTGTTAAGGTTAGAATTTTTTATTTTATTATATTTAGTTTGTTGACAAGGTCTGATTTTTTGTAATAAATATTTATTACATTGATTTATTTTTATTTGTGTACGACTTAACTTGGGGGATTTTGATTTTTCTTTAAAGTAGATGCTAGATACCATTGCATAATAATCTAAATAACGCATCTTTTTAGAACTATAAGGCAATGAATAAATAATAATAAAAAGTAAATTTAAAAGAATCAATGGCATTTAATTTGTAATCCTAATTGAAAATTATATTTATCGTGTTATTCAATTTATTTAATAATATTTATTTATAAGGTAGGTATTGACGCAATTTAATTATATATTAATTTTTTGTTGATTTATATTGTTTTATAGCAAATCATGAAATATTGGAATTTAAAAAAAATTAATCAGTCATCTTTAGATAAAACAGGTGTTATACCTAGATCAATTAGTAAACTTTTTGAAAAATTTAAAAAAGAGTTAGATCCAAATGCAGAAGTTGAAGCAATAGAAACATTTAAAGTTGCAAGATATCAGACAGTTACATCGGTTAAATATCTTGTATTTTTATTTATTATTCCCATTCTAATGAACCAAGTTTCTAAAAGTTTCATTTTTGGTCCTTTTATTAATTATTTATGGAATCGGGATGAGCATATTATTTTTCTTAACCAATCACAAGAAGAGCGAGCATTCGCTGATCTGCAAAGGTTTGAAGAAAAGTTACATTTTGAAATTCTTATTGGTAAAATAGATCATCCTTCTTCAAATTTAATTAATTATAAAATGACAGAAAAAGCTTTAGAGCTAGCTGTAGATTATGCGAATGAAAGTTCTTGTGCTATTAAAAATATTTTAGCAGATTTATTATCTGTAGCCATTTTTATTTCTATTATTATATCTAGTAAAAGACAGTTTTCTATATTAAGATCATTTGTCAATGAATTAATCTATAGTTTAAGTGACACAGCTAAGGCTTTTCTGATTATATTATTTACCGATATGTTTGTTGGTTTTCATTCTCCTCATGGTTGGGAAGTAATTATAGAAATAATTTTAAGACATTTAGGCTTACCTGAAAGCAGAGATTTTATTTTTGTTTTTATCTCTACGTTTCCTGTGGTTTTAGATACTATATTTAAATATTGGATTTTTAGATATTTAAACAAAATTTCTCCGTCGGCTGTTGCAACATATCATAATATGAATGAGTAAAATACTTGATTTTTTATATATTTAAGTTTAATATTATTTTTTAAGCATCTGTGGCCGAGAGGCCGAAGGCAGCGGACTCATGTGCGACCCGTTTTTAGGTGTTAACCGATCTATAATTTTTTGATTTTAGGCGTTAGCTAACTAAATATCAAATTTTGACAAATTAATACTATAGTACAAGATTTGAATAAACTGTATTTTTTTTGGTGGTTCGAATCCATCTATTCTAAATCATGAATATAATTGATGAGTTAATTTGTTTATATGAGAGCCTTAATTATAAATGAATAAAGCAAACTCATTAAAAAGTTAATATGGTTAGGGAAACAAACCCTTGTAAAAAGTACTAATTATCATAAATATATTTAAACGATAATTCTTAAATATATATGTAGCCCTTAAACTTTATTATTATGAGTTAATACAAGTATGATTTTTATTAGTGGCAGTTAGTATATAAAGAGGAACCTAAGTTAACAAAGGCTATGAAAAGTACGGAACGGAGAAACTGGTAAGTATAAAGCAATATGCAAATTGTATAGTTAATTATTCGTTAAATTTAAGGCAAAGATACAATATTTATCAGCAAGAAGTAATAATAAAGTTGTTAATCTAGTAGTTGAGGCTATAATTAAAAACAGACTTATTACATCTATTAATTGAAATAATGCTTAGTTATACGGAATTTATATATAATCATGACTAGTTATATACTTGATGAAAAAACTAAATGGAAATGTTTACCATGGGATCAAATAAAACAAAGAGTTTTTGTATTAAAATATAAAATATATCAAGCCTCAAAAGTATGTGATAAAAATTTAATATATAAAGCGCAAAATAATTTAATCAATTCTAGTGAAGCTAAAATTATAGCAATTCAATACATGTGTAGATCTATAAAAGATACATACAAAAACTGGAATAAGGAAAATTATAATATATTAGATATAGATAAAACACATATTTTTTGTCTTTTATTTGGTTGTCAACATTTAAACAAAATACATCAATCTTTTCAAGCAATAATACAAAAGATTGAACAATATATTATCTATTTATGTTTAGAATCAGAATGGAACGCAAGATTCACGTCTGTTTTTGATACAAGTATATACAATCATATATCATATAGAATAGAAGAAAAAAAACTGATATCTTATAATTATATATATGATATGCAAAATACTCAATTAATAAACTTTAAATACTATATACCCAGTCAATATATTGATATTAAATATATAAAAAAAAAATACAAACATGTTCGTATTTTTTGTCTAATATAATACAGTGGTTGCGAATACAAAATTTAAATGAGCGATGCATAGTATCTAATTTTTCGTACTTTCTAAACCCAAATGAATTTATATCTTCGAATTATAGAATATATATTTTAATATGCAATATATGTTTACATGGAATTGAATGGTTTAATTTTAAATCTGTATCTATAGCAAAAGCATTATGTAATTTAGATAGAACAAAGATCCTTAATCATTATATTTTGATGAATTATAGGATATGTAATTTTAACAATTTATATGATAATAAATATATAAAAAATTTACATATTGTATCTGTATCTATACGTAGTTATATTAGTTTATATTTTAGTCAAGACACAAAATATTTGAAAAATCGAATTTGTCGTTTTTATTGGATATTTAAAAAAAAGTATAAATTATTAATTTATGATATATACTGGAGTTTAGAATTAAACAAACAAATATATAATAGTTTAATATATGAATGCAAGCTTTTGTTATATAAAAAAGATCTATTTAAACGTAAACGTTTAAATAATCATACATATTTAAAACAATTTGTACAAAAATTATTTAACTTACTAGCCATTTTTTTTGAATATTATAATATACTAATATCATTTATAATAGTTCAAAAGATGTATAAATTATTTTCAAATATTCTATACTATTGGTATAAAAAAAAGTATAAAAGAATTTGTAGATTGCAATTACATAACAACTGGAATAGTAAATTTTTTATAAAATTCATAAGTAATATTAGAGTAAATTTGCTATATATAACATTTTTAAAACAAATTAATAGATAGTAGCCGTATGAAGTGAAAATTTCAAGTACGGTTTTGTAAGAGAGATTTTCAAAGAAATCGACTCTAATAATCCGCCATCTTATTAAGGACGTCGCTGGTTCGAATCCAGCCAGATGCATTTTTATTTAATTTCCATAAAGCGGGTAGCGGGAATCGAACCCGCATCATTAGCTTGGAAGGCTAAGGTTTTACCACTAAACTATACCCGCTACTAAATTAATAGTATCATACATTTTTATTATTTTAGTTAAAAGTTTTTTATATGTTAATTAATTTAAATTTCATTTATGCCTTCAAGTACAACTCCTAAAAATTTTGCTAAAGATGCTGCTTGCTCTTCTATTTCTGATAAAAGTATAGGTTGCCCCACTTGTGTTAAAGGTATTTCTCTTTGATCCCTTGTTTTTAAATAAATTTCTCTTTTAGGTGTCAAACCTTCTTGTATATTAACTTTAACAGAGTAGATTTCATTTATTTGATATTTTAGTTGTAAAATACGATTTTTACCGGGAAAGCCCAAACGAAATATAGTTATTAATCCAATATCACGATTAAATTCATTATAACCTGAGCCTACATTCCAGATAATAGTTAACCATAAAAATAAGCTGATTAATATAGCCGTTGTACCATAAAATGTCATAATTATACCTTGAGGTACAAACAATAAATTCGTAGATCTTGTAAAAGGTAATAATTCTATTTTCAGGTAGCTAGATAAACCAGCTAAAAAAAAGCTTAATCCTCCTAGAAAAATGATTGTAGCCCAACAATAATTACTAATTCGTCGAGATCCTAATATCCTATCTGTTTTAATTTGAGGCATTGTGTAAATAGTTTTTCAATATAAAAGGTTAATTAATCTTTTTGTTAAGTATTGCTAAGTATCAAAAGATTAATTTTTGATACTATATATTTTTTGTATAAGTAATTATATTAGTTTAATTGATTGTAAACCAAAGTATAGACTTAGTGCTAATCCAGTAAATATAGTTGTAAATAATATATAACTAATCAAAATGTACATAATATTATTAAAACTCCTTTAGCGATTAATTAATTAAGATATATAGATTTATTAATATAATTAGGGCTATATGCGATAATAAGACTATTATAAAATATAATTAATGATTATTAATAGTAAAATAACACTAATTATATTTATAAATATTAATATATCGAATTTAGTATAATAAAATTAACTTTATAAGTTATTATATAAATTCAATAGATCATATTTAGCTATATATTATTTATATCTTCTGGAGATACAGAATTATGTCAGATTTTATTCAATCATATAATAATGATCCTTTTGTAGGTAATTTATCAACTCCTGTTAGTACTTCAACATTTACAAGAGGTTTATTAAGTAATCTACCTGCTTATAGAAGAGGTCTTTCTCCTTTATTAAGAGGTTTGGAAATAGGTATGGCTCATGGCTATTTTTTAGTTGGCCCTTTTGATAAATTAGGTCCCTTAAGAAATACAGATGTTGCCTTATTATCAGGTTTTTTATCTGCTGTAGGATTAATTATTATTTTGACTGTATGCCTATCGATGTATGGCAATGTGTCATTTGATAAAAATGATTCACAAGATATATTAAAAACATCGGAAGGATGGGGACAATTTACAGCAGGTTTCCTTGTTGGAGCTGTTGGAGGATCAGGTTTTGCTTATTTACTTCTAGCCAATATACCTATTTTACAAAATCTTGGATTGAGTTAAGATTTTAAAAATTTATAATAGTAGTCAGATAGTAAGATAAATTCATTACTTATATCTTAAGCTAGTAAGGGGACTTGAACCCATAACCTGCTGATTACAAATCAGCTGCTCTACCAATTGAGCTATACTAGCATTTTAAGATGGTATTATAAAATATTTTGTAATACCGTCTTATTTTTAATTATTTTAGATATGAATTAATTATTCTCAGTGTCATTTTGATGTTTAATATCTATAGAGTTTGAATTGCAATCTATATAGTAATGAATTGTTTCATCAAAACAAGTAGACGACCAACCTATAGGTGTTTCTAATGATAAATCATCTACATTTAAATCATCATTTAGATTATTAATGTATTGAAGTGATTCCATATTTGTTTCTCCCTTTACTCTCGAATTTATTAGCATGATATATTATAAATACTATCATAATTCATTTAAATTGTCACTACTTCTAGTTAATTTTTCATAAAAATATAGACTTATATTTTGAATTTATGTAAAGATTTCATCGCTTTTGTGCATATTTTGATTTTAATCCAGCGTTTTTGCTTATATGACCATATTTTTTTAGTTTGTAGATTAATATTTTGTATTTTCTTAGTTCTTACGTGAGAATGTGAGATTTTATAACCATTATTTGATTGTTTATGTGTTAACATGCATTTTTTTACCATATTATTCTTTTTTATCCCTTAAGATATTGTCAATTATATTAATTGTTTATATTAGTTATTATTTTCAATATATTTATTTAAAGTAGTTGCAAGAGTCGATTTAGGAACAGCACCAATTACTGTATCAACTCTTTGACCTTCTACAAAAATCATTAGTGTAGGTATGCTTCTTATACCATATTCAGTAGTTGTGCTAGGATTTTCATCTGTATTAAGTGTAACAACTTTAAGTTTATCTTGATATTCATTAGCTATTTGATCTATAACTGGTGCAACCATACGACATGGACCACACCAAGGAGCCCAAAAATCTACTAACACTGGACAACTTGATTTTATTACTTCTTCATTAAATGAAGCATCAATAACTTGTGGTACAGACAATTTATTTATCTCCTTTATTTCTTACTTGAAAAATATTAGCATAAAAAATACTGCATTTACCAATATTGATAATTTGATTGTATAGATTTTTTATACTATGCATTTTTGATATTAATAAAAATTATCATTACTATAAATAACTTTGCAATTATTTGATTCATATATAATGGTAAATTTATATATAAGGTTAATTAAACATAATATTAATGAGTATACTAATATTATGAAACGAAGTTAATATTAATATATTGAATATGTTTTTTATTCTAATATTGACTAGTCAAACCATAACCTAATGATACTGCCTTAAATTCAAGGAGGAATAAATGTCACAATCTGTAGAAGAACGGACAAGAATTAAGAATGAACGCTATGAGTCTGGTGTAATTCCATATGCAAAAATGGGATACTGGGACCCTGATTATGTAGTCAAAGATACGGACGTACTAGCTTTATTCCGTGTTAGTCCACAACCAGGAGTAGATCCAGTAGAAGCTTCTGCTGCAGTTGCAGGTGAATCATCTACAGCTACTTGGACTGTTGTATGGACAGATCTATTAACAGCTTGTGATTTATATAGAGCTAAAGCATATAAAGTAGATGCGGTTCCAAATACTACAGATCAGTATTTTGCTTTTATTGCATATGATATAGACTTATTTGAAGAAGGTTCAATTGCTAACTTAACAGCTTCAATTATTGGTAATGTATTTGGTTTTAAAGCAGTAAAAGCTTTAAGATTAGAAGATATGCGTATACCAGTCGCTTACTTAAAAACTTTCCAAGGTCCTGCTACTGGGTTAGTTGTAGAACGTGAGCGTATGGATAAATTCGGTCGTCCGTTTTTAGGCGCAACAGTTAAACCTAAATTAGGTCTTTCTGGTAAAAATTACGGTAGAGTTGTATATGAAGGTCTTAAAGGTGGATTAGACTTTCTAAAAGACGACGAAAATATTAACTCTCAGCCTTTTATGCGTTGGAAAGAAAGATTTTTATACTCAATGGAAGGTGTAAATAGATCAATTGCAGCAACTGGTGAAGTTAAAGGACATTATATGAATGTTACAGCTGCTACTATGGAAAATATGTATGAAAGAGCTGAATTTGCTAAACAATTAGGAACTGTCATTATTATGATTGACCTTGTTATTGGTTATACAGCAATTCAAACTATGGCTATATGGGCACGCAAAAATGACATGATTTTACATTTACATCGTGCTGGTAATTCAACATACTCTCGTCAAAAAATTCATGGAATGAATTTCCGTGTTATTTGTAAATGGATGCGTATGGCTGGCGTAGACCATATCCACGCCGGTACTGTAGTCGGCAAGCTTGAAGGTGATCCATTAATGATCAGAGGTTTCTATAATACTTTATTACTGACACATTTAGATGTTAATTTACCTCAAGGCATATTCTTTGAGCAGGATTGGGCTTCTTTACGTAAAGTTACACCTGTTGCTTCAGGTGGTATCCACTGTGGACAAATGCATCAATTATTAGATTACTTAGGTAATGATGTTGTTCTTCAATTTGGAGGAGGTACAATTGGCCATCCTGATGGAATACAAGCTGGAGCAACAGCTAATCGCGTAGCTCTAGAAGCTATGGTAATAGCTCGTAATGAAGGTCGTGATTACGTTGCAGAAGGCCCACAAATTTTACGTGATGCTGCTAAAACATGTGGACCTTTACAAACAGCTTTAGATTTATGGAAAGATATTACTTTTAATTATACTTCTACAGATACAGCTGATTTTGTAGAAACTCCAACAGCTAATGTATAGTATATATCTATTCTTTATCTTGTGATCAGATTTATTTTCATAATATTATTAAGGAGTTTTTAATAGTGAGATTAACACAAGGAACTTTTTCTTTCCTTCCAGACCTAACAGATGATCAAATCACTAAACAGGTTGAATATGCTATGAAGCAAAATTGGTCTATTAGTATTGAATATACTGAAGATCCGCATCCACGTAATAATTATTGGGAATTATGGGGATTACCTTTATTTGATATTAAGGATCCTGCAACTGTACTATTTGAAATAAATAGTTGCCGTAAACAGTATCCAAATTTATACATCAAATTTAATGCATTTGATAATACTAGAGGAACAGAAAGTTGTGTATTATCATTCATTATCAATAGACCAGCTTATGAACCGGGCTTTGAGTTAGTTAGAACAGAAGATATCGGCAGAAATCAAAGATATAGTTTCCGCAGTTATGCAACAGCTAAACCAGAGGGTTCTAGATATTAATTTGAGTTAATTATGTAAAAAGAGATTAATTTTGTTAATCTCTTTTTATATTATTATGTACAATAATTGGATTATTTATAGAAAAATAAAAATATGATTGACAATACTTTAGTAAATTTACAAGAAGAATATAATAAAACTCAAATACAGGAAGTTTTGGATGAGTTACAACAAGAACTTGTGGGTCTTCAACCAGTAAAAACAAGAATTAAAGAAATAGCAGCTTTATTATTAGTTGATAGATTGAGGAATAACCTGGGATTAGTATCCGGAAACCCTGGATTACATATGTCTTTCACAGGAAGTCCTGGAACAGGTAAAACAACAGTAGCTATGAAGATGGCTGACATTTTACATAGATTAGGTTATATCCGGAGAGGCAATTTAATGACTGTAACTAGAGATGATCTTGTTGGTCAATATATTGGGCATACAGCTCCAAAAACAAAAGAAGTTCTGAAGCAAGCTATGGGAGGAGTTTTATTTATTGATGAAGCGTACTATCTTTATAAACCAGATAATGAAAGAGATTATGGAGCAGAAGCGATAGAAATTTTACTTCAAGTTATGGAAAATCAACGGGATGATTTAGTAGTCATTTTTGCTGGCTATAAAGATAGAATGGACAAATTTTATGAATCTAATCCAGGTTTATCATCGAGAGTAACAAATCATGTAGATTTTCCAGATTATACAGCTGAGGAGTTGTTGGCTATAGCCAAGCTTATGCTAGAAGAGCAACAGTATCGTTTTGCTCCTGAAGCAGATGAAGTTTTATTAGAATACGCTGGAAGAAGGATGAAACAACCTCACTTTGCTAATGCTCGCAGTATACGTAATGCAATTGACAGGGCTAGAATGAGGCAAGCAAATAGAATTTTTATTAGTGGAGATAAGATTTTAACTAAAAATGATTTAGTAACAATTAAAGCAGAGGATATATTGAAAAGCCGCTTGTTTGCTAAATAAACAATAATTTTATTTATGATTCACTTTATTGACAAAGCATAGATTTTCATATACCATTAGTTTAAAGATTACGGCGATATAGCCAAGTGGTAAGGCAGAGGATTGCAAATCCTTTATCCCCAGTTCAAATCTGGGTGTCGCCTACTAAACTAATTATAATTGGGGATGTGGTGGAATGGTAGACATAACAGACTTAAAATCTGTTGATTTTTTAATAATCGTGAGGGTTCAAGTCCCTCCATCCCCAATAAAATAATATGATTAATATATTAATTTAGATAAACTTATAATATTTATTATGTGTATATGTGTAAACTGCAGGCATGTTCATAATTGTGTCACCTATTATCTAATACAAAAACAACATAATTACAAATATAATAAGAAAATTATTAGTAATTATTTTATACCAAAAGAAGCATTGATTAATATTAATATACATACTAATCATACGGATAAAAATATATGGCTTGACTGGGATTTGATAGAATGTTTATCATTTGTTGAAATTCCAGGCTATTGGATAACTTCAAAATATCTTTTATAAGTTTTAATTATAATTATGATAGAGAATATTTGTTTAAACTCGTTTTTAGTATTTCTGTATTTATATTCGATGTTCTTACCAACGCAATTCTACCTGTACGAGCAATTTCAATAATGCCATATTGTTTCAATAAATTTTCAATAGCAACCATTTTACCTGGATCACCTGTAACCTCTAAAATTAAATATTCATGAGCCATATCAACAACTTTTGCTCTAAATATATGTGCAATCTCTAATATAGACGATCTATTTTTTAACAAAGCATGAATTTTTATCAAAACTAATTCTCTTTCTACAGAAGGTATATCTGTAATATTTTGAACTTTTAGTATATTGATTAATTTATACAGTTGCTTAGTTAGTTGTTCTATTGTTCTATTATCACCGTTTACTATCATAGTAATTCTAGAAATACCAGCTTTCTCTGCTGGACCAACAGCAAGACTTTCAATATTGAAGCCACGTCTAGCAAATAATCCAGCAATCCTAGATAAAACTCCTGCTTCGTCTTCTACCAGAACAGATAAAGTATGTTTCATAAAGTATCTCCTAATTTTTAATAAGCTTTTAACAAACTCAAATTTATTGTTATTTCTAATTACCTATGTAATGTTATAATAATTTGCATATATTTCACAACATTATTTATAAACCTCAAAACAAGCAACTACCTATCTGTGTTAGATAAATCGAAAAAAGAAAGAAAAAGAAATGATATAGAACCATTAATAAATGGACAAATTAAGTATAATCAAGTACGTTTAATTGATGTTTCTGGATCTCAATTAGGCATATACTCATCTAGCGAAGCTTTAAACATGGCATTTAATGCAGGTTTGGATTTAGTATTAATTAGTGATAAATCTAATCCTCCTGTATGCCGTATAATAGATTATGGAAAGTATAAATTTACCCAAGAAAAGAAAGCTAAAGAAGCAAAGAAAAAACAACATAATGTTACAATAAAAGAAGTGAAGATGAGATACAAAATAGATGTACATGACTATAATGTACGTATTAATCAAGCATTACGTTTTTTACAAGCTGGCGATAAAGTTAAAGCTAATGTAATATTCAGAGGTAGAGAAATACAGCATGCTAAATTAGCTATTGAATTATTAGATAAAATGGCAAAGGATTTAAGTCATATAGCAGAAATTCAACAACCTGCTTCAAAAGATGGCAAAAATATGATTATGATTTTATCACCTAAAAAACTATGATCATAATAGATTATATATTTTGTACAATATAATCTATCTTGTATTTATCTATACTATTAGATAAATTATATATAATATTAATAATAAGGACAAATAAATGTCTCGTTATAGAGGGCCTAGGCTACGAATATCTAGAAGATTAGGAGATTTACCTGGATTCACACGAAAAACTTCAAAAAAACTTACTCCTGCAGGTGAACATGGTCAACAATCACGTAAACCTTCAGAATATTCTTTAAGACTAGAAGAAAAGCAAAAGTTAAGATTTAATTACGGATTAAGTGAAAGACAGCTTTCAAAATATGTTAAAGCAGCTAAGAAAGTTTCCGGCTCAACTGGTTTAATATTGCTGCAAATTTTAGAAATGAGGTTAGATAATATAATATTTCGTCTAGGACTTTCACCAACTATTCCAGCTGCAAGACAATTAGTTAATCATGGTCATGTTTTAATCCACAATAAAAAAATATCTATATGCAGCTATCAGTGTAAACCTGGTGATATTATTCAAATACAATCTAAAAACTCATCGCAAAATTTAGTAAAAAAATATTTAAGTTTTCCTACTTTAGCAAGTATACCTAATCATCTAGAATTAGATACAAAAATGCTCAATGGAAAAGTCAATGCTATAGTTGAGCGAGAATGGGTTGCTTTACAAATGAATGAGCTGTTAGTTGTAGAATATTACTCAAGAAAGTAACATAGTCAAAATAACAATTACCGTAATTAACTCAATTTTTGTATATTTAGGAAAATAAGAAGAAGAATTATTTACCAATATATAGGCTGTCTACTCGTTAATGACCAAATAATTCTCTGACTAAGTATTTTAAGGCCCAAAAACTTATTAGAGAATATTTGCTGTATTTTATTCTTATTCTTAACAAATCTATAATGTTTTATAAAATCATATGATTTTTCAGAGGGAATAAATAAAATATTTCTTGTTTTTATTTCGTGATTATATTCATATGTTCTAAGAAAATCTTCAAGATTATATACAAAAACTTTAGGCTTGCTTGGTATTTGATAATCTGTTTTTGTACGTTTAAATTGATGCCAAGCCTTTAATAGAGTTGCATAATTAGTAAATATACCTTTATATTCAATTATGTTACTATCTGTATTAGACCTATACTTATAATAATAGTTTAGTAATTGCATTTTATTCGCTTTCCTATTATATGCAAAAAAAGGTTCAATCATATATATAGGTTGCCCTTGAAAACAATTTTTACTATATTTTTGGTATTTATGAAACTTCAAGTTTCGGTAATATCTGTATTTATATAGAAGTTTAGATATTTCTTCAAGATCAGGTATTAATCGAAATTGTAAATTTTTTACATTTATTCGGTTTAATTTGTAATAAGTAGATAAATTGCTCGAAAAAATATTTAGTTGATTTGTTTTATTTGAGGCATGATATTTACTTTTTATATAGTTAGCATATTCTATAGCATCTTTTGGGTGTATAAAAAACAGCCCATAGTAGACAGGAAGTGCTCTATAATCTGTCATAAATTTACCACAATACCATTTATAGATTTTATCTATAGAATTGAGATTACCAGTATTATTCTCTGAAGAATCAGCTAATACCATCTGATTTAAATTGTTAGTTATTGTAAATAAAGGAAGAGGTTGATTTTGTAAGTGATTTACAAATATAAATTCATTTTTATTTAATGACAAACTGTCTTTATGAAATAATGAAAAAATCCATTTTTGTGGTAAAGGAAAATTAAGACCTTTTTTCCAAGTATAGGAAATATACTGATCATTATTCGAATTTACTTGACCAAAATTTAAACATGTCTCAATTCTACCCGATAGTAAGGCTCTACTGAAATCAAGCAAAAATTTTTTTTGTTCATTCTTATAAATTAAAATACCTTCTAACTTCAATTGATTAGTATATTTTTCCGAATAGGTACTTGAAGCAGATAAAAAAATTTTTTCTTGCCAATATTTATTAATTAATTTTCCTATAAATGGACGAGAAACTAATGATTTACTTATTGAGGGAACATTAGGATCATAGCTAGATGAAAAGACATTTTTTGCAAATAACAAAGAATATAAATGTGTATTAATATAGTACATAATTGAAAAATGAATTAGATATAAAAATCATATATAAAATTACGAAATGAAATTTATGTCATATTTTGCATAAATATTAATTAATAATAACTAATATTGTTGATTAATATTGTTATTAAATTCAGAATATAATAAAAATAATTATGGAACTGGCGGGAATTGAACCCACGTCCATAATAATATATTATATATAGTCTCATTATATTACTAATTATCAAATAAGTAATATAACTTAAAAAAGATATGATTTAATATTATAGGAATTTATTACTTATCTTATATATTAATTTCTTTATTAAGATTAGCTAAAGAGCAACCAATTTTAATATACCAAATAAATGTCTAGGTTTACATTATTTGAATTCTAGTTAAAGTATGTGATTATAAAATTTTCATTTCATAAAATAAATTTTAGTAATTTAAGCACAAACTAATTTTCTAGATAAAGTTAATATGTTATTTTTAGCATTTATTATTAGTATTAATAAAGCTTATATTTATAGCATAATACATAATATATTATATGTAGAAACCTTGCAGTCCCTTTTTTTATCTAAAAGAATTCTAAAAGAATATAGATAAATATTAATATTTATATTATACAACAATAAAGTAGATTTTTTTATGCTTTTTATTTATATTCAACTAATTGATCAAAGCCTTTTTACATTTTAAAAAAATTCAAATTGTTTTTAAATTATTAACTTTTATCTAATTTTATATACAAATAAAATACAGTTTATTCTTCAATATATATCAACAATATTCTTAGTTTATACTGAATGAGCATGGAAGGATTTGAACCCTCGGCTTTCAGAATCGGAATCTGACACTCTATCCTCTGAGTTACATGCTCTCTTTTTATTTACTCAATGTGACATATTATAAAATATCTATAAACTTTCTGATAAATTATTATAAATTGTATCACAAAATCTACATCATATAAACAACCAAAACTTATATAATATCTTAAAATATATATAAATTTTTTTACTCAAAAATATTAACTCTGAATATAGGTTTGAGATAGCAACAAACATAAATTCGCTTTATATAATTCTTTAGATATATATTGTATATGCTGTATAGATAATAGATTGATATAGTCATGTTGAATCATTAATTGATTAATTGAACTATAATTATATGCTGTCAAACAAATAGGATAATCATGAAAATAGACAGTTTTTTTTCGGAAAATAAAGCAAGCAATTTTATGATTATTTATAATTTTAATTATACAATAACAAGAATCCATGCAATATATGATTTATATTTTATGACTGTTTCAATTTTATTGTACTATATATTTTAAGTTTCTAATTTATAAATAGCAATACAATATATCAAAATGATTAAAATCAATTATAATATCTATGTTAGTTCAACTTGATAGGAGATATAAGTAATGCAAGATGCTATTACTACAATTTTAAATCGATATGATTTAACAGGAAAATATTTAGATAAAATAGCAATAGAAGAATTAAATAATTATTTTGTAACAGCTTCAAACAGAATTAAAGCTACAGAAATTATTAATTGTAAAGCTACTAAAATAGTTAAGGAAGCTGCTACACGATTATATGAAGAACAGCCAGAACTTTTAAGGCCTGGTGGTAATTCTTATACAACTAGAAGATATGCTGCTTGCTTACGTGATATTGAATATTATTTAAGATATGCAAGCTATTCAATAGTTGCTGCAAATACTAAAATTTTACAAGAACGTGTTTTGGATGGACTACGAGATGTATACAATTCATTAAGCGTACCTATTGCACCAACTGTTAGAAGTATAAAACTTTTACAAGATGTTACAGAAGAAGAAATAAAATCACAAAATATTGATGCAATAAAGTTTATTATTGAACCATTTCAATATATGATTAGCAGCTTAAGTGAACAGGATCTATAAATTATCCTATTAAAATAAGCATTGTAAAAATTATGAATTAATACTAGCATTTGATCTGTATGTATAATTCCATTTTATATTTATACAGATCAAACATGATTAATAGGAAATAAAAAATGCTCAAAAAAAATTTTAATTTAGTAATAATTCACTTAATTAGTTTATTTTTAGGTTTTTTTTGTCTACAGTTTTTGCGACTATTCCTTCACAAACAGGTGATTGGGGAATAATAGCAGCATCTATAATAGTAGCTGTTAATGAAATCATAAGTAAAAATATATATAAACATGTAAAAAAGAATCATAATTTTTTTCGCTTATATATACTTAATTACGTTCGAATAGGTATTATTTATGGATTATTTGTAGATGCTTTTAAATTAGGAAGTTAAAATCAAATACCCAAAAGAATGAAATCACTAGAACAGTGAGATTCATATATTTCAATATATAATTTTTAAGACAATTCTTAATTATATTAACTCAGAATTGTCTAAATACTAAAAAGCTACCATTACACTAATTACTTAAGAAAAATTTTTATAATTTTTCTGAAAATATTAATAATAATCAAATATCATTAACCATATTTAAGAATAGAGCTGGATCTCCTGCTTTTGGCTGCTGTTCTTGAGGTCGAAATTTTCTTACTGGTCCAGCCCATAATAATTGCGGCATACCTTGTTTAGAGCTAAAGCTTTTACCCATACGCGGAGTTTTTAAATTAAAAGGCACTTCACCTTTACTTCTTTGAGCAATTACTCTTCTCCTTTGGTAAGGAACTATATTATCACCAAAATTTTCTATATATTCATCACTATCCAATAAAATATTAAAAAAAGTTTTTAAACCTTTGGAAGCAATTATAATTGAAAAAGCCAGTTTTTCTCTTTGATTATAGATATCTCTTCCTAATACTCTTTGAATACACATTTCCACAAAACGGTAATTATTATTAACATTATAGTTCAAAGTAAGGAATGATTCAGATAGCAACAATCCCTTGATAAAATCCTTAACCTTAATTTGGTTAAACCTTAATTGTGACTCTAAAAAAGGTTGAGCTGTTCTACTTAAAATTTGATGTTCACTAAATATTTGGCGATACGCAGCCCAAATTATTTCATCCATCTCCTCTGCGGCTGGAACATCATCTGTACTATATATTGTAGGTTGCTCTTCACCTGGCAAGTATTCAAAACCATCTACTCTTTGATTTTGTGTAGATAATGAGTAATTTAGTAAAGGTATAGACATAAAAACCTCCTAATTGATCTTATAGAAAGAATATTGACTTAGACTTATATAAACTTATATAAGATATGTAAATAGTATAGCAATATGATATGTATAACAATTTTTTTATACCCATAATTTTAGACTATATATTATTAATATACATAATATAATATTATACTAGAATTAATAAACGAAATGATTTTCAATCAATTGATATTAACAAAATCTTCTTGATTTTAATTATTTAAAGTTTAAGCTGTATATTTTTAATTATTACAAGCGAGAATTAATAAATAATATGGATACTAAAAACCCATTAACCCTTGAACAAGAATTCAAGCTAACCATCTATCGTAAAAAAGTTTATAAACTAAGTGATAAACAAATTAGACAACATCTGATATTAACCCTAAAACAAATGATAATCAAAGATAATATAATTAAATTTTTTATTAAAAACTCTCTATCTTAACTCATCTCAATATATAAGAACTAGATTAAAAAATTAAAAATATTAAATAATGTTAATTTGTTATAGGTGTAATTAATTAAATATCTTATATTGTATTCACGATACTAATACATCAGCTGAAAAAATATAACAGCTGAAACAGCTAAGTCCTTTATATTTAAATTTAAGGAGAGCTCTATGCTTGATGGATTTTCTAGAGTTGTGATGAATGCAGATGCTAAAGCTGCTTACGTTGGTGGCAGTGATCTACAAGCTCTTAAAAATTTTATTGCAGAAGGTAATAAAAGATTAGATGCTGTTAACTCTATTGTTTCTAATGCAAGTTGTATCGTTTCGGATGCTGTATCAGGAATGATTTGCGAAAACCCAGGACTTATCGCTCCTGGAGGTAACTGCTATACTAACCGTAGAATGGCAGCTTGCTTACGTGATGGAGAAATTATTTTAAGATATATCTCTTACGCTCTTCTTGCAGGAGATGCCTCTGTTTTAGAAGATCGCTGCTTAAATGGATTAAAAGAAACTTACATTGCTCTTGGAGTACCAACCAATTCTTCTGTCAGAGCTGTTAGCATCATGAAATCTGCTGCTGTTGCATTCGTTACTAATACAGCTCCTAACAGAAAAATTGATGTGACTAGTGGAGATTGTTCTGCACTATCTTCAGAGGTTTCTACCTATTGTGATAGAGTAGGTTCTGCTATTAGTTAAATACTATTGAGTATATAAAAAGATTAAACATAAGCTACGCTACACATATCTTAATCTATATCTATAGGAGATCAATTATGAAATCAGTTATTACTACAGTAATTAGTGCAGCTGATGCTGCTGGACGCTTTCCATCTAGCTCAGATCTTGAATCTGTACAAGGAAATATTCAACGCGCTGCGGCAAGATTAGAAGCAGCAGAAAAGCTAGCTGACAACCATGAGGCAGTTGTAAAAGAAGCAGGTGACGCTTGTTTTGGTAAGTATTCTTACTTAAAAAATGAAGGTGAAGCTGGATCAACTCAAGAAAAAGTTAACAAATGTTATAGAGATTTAGATCATTATATGAGATTAGTTAACTATTCATTAGTTGTAGGCGGTACTGGCCCTCTTGATGAATGGGCCATAGCTGGAGCTCGTGAAGTATATCGCACATTAAATCTTCCAACTGCAGCTTACGTTACAGCCTTTACATTCACTCGTGATAGATTGTGTGTTCCTAGAGACATGTCTGCACAAGCAGGAGTAGAATATGTAACTGCATTAGATTACATTATTAATTCTTTATCATAAATATGCATGATTTAATAAAATATATGCATAAAACTATTATCTAGCAATGAAATTGCTTATAAACAATAACTTGATCAAAACTTAAAACAACCAAAATTAAATATTTTAATGTTGGTTGTTTTTTTTATAATAGCTTATTAACGATATATTAATTTAATATTATTCTAATTAAATTAATATATGATATATTTATGATTAATCTGAATTAATCTGAATAAATATATGAACAGCATATTAATGGAAAACAATTGTATTAATATATCTTTCGCACTGTTTCTTGTCAACTTAATGATATATTGGATTAATATAGCATTCAAAAGATCAAAAATTTTATATAAATTAGGTACTATCATCACGATTAGTATCAACCTATTACTTAGTACTTCTTTAAGTTTAAGATGGATATACAATGGCTATTTTCCTTTAAGCAATTTATATGAATCATTAATTTTTCTAACATGGGGACTTAGTTTTGTACAATTAATACTAGAACAACAAAATAGAAGTTCATTTATAGGTTGTATTACTACACCAATAGGTTTATTTACTATAGGATTTGCAAGTCTTTCATTACCCGAAAATATGCAAGAAGCTTCTCCATTAGTTCCAGCACTCAGGTCTAACTGGTTAATGATGCATGTTAGTATAATGATTATAAGTTACGCGATATTAATAATAGGCTCTTTATTATCTATTCTATTTCTTATTTTATATAACATAAGAAATAGAGTAAATAATAATATAAAATCAAGTAATTCTACACAACAATTAAGTAGAATAACTCTTTTACAAAGCATAGATAATTTAAGTTATCGTATAATTGGACTCGGCTTTCCTTTACTAACTATTGGAATTATAGCTGGCGCTGTATGGGCTAATGAAGCTTGGGGTTCTTATTGGAGTTGGGATCCTAAAGAAACATGGGCTTTAATAACTTGGCTAGTATTTGCAGCATATTTGCATTCCAGATTAAATAAAGCATGGCAAGGCGAAAAACCTGCTATTTTAGCTTCTATTGGATTTGTGGTTGTATGGATCTGCTATTTAGGAGTTAATTTCTTAGGCCAAGGACTACATAGTTATGGTTGGTTTTTATAAAAAGAAATATATTATGTTAATTCTTATCTAGTTTTTACAGAATTATATAAGATCAACATATAATATAAAATATATTATTTATTAAATTGAAATCTAATAGGACAATGAATACACAAACTTTAGTTAGTATTATTCCGCATACATCTTCTTGGTCTATATCAAGTTCAAGTATTATGATTATTTGTAATCTATTATGTATAGGATTAGGAAGATACGCCATAAAAGTTAGAGGACTAGGTCCCTCTATACCTACTTTAGGTTTACAAGGATTTGGTCTTCCTGAACTATTAGCAACAACAAGCTTGGGACATATTATTGGAGCTGGTACAATTATTGGTTTAAGTAGTATAGGAATAACAAATTAATATAGTAAGCCTAATAATTATTGTATCTTCAAGAACTATATTAAGTAAAAATAATGCTAACATCCTTCATAAAAAGTCCCTATCCTGCGAAATTTATCATATCTGAGTTTTTTTCTATTGGATGGTAATAGTTTTGATAGAATTTCCAACTCAGCTATTAAAGACTCTTTTAAGATACACGCAGCTTGAGAAGGATTAGCTTGAGATCCACCTATAGGTTCTTTTACTACTTTGTCAATTATACCTAATATCTTTAAATCAGCAGAAGTTATTTTCAACGCCTCTGCTGCATCTAAAGAACGCTTACTGTCTTTCCATAAAATAGCTGCACAGGCTTCAGGAGTTGCCACAGTATACACTGCATATTCAAGCATTAAGATTTTATCACCTATTCCTATACCTAAAGCACCCCCTGAACCACCTTCTCCTAAAATTGTACAAATAATAGGGACATCTAAAGCAAACATTTCTCTCAGATTTACAGCAATAGCTTCACCTTGACCTAATTTTTCTGCTTCCATACCTGCCCATGCACCAGGGGTATCGATAAAAGTCAAAATAGGAAAATTGAATTGATTTGCATGTTGCATTAAACGTAAAGCTTTACGGTAACCTCCTGGTGATGCCATGCCAAAATTTCTTAATACATTATCTTTAGTATCTTTACCTCTTTGATGACCAATAAAAATAACTGTATTATTATTCAATTTACCTATACCACCAACTAAAGCAGGATCATCTGTCCCCCCTCTGTCTCCATGCAATTCGATCCATTCATTCATAATATAAGGCATATAGTCTAAAGTTGTTGGCCTATCTGCTTGACGTACTAAATGTAATCTTTGTAGAGGAGTCAAAGACTGAAATACATCATATTTTAAAATAGATAGTTGTTCTGTGAAGAAAACCAACTCTTGATCTAAAGAAAATTTTTGATAAGTAGATATTTTACTTAACTGCTGTATCTGATATTCTAACTCTAATATCGGTTTTAAAAAATCTAATGATAAAGCTTTGCGAGTTGTCATAATAAATAGAATAATAACTTAAAAATACTGATTTATAAATTATATTTGCTAGTCTACACCTGACTAAAAAAGATTCGATACAAATAATCATAAATTAAAATAGCTGTATTAACGATACTATCTGTAAATTCTATAAATTCATTGGAAATATAAATCGTATTCTGCAATAAAATATTAACCAAATTAAATAATGTAGGATCATCTAAACGTTGAGAAATTCTTGTTGCAGCTCTCACTAAATCATCATAGTTTAATCCTCTTTCGCCTTTTATATAATCATAATGACATACAAATACAGATTTTGCACAAGATTTGGCAAATACATTCATATTTTCTATATCTTGAGTAATTATATTATTTAGGGGAGTTATATCAATTACTGTATCATTTAATAATCCTGTTTGAGTTGTTTCAACTAAAGAATTTTTTGGAATTAGTACAGAAGACATACTAATATTGACCTTAATAAGTACATAATTATATTTAACCTGAATTTTATTAACATAACCAATATTAATACCTCTCATTAAAACTTCAGATCCTTCTTTTAAACCGTATCCATTATGAAATAAAATAAAAAAAGAATAGCCAGGTTTTTTTTTATATTTAGAATAAAAAATGTAATAACCAAAATAAATACAAAAACATAAAATACAATCACATTACTTAAATGTTTCCATGTTTGATTTAATTTTGCTTTAATCATAAAAATCCTAACTATATCTTGTAAACATAAAAATAAAATATTTTGTAATGATATAAATTAACAGGTTATAGAGTTAATATCATTTACATGAAATAAGTAAGGGCTCGCTATAGATTTGTTAGAAGAAGCCTTAATAGAACATACTATTTCATAAATATACATAGCCATGTCATAAACTATATCATACTTAGATACTGCAGAACCAATACCTATAGCAGAAGCACCGTACAAAAATGCTATAGGAGCGGATAAACAATTTATACCAGAAGCTGCAATTATGGGTATATTAATATCTTGAGACATGACATAACTTGAAGAAATTGCAGAAGAAGCATTAGTTATTGATGTCATAATACTAGAACTTTTATGGTACATACTATTCTTTGTTGAATAACCCTCTGTCTGTATTAAAGACACCCCAATTTTCTCAAGAAGAACTGCAAGATGAATTTGCTCTGATAGTAATAATGTATGTGGGATAGTCACACATATAGGAACATTAGGAATTAATTCTTTTGTTTCTTTAGCTAAGTTTAATATTTGTTCAGAAGAAAAAAAGATTTTTTTATCATAAAAAACATCAAAATTACCTATTTCTACAATATCAGCACCTTTCATAACACAATTTAATAACTCTAATGGTTCTATTGAAGAAACGCATAATGGAAAACTAGTTACAGATTTAATTATAGATATTATTTCAGGATTAGCAGCAACATCAACATAACTGGCTTGACCGATTTCTGCTGCTTTTACTATCTTAAGTATAGAATCAATAGAAAAATTATTTAATCCAGTTATAATTTTCACTGCTTTTTTTTTAGAAATCTGTTGCTGCAACTCAAATGGTAATAAATTTTTCATAGTTGAAAAAAATAATAATTTAGACCTTTAATAAAAATATTAATGAATTTGTAATTTATATTAAAATATTTATGAAATTAATCTATTAAATTATTATGACTTTAACTATATATAATAATTAATAAACCTACTTCATAAATTAATATAATTATTTATTACTATATAAATTTAATATGCCAGCCCCATACTGCGTGTAGTTTCAGCACCTAAATAAACTCGCACACTTAAAAAATCTGTTGGACATGCTGTTTCACAACGCTTACAACCAATACAATCCTCTGTTCTAGGAGCAGATGCAATTTGACCAGCCTTGCAACCATCCCAAGGAACCATTTCTAATACATCACAAGGACAAGCGCGTACACATTGGGTACAGCCAATACAAGTATCATAAACCTTAACATTATGTGCCATGGGATTAACTTACCTTAATAATAAAAAATCTAACAATATAAATATTATATATAATTAACAATTCTCAAAATAATTATTGACCATCTTGCAAAGTATACTAATTTATAGTATGCATCAATATATATTAAAAAATTCAAAACTTCATAAAACGTCAAATGCCATACCAATTAATTAAATATCGAACTTTAAAATTATTTAATTTCATGTACAATTGCATTATAAGATGAATAAGAACTATCAGTCAAAGCTGTATGAGACTCTGAAGGTGGAAAAATTTGCCAAAACATAGGTAAAAACTTTGACCAATTTTCCAAAATATGTTTAGCTTTTAAACTTTTAGTCTTTATTTCATAAAGTTCTATAAAATTTTTCAATTGCTTTTCACCTTCATAAGTTACGATTCTCTGATACTTAACAATTTGACTATTAATCTTAGATACTAAATCATCATTCTCATCCAAAAAATAAGCTAAACCACCAGTCATGCCAGCTCCAATATTCCTTCCAGCTGATCCTAATACAATTACTATACCTCCTGTCATATATTCACAAGCATGGTCGCCAACCCCTTCAATTACAGCTTGAGCTAATGAATTTCTGACCGCAAATCTTTCACCAGCTTGACCACTAACAAATAAATAACCTCCTGTAGCTCCATATAAACATGTATTGCCAATAATGACTGGTTGTATTTGGTTAAGTGGTGTAGTAACTTCTGGAACAACAATTATTTCTCCACCATTCATGCCTTTACCTACATAATCATTTGCTTCACCTACCAAATTTAAATGCATGCCTTTTAAAATGAAAGCACCAAAACTTTGCCCTGCTACACCTTTGAAATCTAATTGTAAATTACCTTTAAAACTATTATTACCATATTTTTTCGCTATAAAACCAGATATTCTCGCACCTACAGTCCTATCAGTATTCAGAATATTGACTTTCTTAATTACATCTTCCTGCTTTTCAATAGCTTGCAATATAGATGGATCAGCCAATAAAGCATCATCTAATACATTACCATTATCATGTGTTGAAATATGTGAACAAAGGTTGTAATTATATGGAGGAGAGCTTAATAATGGAGCCAAACTTAAATAGTTTGTCTTATGTAAGCCTCGATATTTATATTGAATTAATTCCGTACGTCCTATAATCTCTGATAAAGATGAATAACCTAAATCAGATAAAATGCCTCTGACTTCTTGAGCAATATAAGTAAAAAAGTTAACTAAATCCGCTGGTATACCTGGATAGCGCTTACGTAAGTCTTCTCGCTGGGTTGCTACACCTACAGGACAATTATTAGTATGACATATACGAGCCATGACACAACCGGTAGCTATCATAGCAACTGTTCCAAAACCAAACTCTTCTGCACCCATTAAAGCAGCTAAAACTATATCTTTACCTGTTCTTAAACCACCATCTACTCTTAGAATCACTCTATCTCTTAATTGATTATCAACTAAAGTTTTATGAACTTCTGACAATCCTAATTCCCAAGGAGATCCTGCATGCTTAATTGAGCTTAAAGGAGATGCACCGGTTCCACCATCATGCCCAGAAATCTGAATAATATCAGCATTAGCTTTTGCAACACCTGCAGCAATGGTGCCAATTCCTATTTCTGCTACTAACTTAACAGATACTTGTGCCTCTGGGTTGATTTGATGTAAATCGAAAATAAGCTGTGCTAAATCTTCAATAGAATAGATATCATGATGAGGAGGAGGAGAAATCAAAGTAACACCAGGTTTACAATTACGTAATTTAGCAATATAAGGGCTGACTTTTTTGCCTGGTAACTGTCCACCTTCTCCTGGTTTTGCCCCTTGAGCAATCTTAATTTCCAACTGTTTAGCATTCATTAAATATTCAGGTGTAACACCAAAACGTCCGGATGCAATTTGTTTAATAGCTGAACTAGCAATATCATTACTTTTAAGACCCTTTAAATGAGAAAAGCTATTAGAAACACCTGAAGAATCTATATCCATAATAGGGTAAAATCTAGTATGATCTTCTCCGCCTTCACCAGAGTTCGACTTTCCGCCTAATCGATTCATAGCTATAGCTAAAGTTTCATGTGTTTCACGAGATAATGCTCCTAAAGACATCCCACCTGTACAAAATCTTTTTACAATAGACTCTATTGATTCTATTTCATCCATCACCATTGAATTTTTATTATTTACAAAGTCTAATAAATCTCTTAAATTAGTAAGTGGACGATCTTGCAATAATTTCTTGTACCTATTATAAAGATTAATATCTTGATTCCGAACAACTTTATGTAATGTTTTAGACATTTCTGGATTATTTACATGGTACTCACCACTTGGTCTATATTGTACATATCCTAGATTAGGCAATTTTTTAGACTTCTTCAAATTTGTTATACTCTTATAAGAAGCAAGCCTAATAGCAGCTAATTCTTTTAAAGTAATGCCATCTAAAGATGAAGTTGTACCTTTAAAAGCTAAATTAACTATATCTTTACCTAAGCCCAATATCTCAAAGATTTGAGCCCCATGATAGCTAGATAATAAAGAAATTCCCATTTTAGATAAAATTTTCAATAAACCTGTTTCTATGGCACAACGATAATTATGTTGTGCTTCTGTCAAAGTAATTTTAGATAATTTATCAATAGACATTAATTTTTGGGTTCTTGGATTATGCCACCATTGCCTGACTGTCAAAAATGCCATATAAGGGCATATAGCACTTGCTCCATAGCCTATCAAACAAGCAAAATGATGAGTGCTCCAACATTGAGCAGTTTCAACAATTATAGATACCTTGTGCCGTAAATTTTGAGATATCAAATAATGATGAACAGCACCAACTATTAGGAGTGGTGGTAAAAATGCTTTTGTTTCATCTATTACATCTACACGGTCACTTAATACAATAATCTCAGAGCCTTGATTTATTAATTCAGCTGTTTTTTCACAAATCTCTGTAATTCTGTTAATAAAGTTCATACTATCAGAATTTTGTATAAAAAACGTACTAATCACAGAAACAGCTAAACCATACTGACTTAATTGGTTAATCTCAACTTCATTCAAAATAGGAGAATCTAACTTTATAGATTTAGCCATATAATCATTCGGCTCTAAAAAGTTACTCTTAGATCCCAAATAAGTTGTTAATGACATAACCAAACTTTCTCTTAAAGGATCAATAGCTGGATTAGTTACTTGAGCAAAACGTTGTTTAAAAAAATCGTATAATAAATGAGGCTTTTCTGATAAGATAGCCAAAGGAATATCGTCGCCCATGCAAAAAGTAGGTTCCTTAGCTGAACTAGCCATATGTTCTATTACTAATTCTACATCTTCATTGGTATAACCAAACGTTGTATGCAAACGCATCATTGTAGCAGAGTCAAGAAGAGAATCTTGTATATAATTTTCCGGCTGTAAATGTTTCTGATATGTATCAAGCCATTTTTTATAAGGAAATTTATTAGCAACAGATTGTTTAACAGTCCAATTATCTAAAATTAGATTGTTGACCATATCAACACATATCATTTGACCTGGACCTAATCTACCTTTATGAGTAATTTCACCTAAACTTTTATGTAAAACACCCACTTCAGAAGATAAACTAATAAAACCATTATTAGTAATAATATAGCGGGCAGGGCGTAATCCATTTCTATCTAAAGTTGCTCCAACAATTTTTCCGTCACTAAAAACGACTAAAGCAGGTCCATCCCATGGTTCTTGAAGACTGTTATGATATTCATAAAAATCTACAATTTCTGGAAAGTTTTCTAAAGCCGGTTGCTTTTTATAAGCTTCTGGAATTAAAATCATTAAAGATTCCTGAGGGCTTTTACCTGATTGTATCAATAATTCTAATACAGCATCTAAATTTGCTGAATCACTATTATTAAAATTAGTAATTGGTCTTAGAGAATCAAAATCTTCTGAAACATAACTTTGTTGAAATAAGGATTCTTTTGATTGCATCCAATTCAGATTACCTAACAAAGTATTAATTTCTCCATTATGCGCCATAAATCTCATAGGCTGAGCTAAAGGCCACTTAGGCATAGTATTAGTACTAAACCTTCTATGATACATTGCAAAATTACTTTCATAATTAATGTTACATAAATCCAGATAATATTTGGATAAAACTTCAGATTGAACCATTCCTTTATAAACAATAATACGAGAAGAAAAAGAACAAAAATAAAACTGTTTATTAAGATTTAAATGAGACTGAGAAATTAATTTTTCTATTTTTCTTCTTGTAATAAATAAAGACTTTTCTAATGTATCACCAAATAAATTTTTAGAATGTACAAAAAATTGCATTACTAAAGGTTGATTAACTTTAGCTTGAATACCTAATACACTTGCATCAACAGGAACAATACGCCATTTTAAAAATTTAAGACCATTTAAACCAACAACCCATTCTATTATATTTTGGATAGATTCCATTTTGTCTTTTGGCATAAATAACATAGCAACACCAATTTGACTAATTTTCTGGTCTGTTACATAATCCGATAGCATTTTCCATGGAATTTGAGTCATAATTCCAGCCCCATCTCCAGAAACCCTATCGGCACTACATCCCCCCCTGTGCTCCATGCAATTTAATGAGTTCAAAGCTTGTTTAACAATATTATGAGATGGCGCATGTTCAATACGGGTTATAAAACCAACACCACAGGCATCCCTTTCAGAAAACATAAAAGGATATTTATATAAGTTATTCAATTGATAGTTATAATATTTTGATGCTTGCATATGTAATTCTTATTTTTTATTTTATTTTAAGGTTATATATTGTTCATATATTATTAAACCTGGATTGATGTCTTTAACAGTTAATAGATATAAAACATTAAAATATCTAAACTATTAAAAACAATACAGTAGAAATAAAAGATTTTTATTGTATTTCGTTAAAAATAAAATATGACTATGGGTATAGTATTACATATATTAAAATAAAAGATGCATATGTAAGACTAAATTCTAATCTTTAAATAACTTATAAACAACTGATTTATAAATACTAATTAATTAATTCATTTTTATTTTAAGAAATATAAAATATTAATATGTATAATCAAATAAAACTACATGAAGTAATATATAAAACAGAAGATTTGTTAAACATCTCTGATAATCGTTATAAAATAACTATTCAAATAGCAAATCGTGCTAAAAGGAAAAAATATGAAGACCTAGATATTATAGATGACCCAAATATTAAACCTATTATTCGCTCTATATTAGAAATGGTAGATGAAATAAAACAGCCAGAAATTATAGGTGATTAAATTTATTAATTATTACAGATAGAATATATTTGTAATATTTTGTAAAAAAAAAATTACTATATATCAGTATAATAACTTAATAAGTCCTGATCAATATAAATTAAAATTTAGATACTATTATCTATACAAATCTCAGATTAGTTCTTTATTATTAAATTATTGCAAATACTTTTATTTAAAGGAGAATATTAATATGTTAGATGCATTTGCTAAAGTTGTAGCGCAAGCTGACGCTAGAGGAGAATTTTTAAGCAATACACAATTAGATGCTCTAGCAAAAATGGTCGCCGAAGGCAACAAAAGACTTGATATTGTAAATAGAATCAACTCAAATGCTTCTTCTATTGTAACGAATTCTGCACGTGCTTTATTTGCAGAACAACCGCAACTTGTACAACCTGGAGGTAATGCATATACTAGTCGTAGAATGGCAGCTTGTTTAAGAGATATGGAAATTGTTTTAAGATATGTGAGTTATGCTATGACTGCTGGTGATTCAAGCGTATTAGATGATAGATGTTTAAATGGTTTACGAGAAACATATCAAGCTTTAGGAACTCCTGGAACATCTGTTGCTGTTGCTATACAAAAAATGAAAGAAGCATCAGTAAGCTTAGCAAATGATTCAAATGGAATCACTACAGGAGACTGCAGCTCTTTAATAGCTGAATTAGGCGTATACTTTGATAGAGCGGCTGTTGCAGTCGTGTAAAACTTTACAACAATAAATTCTACAACTAAACTTGGAATCATTAAATAAAACAAGGACATTAAAATTATGAAAACACCTATAACAGAAGCAGTTGCATCAGCAGACAGCCAAGGTAGATTCTTAAGCAATGGTGAATTACAATCAATTAATGGACGTTACCAAAGAGCATCATCTAGCTTAGAGGCAGCAAGATCATTAACAAGCAATGCCCAAAGATTAATTACAGGAGCTGCTCAATCTGTGTATACAAAATTTCCATTTACTACTCAGATGCCAGGACCAACTTATGCATCTAGTGCAATAGGAAAAGCAAAATGTGCACGTGATATAGGATATTACTTAAGAATGACAACATACTGTCTTGTTGTAGGAGCAACTGGACCTATGGATGAATATCTAATAGCAGGATTAGAAGAAATTAACCGTAGTTTTGAACTATCACCAAGCTGGTATATAGAAGCACTGCAATATATAAAAAACAGTCATGGTCTTTCAGGACAAGCTGCTAATGAAGCAAATACATATTTAGACTATGCTATTAATGCATTAAGCTAAATAGATTTATAATTTAATAAAAATTGCTATTAAAAGCGAAACCATATGCATATATAATTATATATGCATATGGTTTATATAAAATTTAATTTTTTATATCAAAATAAAATACTCAAATCAAAATATTATATATTATAGTTAACAAGATGTATATTTTTGATAATATAGATTTAAATTTAATTAATAAATATAATTAAAATATTTTTGTTTTCAATAGAAAGTATTGCTATAAATTTTCATTCTTATTTTATACTATGAAACCTATTATTTTAACTATTCTTGACGGTTGGGGATATTCAGAAACGACAAAAGGAAATGCTATTCAACTAGCAAACACACCTACAATAGATAAATTATGGGTAAATTATCCACATACCTTATTAAATGCTTCAGGACAAGATGTAGGATTACCTAAAGGACAAATGGGCAACTCAGAAGTAGGGCATACAACTATTGGAGCTGGAAGAATTATTAACCAAGATTTAGTACGTATCAGCAAATCTATTGAGGATCAGTCATTCTACAATAATAAAACTATTAAAAATATCTGCGAACAAATTAAAAATGATAATACAAAACTACACTTAATTGGACTTTGCTCAAATGGAGGCGTACATTCTCATATTACACATTTGTTTGCATTGCTTAATATAATTCAAAAATATAATATTGAAGTTTGCATACATGCTATTACAGATGGTCGAGATACTTCACCATATAAATCCAAAATATTCATTGAACAAATTTGCAAATACATTAAAGAATTCGAGAATATAAACATTTGCACATTAAGTGGAAGATATTATAGTATGGATAGGGACTGTCGTTGGTCAAGAACAGAAAAAAGTTATAAAATACTACTTGATAATCACTTGGAATATAAAATAGATGCTGTATTAAAGATTAAGGAATATTATAACAAAAATATATCAGATGAATTCATACCTCCTACTAGATTACATAAAGGAAGCATTGAAAATAATGATGGTATTATTTTTTTTAATTTTCGGCCAGATAGAATGCGTCAATTGTTACATTCATTTACTAAATCTACATTTAAAGGATTTAATACAAAAAAATTTAAAAGTTTAGAAATTGTCACACTGACACAATATGACCCTAGTTTAAGTATAAAAACAGCGTTTCCTCCAAAAAAAAATATTAACTTCATTGGACAAATCATTTCCAACAATGGTTTAAAACAATTAAGATTAGCTGAAACAGAAAAATATGCACATGTTACTTATTTTTTCAATGGTGGCATTGAAGAACCTTTCCCAGGCGAGGATAGACAACTAATACCTAGTCCACAAGTTGAAACCTATGACTTATGCCCTGAAATGTCAGCTGAAGAACTAACTAAAAGTGCAATTAATGCTATAAATAAAAATATGTATTCATTAATTGTTATAAACTATGCTAACCCAGATATGGTAGGGCATACAGGTGATCTAGAAGCAACCATACAAGCTATTAATATAATTGATCAATGCATTAAGAAAATTTGGATAACATCTCAAAGTATGAACTATACACTTATAATAACAGCAGATCATGGTAATGCAGATCATATGCTAGATGAATCTAATCAACCATGTACATCTCACAGTACTAATCCTGTTCCATTCATATTAGCAGAACCATCTAATCAATCTGATATATATAAGAATAATTTAAGAAATAACGGCAATTTAGCAGATATTGCACCAACTATTTTAGACTTATTCAATATAGATACTCCTCATGAAATGAATGGTAAATCGTTATTAACAAATAAAAAAATAATCACACATAATTAATTTTTTATAAAATTTTATAAACACAAAGTCAAACAAGTATCATATATTTAGATTTTTCAAATTACGGTAATAAAATACATATACATGAACTCATCCAATTCGTTTAATTATATTATCAATCTGCCACTCAATAATTTAGACTCATTTAATGAGCAGACCTATCATCTAATACCTCCTGAATGGAGATTTATACTTATGAGTGACGGATCATTTACTCAAAATTTAAACTCATTGACAGGACAACAAATTATAACTTGTCCAACATATATTAAGAGGCAATACATAACCTCAAAAATGAAAATAAGAAAAGTTTATTTACAAGATACTTCAAAAAGAAATCTTGCATTTGCCCAATCTAATTGGATATTACAAATAAATAATAAAATATATGAAACTTTAAATAACAATCAGCCTATAGGAAAATCATTAATAAAACATAGAACAGATATTTATAAAGACATTCATGAAATATACTATGTATATTCTATATATCTAGAACAGATATTTAATAGTACAGAACCTATTTGGGGCAGAAAATATACTATATATCATGAATGCCAACCTATCACAACCATACAAGAATTTTTTTCTCCTTATATAATATCATTTTTCTAATTTTACTTATTAATATGCTAAATTTTTTAAAAAAAAATAAGTTAAATAAATTTCAAAATACAATTGACGAAATTAATCAAGTAGGACATATATTACAAGACTACTCAAACCTAAAATTACAACAACAAACCGCAAAACTGAAAAAAAAACTGCATCAAAACTATAATTTAACACAAATATTACCAGAATCTCTTGCAACCGTTAAGGAAGCGATCAAAAGATCTACAGATATGACTTTATTCGATGTACAATTAATAGGCAGCATTGTATTACATCAAGGGAAAATAGCAGAAATGAAAACAGGAGAAGGGAAAACTATTGTTGCTATTACTACAGCATATCTAAATGCTTTAACTAATGGAGGTGTGCATATAATTACAGTTAACGAATATTTAGCTAAACGCGATTCAGAACTAGCTCAAAAAATCTGTTCATACCTTGATTTACAAGTAGGATTAGTAACACATTCAATGAGTTATGAAGAAAAAAAACAAGCATATAATTGTGACATTACATACATTACAAATAGTGAATTGGGATTTGATTATCTTAGAGATAATATGGCCATAGATGTAAATCAAATAGTACAAAGGGGGTTTAATTTTGCTATTGTTGATGAAGTAGATTCTATATTAATTGATGAAGCAAGAACACCACTCATTATATCTGGTCCTTTTGATATAGAAGCAAATAAATATACAAAATGTACTTCTATAGCTAATTTACTAAACAATCATCTAGATTATCAAATAGATGAAAAAACAAAAAATATTACTCTAACAGAAAAAGGTATTAATAAATGTGAAAATATTTTAAATATTGATAATCTCTATAACATTAATAATTCTTGGATACAATACCTGTTAAATGCTTTAAAAGCGAAAGAACTATTTTTAAAAAATCAACACTATATTGTTAAAAACAATGAAATTATTATTGTTGACGAATTTACAGGTAGAATTATGCAAGGTAGAAGATGGAGTGATGGACTACACCAAGCAATTGAAGCAAAAGAAGGTATTCCGATTCAACAAGAAAATAAAACCCTTGCATCAATTACATATCAAAATTTATTTTTATTGTATAAAAAATTATCTGGCATGACTGGTACAGCTAAAACAGAAGAAACCGAATTAGATAAGATATATAATCTTGAGGTATTGGAAGTACCGACAAACAAACCATGTAGAAGACAAGATTTACCAGACTTAGTATATAAAACAGAATACAAGAAATGGCAATCCATAGGAAATGAATGTTTTGATATGTATCATATAGGTCGACCGACACTCATAGGTACAACTAATGTAGAAAAATCTGAATTACTAGCAAAGATCTTAACAAAATTGAAAATACCTTTTAACTTACTAAATGCAAAACCCGAAAATGTCGCACGAGAGGCAGAAATCATCACACAAGCAGGAAGAAAAAAAACTATAACTATATCTACCAATATGGCTGGTAGAGGAACAGATATTATATTAGGAGGAAACCCGGAAGCTTTATCAAAACTTATATTAAACCAATATTTACAAAATAAATTGGGATTAGCAGTAACATACAAACTCAATAGAATGGATAATAAGATTCATACTATAATCAATGATTATATGCTAAATATACAAAAATTAGAGATTTATAAAGATACGCATATAAATTCACAAAAAGTACATAATTATATTGAAAAAATAACTAACAGTAAAAATATAATAGATAATGAAGAAAAAAATTTACAACAAATTTATTTACACGTCCTAAATGAATATAAAAAGATCTGTTATCAGGAAAAACAAGAAGTGTTAAAATTAGGAGGACTATATGTAATCGGAACAGAAAGACATGAATCAAGAAGAATAGACAATCAACTAAGAGGTAGAGCAGGCCGACAAGGAGATATAGGTGCATCACGTTTTTTTCTCAGCTTACAAGATAATCTTCTGAGAATTTTTGGCGGAGATAAAATATCTCAACTAATGGAGAACTTAAATATTGATGATGATACTCCTATAGAATCAATTATATTAAGCAAAAGCTTGGATTCTGCACAAAAAAAAGTAGAATCTTATTTCTATGATATAAGAAAACAACTATTTCAATATGATGAAGTAATCAATAACCAAAGACAAGCAATATATGCAGAAAGAAAAAGAATATTAGAATCTAACTTTACTAGGGATTGCATAATAGAATACGCTGAAAGTACTATAGAAGAAATCTTAATTACATTTTATCAAGAAGATAATATAAAAAACAAAAAACATATTATCAAAAAAACATATAAATTACTTAACCTAACTGAAGATTTTAACTTAAAAACTTGGAATAGTATGAATTATAAACAAATTAAAGAATTCTTGTATGAACAATTACGTATCAGTTATGATCTGAGAGAAAGTTATTTAGAACAACTAAGACCTGGTTTAATTAGAAAACTAGAAAAATATTACTTATTACAACAAATAGACAAAGCATGGCAAGATCACTTAGATAAAATGGCTTTACTAAGAGAATCTATTGGATGGAGAAGCTATGGTCAACAAGACCCTTTAATAGAATATAAGAATGAAGCATTTTCCTTATTTATTAATATGGTCACATATATAAGACAAACTGTTACATACTTAACTATGCGTTCACGTTTAATTATAAATATAAATAATTAAAAAATTACTACATTTTTCTTTTTATTCTAAAACTTGACATAATTCATAAAATTTATTAATGTATGTTCATAGGAGAAAGAGTATAAGTATACTATATACATAAATTAATAAAGCCCCCATCGTCTAGAGGCCTAGGACATCTCCCTTTCACGGAGGTAACGGGGATTCGAATTCCCCTGGGGGTATTAATATTACATCATAAATAAGCAAAGGAAACTATATATTTAAATATATTATTGTTTTGTATTTTGTACATTCATACAAAGCTTCAATTGCTGACAAAATCTTCCTAATGAATCTAACATTTCTTGTGGAAATTTACCCATCATTTCATTAATCATAGCGCTACCAATAACTATACCATCTATATTCCAATTCACGATTTGTTGTACTTGATCAGTCGTATTAATGCCAAAACCTAACATGATCAACTTACTTGTTTTACTTTTAATACTATCCGCTAGATACTTCATTTTTAAATTAATATTATCCCTGAGACCTGTAACTCCATAGCTGCTAACCAAATAAATACATCCTGGTGATTTAGATAATATTAATTGAATTCTAGATTCCGAACTAGTTGGAGCAATAAACAAGATTAACTCTATACCATAAAAATTGCATAATTCTATTATATAATCTACTTCTTCTAATGGTAAATCTGGAATAATTAACCCTTTCGCGCCAGCTATAGAGATTTCACTAATAAATTTATCAACACCTCTAACTAAAATAGGATTATAATAAGTAAATATAATTATAGGAGCATTTACATCAGGTATTACTGTTTTTAAAATATATAATACTTGTTCAATATATATACCCTTCTTTAAAGCAACCTGAGAAGCTTCCTGAATAATAGGACCATCTGCTAAAGCATCAGAATAAGGCACACCTAACTCAATAATATCTGCTCCCTTTTTATCCAAAACTTTTAAAGCTTGTATACATATATTAATATTTGGATAACCTGCTGTAATAAATGGAACTAAGGCACAAGAAGAACTTTTATCACGCAAACAATTTGTTATTACATTCATATTCTGATTTAGAAAAAATTAAAATTAAAAAATTGGGTTGCCCGGGATTCGAACCCGGAACTAATCGGTTAAAAGCCGAGTACTCTACCATTGAGTTAGCAACCCTCGTAACTATATATCAAATAAATAACATAGTATTGCTATAATAGCAAGTTTTTATAATCAGTTACATCATTTAAGAAAAAGGTAATACTTGCATGGCGGCTACTTATTTACATGATAAATTCATAAATATTATATTAAAATGTCAACAATTAAGCAAACCTATATCAATATTAATTGCTTTATCTGGTGGAAAAGATTCTTTATGCTTAATCAAATTAATAGAAGACTTTAATCATCTTTATAATTACTTCCATAATATAGAATATATTTATATTGATCACCAATGGAGAGATGATTCACGAAAAAACATTAAACATTTACTTAACTATACTAATATAACAAATAATAATACATACATATATCAAATACATACAATACATATGTCGGAATCAACTACAAGAAGAATAAGATATCAAATTATAATTCAACATGCTATAAAAAACAAAATACAAATTATCTTTACAGGTCATAATCAAACAGATCAATTAGAAACATTTTTATTGAATTTAATAAGAGGCACAGGATTAGAAGGGCTAAGCAGCTTACCATTCATGAGACAAATTAAACATTATATAAAAATTATTAGACCTCTGATAAAAATGAATACAGGTGATATATTATGGTTTTGTCATAAATTTAATCTACCTATATGGTCTGACAAAACAAACTTATATTACTCAAACTACAGAAATCGTATAAGATATGAATTATTACCTTATTTAAAAGCATATTTTTGTCCTAAAATAGAAGATAATATTATTAATTTCTTAAATTTATCATCTATAGAAAATGAATACATTAAACAGAATGCTATAAAATTATATGTTACTAGTCGACATTCGTACTATATAGCAATGAATTATAAAATTATAAAAGATCAACATCTAGCTTTAAAAAGAAGGACACTTTATTTATTTTTTTACTATAATTTTAATAAGCATTTAACTCATAATGTTTTAAACCAATTAATAGAATATATGAACATAAAACACAAAAGAAAGTTAAGAATAATATGGGAACAATTAAGAATTAACGTATATAAAAATTGGATTTATATTCAATAATCGAAATATATTTGCAAACTTCATCAGAGTAAATAAGTTTATCTACTTAGAATAACTATTTAGAACTTTAGCAATATTTGTTTATTAAGTAATATAATTCTTATGAAAAAATAGTATAATAAATATAAAATATAATATATAAATTTAAAGGATAAGCAGATTATGATTAATTGGCAAGTTATAGGCCAACTAACTTCACTAGCTATTATTGTATTAGTAGGGCCAGCTGTAATTATTTTGTTATCATTACGTAAAGGTAACTTATAAAACATATCTTGTTAACACAAGAGAAATATTAATGTAATAATATGCAGACAAACTATAAACTTAGTCTGCATGCAAACTGATAATTCGTAAACTAACGTATGTAATCTAATAAAACATTCGTATTGATTTCCTGATTAATTCCAGCAAATTCACTATCTGGAGACAGAAATAACATGCAATGACACTCTTTTCTTTCTCTCATTGGTACACAGGGACAATTCCAATATGAACTTAAAACTTCTTTAAATTTATCTTCATAATGTCGACAAGGACATAAAGGAGAACCGTAGGAATCTTTATGCCTCGCTAAACCTTCTATAACTACAGCTGTTACACTAACATCCGAACAAAAAAATGTACCCGTTCTTTTAGCATATGCTTCTGAAAACTTACGCATAACTTCTAGACTATCAGGAAAAATTTTAGAATTCATGTTATTCATAAATAATACTCATATATAGATAATAATTTGTAGCTCTTTGTTATATTATAACAATCTATTGCAATCATATTATTCTCTAAATATTAAATTTTGCAATATTTAGATTATAAAACAACATAAACCTAGTATGATTAGATTAGTAATAATAATCGATCATAAACTGATCTAAAATATAAATGTTATTATTTAATGAACAATTAAAATAATTTATAATTTTTTCTATTATCACATTAATATGACAGCATCTTATTTACCATCTATATTAGTACCTTTAGTAGGAATAATTTTCCCTGGTATAAGCATGGCTTTACTATTTCTATATATCGAACAAGAAAACATATCTTAGATATATAATTCAGCTGGAGCTACAAATTTATAAGCCACCTTTATGTTAAAATCGAAAGGTGGCTTCACTATATTTACAATTTAAAAATCCTATAATTAATATAGGAATATTATATACTTACAATGAAGAGCCAATACCAGAGTAAGAACCGTAAATAAAAATTCCTAAAACAGTAATTACTGCAATACCACCTACTGTAGCAACTAACCATAAAGGCACTCTACCTGTACCTGCCATTTTTTTACCCCTAATTATAATAAAAATTAACTATACAAATATATTGATTAATTAAAAAAGTAACTTGAGAACAAAACTGCAAGTACAAAAATCAATAATAATCCCCAAAATAGAGATGTACGATTTAATTCTACAGGCTCTTTATTTGGATTAGGACCACTCATATTATATCTCCTACTTTTATCTTTGAATAAATTGCATAGATGTAATCGCACCTAAAAAAAAGACTGTTGGGATAGCTATTCCATGTATAGCTAGCCATCTAAAAGTAAAAATCGGATACGATATTGGCTGATTTGAATTCCCTCGTGTCATATATATTATCTTAACTCCTTATATTTCAATTAAATACCTTTAGTTAAATCTTCCAGTTCCTGTTTAGCACTAAAACGATCGTTAACTAATGGAACTTGTTGACGATCTTGAGTAAAATATTCATTTGGTCTTGGAGTACCAAAAACATCATATGCTAAACCAGTACTAACAAATAACCAACCAGCAACAAAAAGTGAGGGTATAGTAATACTATGAATAACCCAATAACGTATGCTAGTAATAATATCAGAAAAAGGACGTTCTCCAGTTGATCCTCCTGACATAATCAATACCTCCTATAAATTAAGAATACAGAAACTAGAATAATATAATTTATTAATTGCAGTTAAATTAGAAAGCAAACACTAATAAAAATAATATATGTACAATCTAATTTTATAATAGACTTTATATTTTCATTGTTATAAATATATATATATTATACTAGCTCAATAAATAAATCCAAACAAAAGATTACATATTCATCTAATAAAATTAGTATTTTTCTAGCTTAGATATTTTAAATTAAAACAAATACTAGTACCAACGTTTAATTGACTTTGAACAACTACGTTAATATTATATTTACATAGTATATTTTTAACTATAGACAAGCCTAAACCAGTTCCTTCTAAGGTATGAACATTGTTTTCTATCCTTACAAATCTATCAAAAATAGCTTTTTGATCTTCTTCAGCAATACCAATTCCTTCATCAATAATTTCAACCCTAACTACTTTTTGAATATCTACATCTAAACAATGGCTATAAGAATATATTACTTTATAAACTCTTAAAACAATTTTGCTATTACAAGAAGAAAATTTTAAAGCATTATTTAATAGATTAGATATTACTTGCACAATAGAACTTTCGTGTGCTAAAACATAATTAACATCTTGATCTAATTCAATTATTAATTGAATATTATTCTTATTAGCTACAATTTGAGAAATATTGACTAAATTATGTAAAGTTTGAGCTAAATCTATATAGTCTAATTTATAATCATACTCAGATTCTAAAACAGATAAATCTAAAATATCATTAACTAATGATGATAGACGCTTAGTTTCGTTATTAGCAATAGTTAAAAAGTTGATTTTTTCTTTTTCATCCAATGTATCATTATAGTCAATCAGTGTTTCAAGAAACGAACCTATGTTGCATAAAGGTGTTCTTAATTCATGAGATATATTACCTATGAACTGATTCTTAGCTTCATTTAGTTTCGCTTCTTTACTTATGTCTTGTATAATTATAACAACACCAGTTAAAACCTTTAATATTCTATCTAATAAAGTTGTTAATAAAAAACGACAAATTCTTTTTGAACTATAATCTAAATTAATATAAACTTCTTCTGTTTGTGATTTGTTTGTAGTTATATAACTTGATTCAACTAATTTATTTAATATTGGTAAAAGAGCTTCATTAACATGAATAGGTAAATAATTACAAATAGACGCGCCTGTTAAATCAATGTTAAACCAATCAAAAATATCTTGTGCTGTTTTATTCACAAATAATATTCTAAGTTCAGCATCAACTAAAATAGTACCATCTGCTATTATAGATACAATTGTCTCTAATTTATTTTTTTCTGATATGATTTTATCAACATTTTTCTTTTCATAAGACTGTAATTTTTCAGCCATCTTATTAAAACTGGTAAATAGGACACCTAATTCACCATTAGTGGATAAGTTTAATCTCTGATAGAAATTACCTGAAGCAATATTTTGAATACCTAATAAAAGTTGTTTTTGAGGAACTGCCATTGCTAATGCATTAAATGCAACTCCGATAAATAACATTAACCAAACTAATACAAAAACAAAAATACTTAAATCTCTTATTAATCTAGATGGAGAAAGTCTTGTATTTAAATCTATACCTAAATCTAAACTGCCTAAAGTATGTCCTGATTTAGTTAAAGGGACAAGAATATCGATAATATCATGATTTAATAATTTATTTGAATTAATCAAAGGTATATTAAATAAAAATTCTTTATTTTCTAACTGTAATAAACTTTGATGTAATTGTAGTATATTTTGAATTTTTGTGTTATATATAGGTAATCCTAATAATAAATTACCATATTGATCAAAAAACAAAATATATCTAATACTAGATGTACTTAAATAGATCTTTTCTAAAAAATAAGCTATATCTTTTTGATTATTAAGATCCGTTGAATTTATAATATTAGATGCTAATAAAAGACCCAAATCTTTACAAAAACGTCTACCTGCAATAATCGAATCTTCTTGAAACATAGTCAAAGACCAAAAGGTCAAACTGCTCATAACCACAGAAATCATTAAAGTAACAAATACTATAAAGCGATTGAAATTAATTTTAAAATGAAATTTAGAACATATTTGAAGTATTTTACGATACATATACTTAACTGATAAATATTATAAACTCATAATTCTATAAAGCTTTAATTGAGCTTCCTATTTTATTAAACATAATATAAGATAATAAAAAATCAAAAATAAAAATACTTAGTAGAGATGTAACAACTGATAAAGTAGTTGATTGGCCAACACCTTTTGCACCACCACTAGCTGTTAAACCAAAAAAACAACTAATTAAAGAAATTAAAAAACCAAATATTAAAGTTTTAAACAAAGATTTAAATATATCTTGAATAACTAAAGATGATAAAGAAGATAGAAAGAATATCTGAGGATGTATATTGTATATAGTAAAACAAACAAAAGAACTACTAAATAAACTCGTAATAAACGAAATCATATTTAAACATGGTAACATTAAAAGACAAGCTATAACTCTTGGAAATACTAAATAACTTAATGGATTTGCTTCTAACATATAAAGCGCATTTAACTGCTCTGTTATACTCATAGTTGCTAATTCAGATGTAAAACATGATCCTATACGACCAACTATAATCACAGATGTTAAAACGGGAGATAATTCACGTATAAATGAAATAGTTAAGACAGAACCTACTAAGCTGATAGCATTAATGTATAAAAATTCTTTAACAATTTGTATTGTAAACACCATACCGATAAAAAACGCTGTAATTATAACTATACTTAAGGAATCAGGACCAACTATTTTCATTTGTTCCAAAATATTAACGTAAACACTATTTAAGACTTGAGCTTTCAAGATCTTATTGATTACATAGTCCAGATAAGCCTTAAAATCATTAAACATAACTTGATTAAAATTCTAAAAAATAAGCATAGTTTTAATAAAAAATTAAATAAATCATAGATATTTTGTGTCAGAATCATTACAATATTTTATTTTATTAGTCTTACTAGTTGCATTTTCGTCAAAAATGTATTAGTGTAATTTCAGAAGGGCGGTTAGCTCAGTGGTAGAGCGCCTGCCTTACAAGCAGGTGGTCACTGGTTCAAATCCAGTACCGCCCATCACTATAAAACTCATCAATCACAATTGGGCTCATCGTCTAATGGATTAGGACAGGGACCTTCTAAGTCTCTAATGTAGGTTCGAATCCTACTGAGCCTATTTTAGTATACTCTCTACAACTTGTTGAACTTTATTACCTGAATCAATAGTTTCTAAAGGATCTTTCCTTAATCGATGCCTTAAGCATAATGTGATAACAGTTTTAATATCATTTATATCGACATTGGTTCTGTTATGATAAGATGCAAGAGCTTTTGCAGCTCTATTTGTAACTATATCTCCTCTTAAACCATCAACATCTAGAGTGCCACAAACTTCTGATATTTTAACTCTCAAGTCATAATCAATAGTTACATTTGATAATCTATCTTGAGCTGCTACAATAGAAGATTTTAATTTATCTTGTTGCTCTTGAAATTCTTGTAAACATACATAGGGATTACTATCAAATTTACTTCTTTGCTCTACTATCTTAACTCTTAATGAAGGCTCTTTAACTGTCCTGATTTCTGCATGCATACCAAAACGGTCTAACAACTGAGGCCTCAACTCTCCTTCTTCAGGATTCCCCGATCCTACTAAAACAAATCTAGCTGGATGTCTTACAGATATCCCTTCCCGCTCAACTGTGTTCCAACCAGAAGCAGCCGCGTCCAATAAAATATCTACTAGATGATCATCTAATAAATTAACTTCATCAACATAAAGAATACCTCTGTTTGCTCTAGCCAACAGCCCTGGTTCAAAAGTTTTAATTCCTTCTGTTAAAGCTTTTTCAATATCTATTGTGCCGCATACTCTATCTTCAGTTGCTCCCAAAGGCAAATCTACCATTGGTACATCAATAAATCGAGTAGGTATATGATCGCCCTTTTCTACTTGAGTTTTTACTGTATCAGACATTAAATCATAATCAGAAGGATGGGAATTAAAAAGATCGTCTTGTACAACTTCAATTTTGGGCAGCAAATCTGCAATAGCTCTAATAGTCGTAGATTTACCTGTACCACGATCACCCATAATCATAACTCCACCTATTTTAGGATCAATAACATTCAGAAGTAATGCTAATTTCATTTCTTCTTGCCCTACAATAGCAGTAAAAGGAAAAACAGGACGTACTTTGTCTTTTAAAATGCTCACAATAATAATGTTAAATTCACATAAATATAGTAATTAAACAAATATATTCAGCTAATGCAAAAAAGTACATATAATTATAAATTAAAAGCTAAATATATATTGCTTTAGATATAAACAATAACAAAATAAACAAAAGATGCGATATATTTACATTTATATAATATCACATCTATAATTCTTGTGAAGTTCGCAATGTTAATAAATATTTATTGATACAAATCTGTACCTAAACGAATTGCTAAAACAGCTGAAACTAAAGCAAACAATAATGCGACAAAAATTTGACTATCACTAATCATCTGAAATATACTCCTAAATTATTTACGAAAATTACAACTTAATCTAATTTATATAATAATTTAATAATCAATATTAAGTATAGATTTTGTAAAAACTATATAAATTGAAATAAATCTTATATAATTAATATTAATATGCCGACATAGAATATAACTTATATAAATATACAAAGTATGAAATTTTTGTTTGTAGAACTAATATATTAAATAATTGTATACATATAATTAGCACTCAAGTCATGAAGCCATACGTATTTTACCTGAAATAGCCCAATTTTGAATCGCTGATATATTAACTTGATCTATAAAAGCTAAGGGAACAAAGTCACTGATTACATTAATAATATCTTGTGTAGAGAACTCTCTCTTCTCATAAAAAGCATTATACATCGCCTCTATAATAGCTTGTTCTATTTCTGCACCTGAAAATTGATCCGTGATTTTGCTTAAAGATTTAATATCATACTTAACCCAAGATAGAGGTCTAAACTTCATTAAATGTATTTTAAATATTTTCTCTCTTTCCTCTAAATTTGGCAAATCTAAAAAAAATATTTCATCGAAACGCCCCTTACGCAATAACTCAGATGGTAAAGACAAGACCTGATTAGCTGTTGCAATCACAAAAATAGGCTTATTTTTCTCAGCTAACCATGTTAATAAAGTACTTAAAACACGACTTGTAGTTCCACTATCATTATAATTATTTAAGCGAGTAAAACATTTATCTATTTCGTCTATCCAAAGTATACATGGAGAAGACTGTTCTGCTATTTTTATCATATTACGCATTCTTTCTTCAGACTGTCCAACAATACCAGCAAAAATTTTGCCTATATCTAACTTCAATAATGGTAATTTCCATTGACCAGATATAGCCTTAGCAACTAAAGATTTACCTGTTCCTTGTATACCTACTAATAAAATCCCTTTAGGAACCATTAAGCCATAGTCTTTAGCTTGTGTACAAAAGGCTTTAGAGCGTTTATTGAGCCAATCTTTCAATAAAATCAAGCCACCTACATCTTCAAAACTGTCATCTACAGCATAAAATTCCAATATATCCGTTTGTTCAATTAACTTCCGCTTTTCATGCAAGATATTCTTAATTAGATTACTTACAGATGAATTAGAAGATAATAATTTCACTATAGACATTCTTATCTTTTCAATAGAAAAACCTCTATAAGCTAATGTCAGATCATAAAAATATTCAGAATAAACAGAAGAGCTAATATTCATGACCTTAAATAAACGATGTAATTCCATATTAATTTCACTGTCACTAGGTAAAGGAAATTCTAAAAGAGTTGTAAAATCTTTTAACAAAACTGGAATCTGTATTTCCGATGCAGAGACAATAATAGATGAATTGACTTGTTTAAGAAAACGACTTATATTTTTTATTTTACGAATAATGCTGATATCATTAATAAAAACATTAAAATCTTTTAGCAAAAAAATTGTAGATTTAGGAAAATTTAATTGCTCAATAAACTCAATAGCCTCTAAAGGATTTCTTGAAGCTGTATTTAAATAGTTAGGATTATTATAATAACCATCAATAAAGTTCCAACAATATATAGTTTTTTTTATATTTTGTCGAATCATAAGATTAATATTATGTTCTAAACGTTCCTCTTCAGAATTGAGAATATAAATTAATACATTCTGCGTAGATAATAATAACTTCAAATCATTTTCAAAAGACATATAATATAACAATTAACTTCTAATATATTACATTATCAAGAGATAACAAATGGTGAATACTGCAATAGTAAATAAATAATAGCTATAATTATAAAGCTATTTTTTTTCTTCTTTTTCTCCTTCTAGAATTAAGAATTTTTCGACCACTTGATATACTCATACGAGCCCTAAAACCAGATTTTTTAATACGCTTAAGATTCGTTCCATTGCTAAAACCTTTACTCATATACCCAATTTTTATAAATTAATAATATATTATTATATAACTTTATTTAAAATAATAAAATGAATTATACATAAATAATACAGATATTGTATAGAGAATATTAAATTTCAAAAGAGGCTTTTAATTATGTTTGAAATATACCTTATATTAGTAACTTGTTTTTTATTACCTATTTGTTTCTTAATCACAAATAATCTTATATACATATATCACCAACTAAAATCTCTAAAGCAAATAGAAGAAACAACAAATCCAATGAACATAGACAATAAACATATTTTATATATAGCAAAAATATATATTCACAGAAAAAAATGGCTTGACTGTATTACAATACTAGAATTTTATATGAAGCAAATTAAAATCAATGAACCAATAATTTTAGTACAATATTATAATTACATAGGATTATGCTATCAATCTGTAAATATTTATAAAATAGCCACAAAATATTATCTTAAAGCTTATAATAAAGCACCTTTCATAAAACAAACTTTGAAAAATTTAGCTAATATTTATAAACTTTCTGGAGATACAGAAAGTGCCAGTAAAATATACTATCAACTAAATGGTTTAAATGAAAATAAAGATATATAAAATTCAAAATATTTCATCTCTTAATTGAAATACACAAAACAAATTAATATGATCGGGATAGCAGGACTTGAACCTGCGACATCCTGCTCCCAAAGCAGGCGCGCTACCAAACTGCGCTATATCCCGCTTAGTAACAATCTATATTGTATCATTTATTAAATGAGATTGTCTAATAAATTGAAAAAATGATAATCCTTCTAACACAATAAATTATATTTATGATAATGAATATTGTATAATGCTTATAATGGATACCAAAACATTCCTTTAACACCATCTGGATCAGTAATAAATCCTAAATGTTTATAAAAACTTACCACCTGTGGATCTGCAAATAGAGTAATCGTACTAATATCTTCATATCTCAATTGTTCAATTATTTGACGCATTAAAATTTTACCTAAACCTTGACCTTGAAATTCAGGATGTATAACTACATCCCAAATAGTTGCATTAAACGATGTATCTGATGTAGCTCTTGCAAAACCTATTAAAAATTTTCTTTTATTGTGCTCATAAAATAAAGAAGCAGTTAAAAAGCTATTATCTATGGCTGTTTTTACTTTTTTTAATGGTCTACGTACCCATCCCACTGAATCACATAATTTTTCTAAGTCATACAAATTAACATGACTATTTAAACTTAAATAAACATTGATAATTTTGCCTCTAGTCTTTAGGTGTTTAACTAACAAAATTTTGTCTATTGAATCGTGTTTTTTAAACTGATTATTTAAATTAGAAGCAAGCAGGTTATGATGTTTAAAAAAAAATTTCCAAAAAGCCATTATTTTACTACTATTAATAAAATCTCATATTAACTAATATAGATATAAAATTTGATACTCTCAACAAAATGTTACTACATAAACAAAAAAATGATAATATCCATTATTCTTATATAATATAACTAATTTCATATTTTTAATTAGCTTGTAACTTTTTGTCATATTAAAATATTCAATCAATAGATTGAAAGGAGATAATTTGTGAAAAAAATATTTGCTCTTTTTTGTATGATCATACTTTGTACATATATAAATCCTATGAATTGCTTAGCAGAAACAGCAGGATTAACCAAATGTGAAGAATCGCCTGCATTTACAAAAAGATTAAACAATAGTATTAAAAAACTAGAAGCAAGGCTGGCAAAATATGATTCAAATACTCCACCTGCAATCGCTTTACAAACACAAATAACAAAAACAAAATTAAGATTTGATAAGTATGCTAAATCAGGTATTTTATGCGGAACAGACGGATTACCACACTTAATCACAGATGGTAGATGGAATCATGCAGGTGAATTCATGATTCCAGGAATTGTATTTCTATATATTACAGGATGGATTGGATGGGTTGGAAGAAACTACTTACGTGATATATCACAAACTCCTAAACCTACAGAAAAAGAAATTATTTTAGATGTACCACTAGCACTTAAATACTGCTTATCAGGCTTTACATGGCCTTTGGCAGCCATAAAAGAACTCACAAGTGGGGAATTAATTGCACATAATCAAGATATTACCATTTCACCACGTTAAAATTAATAATCTATATAAAAAATAAGGAATAAACATTCATATGAATGATAATTTATTAAAATATTTGTCAACTATTCCTGTCGTAGGTGCTATTTGGTTAACGTTTACTGCAGGTTTTATAATAGAAATTAATCGTTTTTTTCCTGATATCTTATCATTATCATTATAAATGATATATTGTGAATACTGAATTAATCATGTATTGACTTAAAAATAGCAAGCTTTATATTCTATAAGCTTGTTTTTTTTTAGAATAAAAAATCTATTGATATAATAGATGTAAAAATATTCACTTGAAATTTGATATTAATAAATATGAGTTTAGTTAGCCAAATCATTTTAAACGCAGACAATGAATTAAGATATCCCAGTATTGGAGAATTACAGTCAATCAAAAATTATCTAAAGACTGGAGAAATTCGCATCTGTATAAGTAGTAAGTTAAGAGATAAAGAAAAAGAAATTATACAACAAGCTAGTAAATCCATTTTTCAAATTCACCCAGAATATATAGCTCCTGGAGGTAATGCAGAGGGATCCAGAAAAAGATCTTTATGTCTTCGAGACTATGGATGGTATTTACGCTTGGTAACATACGGTGTATTAACTGGAGATAAGAATTCTATTGAAAAAATAGGTATAATTGGAGTAAGAGAAATGTATAACTCTCTAGGCGTACCCATTATAGGTATGATTGATGCTATAAATTGTTTAAAACAAGCAGCTATTCAAACTTTAGAAGAAGACGAAATAATCATTATAGAACCTTACTTTGATTTTATAATACAAGGTATGTCATAAAGCTTACTAAACTTACACAGATTTAATAAATGCAATTTAATAGTTGCTTGCTTAGTTGTGTAATGTTATAATATTAATTACACTCGGAAAATACATTATTAATAGCTAAAACTTGTCAGGACTGGAAAGTAGCAGCAATTCAGCTAAATGAAGTAAGGTGTTTTCCGGGTTTTATTATTTTGGAATCTTATCACAATTGACATAATAAATACATTAATTACTAATAAATGAACATATAATATCTCTAATATTTAAATATCAACTATTATAATTCAATAGAATTTGAAAAAGACATGAAATCATCAATCATGCAAGGAGCTCGAATTATTTCTGTAGGCTCTGCTGTTCCAGATTTATGTATAAACAATAAAGAGATTAGTCAAATCGTTGAGACGTCAGATGAATGGATAGTAACTCGTACAGGTATTAAAGAAAGACGAGTATTGACAGGTGCAAATAAATCAGTAGTAGATCTTGCCTATAATGCTGCAATGAAAGCATTAAATAATATTCAGATGGACCCTTTAGAAATAGATCTAATTATATTGGCAACATCAAGTCCTAACGATCTTTTTGGTAGCGCTAGTAAAGTACAAGCAAAAATTGGAGCTAAAAAAGCAGTTGCATTCGATCTAACAGCGGCATGCTCAGGATTTTTACTAGCTATTGTAACAGCTGCACAATTTATACAAAATGGTAGTTACAAAAATATTTTAATTATTGGCGCAGATGTGTTATCAAAATGGATTGACTGGTCAGACCGTAAAACTTGTATACTGTTTGGTGACGGAGCTGGTGCAGCTATAATACAGGCATGCTCTGAAGAAGACAACGCCATTTTAGGTTTTCAACTAAATACGGATGGAAAACAATCTAATGAACTGTCAATTACATATAAAGAGAATCCATATTCTCTAAATAGTTTTCAACTTTTTCAAGGTCAATTTCAATATATTTCAATGAACGGCAAAGAAGTATATAAATTTGCCGTATCAAAAGTTCCCGCTAGTATTACAAAATGCCTTAATGCTCTACATCTTTCAACAAAAGACGTTACATGGCTTTTATTACATCAAGCTAACAAAAGAATTTTAAATGCTGTAGCAAATAGATTATCTATTGATACGTGTAAAATAATCTCCAACTTAAGCAAATACGGAAACACTTCAGCTGCATCAATACCACTAGCACTTGATGAAGCATTGCAAAACAATAGAATTACGAAAGAAGATATTATAGTAATTTCCGGTTTCGGTGCAGGATTAACTTGGGGTACAGTTGTAATTAAATGGAAATGTTAATAGAAAACACAAAAAGTTAACTATTTGAATAACCTGTATTACAATATAGGAACAATCTATAAGATTCAAATTAAATAATAAAATATATATACTCTATATTTCATTTATTTAATTTATAAATTCATTTTTCAGAAATTATTAATGAAGGAAAATTTGTAATGACATCATCACTATCTGGTTTTTTCAACAGTTTAATTTTAGGTGCCTTAATTGTTGTATTGCCTATTACACTAGCACTCTTATTTGTTAGTCAAAAAGATAAAACATTGAGAAGTTAAATATTCTATTTATCTTAAATACATTTATATAATGAATAAGAAAAACACATTTATACAGATCATTATTGCATCTGTAATTATGTTTTTTCTTATAACTTTAATACTGTAAATTATATTCAAACAACTAATCTAATTATTAAAACTCATCCATTACTTTATATGTCTTTATCAGAGTGGTTAAATATTAAGCGTAATACATCCTTAACAACCAATACAAAAGAAATAAACTTACAAGTACCGGAAGGATTATGGATAAAATGTAGTAAATGTAGTCTACTTATGTACTATAAGACTTTAGAAAAAAACTTTAAAATATGTCCTAAATGTGAGCATCACTTTCCTACTACTAGTCAAGATAGAATAACACAACTAATTGATAACAATACATGGCAACCTATTAATACATTCTTAACTTCAACAGACCCACTCGGTTTTTCTGATAGAAAATTATATAGTAAACGATTACTAGACATGAAAATACAAACAGGACTATTCGATGCCGTACAAACTGGTTTAGGACATGTTTTTGATATACCTATTGCTCTTGGTATAATGGATTTTCGATTTATGGGCGGTAGTATGGGTTCGGTAGTAGGAGAAAAACTTACTAGACTAATTGAAAAAGCAACAATTACGAAACTACCTGTTGTCATTATATGTGCTTCGGGAGGAGCAAGAATGCAAGAAGGCATGCTGAGCCTAATGCAGATGGCAAAAATTTCTTCAGCACTACAAAAGCACAAAGAGAAAAAGTTACCTTATTTTCCTATTCTTACTTCTCCAACTACAGGGGGTGTAACAGCCAGCTTTGCTATGCTAGGAGATTTAATTATTGCAGAACCAAATGCATTAATCGCATTTGCTGGCAGAAGAGTTATAGAACAAACAATAAAAGAAGATCTACCAGATAATTTTCAAACATCTGAATATTTATTCAAGCATGGATTTATAGACCTAATAATATCAAGAATGGAATTAAAAATAAAACTTCACCAAATCTTGTCATTCTACCATAAACGACTATAGAAAAATCTTGTAACTTACTGCATTCACAATGTATAATAATAAAAAAAATTAACAGAGTAGTAATTATCTAGTCATTATATAGAGCAAAATTACTAATTATAGTGAAATAAAAATTTAATAAATAGTAATTAAAGTATTATGTAATATATAATATATAGACTATTTGCTTAATTCAAGGATAATATAAATCTTATGATATCAAACACTAAAATTCAGCTAAGTTTATTTGCTATTATAATTGTTTTTGAAACTTTTTTAAATCAAGTTTATGCTATAGAATTAGATGAAGCAACAAGGACAGTAACTTTAGAAGAATCTGGTAAAACTATTATATTAACTCCAGAACAAGTTAAAAGAGGCAAACGCCTTTTTAATAATTCATGTGCTCAATGTCATAACGGTGGAATTACGAAAACAAACCCTAATATAGGCTTAGATCCTGAATCGCTAAATGGAGCAACACCTGTTAGAGATAATATTCGTAACCTCATAGAATATATGAAAGAGCCCACAAGTTATGATGGTGCTAATTCTATTGCTGAGTTACATCCTAGTATAAAAAGTGCAGAAATTTTCCCTAAAATGCGAAACTTGACAGATGAAGATCTATTCGCAATTGCTGGCCACATTTTGATTCAACCTAAAATTGCAGCAGAAAAGTGGGGAGGAGGTAAAATATACTACTAAAAAATTTAAACATTATTTATTGTATGTAAATTATCTTATATATGCTATAGATGATAAAAAATCAAATATAATATATATTAAGATTTAATTTACTTTATCATTCTAAGGATATACAATTTATGAGATGGTTATTTACTTTTTTTGTCATTTACAATATCTTCACATATAATACTCAAACAACTGCTGCTGCAGATTTAAATGCTGGAGAACAAATTTTTTCAGCGAATTGTTCAGCTTGTCATGCAGGTGGAAACAACGCAATAATGCCAGATAAAACACTGAAAAATGATGTTTTAACAGAAAACAAGATGAATAGTATAGAAGCAATTACCAACCAGGTAAAAAATGGTAAAAATGCTATGCCTGCATTTGGTGGACGCTTAGCAGATGAAGATATAGAAAATGTTGCTAATTACGTTTTAAACAAATCAGAAAATGGATGGTAAAATGATTAGCTTGCTTATCAATTTAAATACTATATAAAAAATTCAAAACAATAGATAGTTAATTTTATTTAATATGGCTATCTATTGTTTTGTATAAGACAACTTGTATACATCTGTAATATTTATATATTTTATATTTTCATATTAAATTTCATATTAAATCAATGACGTACAATCTATATCCAGCAATTCTAATATTAAAAGATGGTAGAGTTTATAAAGGTTGGACTTTACTCAATTCTATAGTATCTTTCGGAGAAGTTGTATTTAACACAGGTATGACTGGATACCAAGAGATCATGACAGATCCTAGTTATGCAGAACAAATAATAACTTTTACTTATCCAGAAATTGGTAATACAGGAATTAACTACGAAGATAATGAATCCAACAAGATTCATGTAAAAGGTATAGTAGCTAAAAATCTTTGTTTTTCGCCAAATAACTGGAGGCAACAAGAATCTTTCATAACTTATATCGTCAACAATAAAATACCTCACATTTTTGGTATAGATACAAGATCATTAACTAAGCACTTAAGAAAAACTGGCTCTATGAATGGATGTATCTCGAGCGAATATTTAAATCCTAATTTAGTACCATTTAAATTTAAAAATATACCTAAAATAGAAGGTAGTGACTTAGTGAAGAAGGTTACAACCAAAAACAATTACGAATTTCAAGACTATTCTAATCAATATTTTTCATATTTACAATACAAAACAGATAGAACATATGGATATGGTTTAAAAATAATTCTAGTAGATTTCGGGGTTAAAAATAATATTTTATCTAGATTATACAGCTATGGTTGTTCTATTCACATATTACCTGCAACAAGTTCATACAAAGAAATTAAATCATACAATCCAGATGGTATTCTATTATCTAACGGTCCTGGAGACCCTTCAGCAATAAAATATGCTATAAATACAATTAAAAAAATTATCAAATATACTAATATACCTATATTCGGTATATGTATGGGACATCAGATAATAAGCCTAGCCTTAGAAGCAGAAACATTTAAACTCAAATTTGGACATCGAGGTTTAAACCACCCTTCAGGCATTAAACAAAAAGCAGAAGTTACAAGTCAAAACCATGGCTTTGCTGTAACCCCAAAATCTTTATATAACAAGAATATCAATATTACCCACTTAAATCTAAATGATTCTACTGTAGCAGCTATATTTCATAGTACAAAGCCAATATTTTCAGTACAATACCATCCCGAAGCTAGCCCAGGACCACATGATTCAGACTACTTGTTTAAATATTTCATTAATTTAGCTAAACAATTTAAACAATATAATAATTATACTCATTTATCATCGCTCCAAACATTATGATTAAATAATGCTGCTATAACTTGCACACCTCTCAATTGATTAAATAATGGTAAATGTCCATCAGGTGCATCAATATTCCATATAAATTCACTGGGATATCTAAGAGGAATACCATTTTTATTCCATCCTATATGAACCCATAGTTTTTCCCAATTACAATTAATAGACAACCAAATCTTTCGTTGTATTGAAAAACCAAATTTATTTCTAGAATAAACTCTCCATAATTTATCTAGAATATATAAGTCTTCATTAGGAAGAGAAAAGACATCCGTGAAATACAGCCAGTCACGATTATATTTTCGATCCAAATTAGCTAATGAACAAAGATAAGATTGAGTAAGCTTATCTGCTTGTTGAAAATTATGATTAATCAACAAATCTTGTAAAGGCTGATAATTTAATTGCAAAGATGATTTTAAATCTATAAGACCAAAAGAAAAATAAGAACTTAACCTTTGTTTTATATCATCAATACTATAAAAATACAAAAACTCAAATATTAAGCCGTCTAAGACGTCAACATTTTGCTTTTGCAAAATACATCTATTTACCAAAAAATTCAAGAGAGCTTCTTGGCCAACTTTACCTGATTGCATGATTTGCTCTATCATCTTTAACTGCTGTGCTCTATCAAAACTCATACTTAAAGAGGCAACTTGTTCTGTAATAATGGAATTATAACTAAGATCTTTCATAACTTACATTAATCAAATTATAACATTGATAAGAATAGATTATTTATATAATTTGATAGCTATTTAGATAAACTATCTATTCCTAAAATTATAATACGAACTAAAAACATTATTCCATTCCCTAATACATTTATGAATATATAAAATATGAGTTTTACTAAAATAAGTAGAAATTTTTCACACTTGGGAATTATAAAATCTTGCAACTCTATTAAAGTAATTATTATCAATTGCTGATATGATAATTGAATAAAATCTTCTAATCTATAAGCATAGATATATCTGGCAACTAAACCTTTAGGCCCCATTAACCAAACCTTATAACGATTACTATATATATACCTAGGTTGAACAACATATAAGTATAATAAATTTTGATAAAATAAATTATTACGAAAAGAAGCTAAAGATCTAATAGAAATATAAGATCTATTACACAATTTATTGTTTTTTAAAAATGTAATTATATTAGATAATGATTTTAAATTTTCTAATATCATAAAAACTGCTAAATTACTAATTTGGATCATTACATTTTCTAACAAAATTTCTACATGTTTTATTGGCGTATGTTTTTGATCAAATGCAAAAATATAATTATCTATATACATAGAACCAAAAATCAAATATGTTAACAAACTTTCTAATAGCCACTTATATTCTAATAACGTAACTTTTAAATAAGAATACCTTCTACTCTGTATTAAAATAATAGAAGAACTGTTAACAGTAAATTCTATTAAAAAACGAGCTACTACTTTTTGAATTAGATCATAGAAGATTTTATCCTTTAATATGTGAATACCTTGAAGACTTATATTTAACTCTACTAAATCTAAAACCAATATTTCTAACTCAACTAAAACAATGGAAAATAATTTATGCTTTACAGAATTATTTAATATATCAATATAAAGATAATCTTGCGTATTATTAGACAAATTCCTATGAAACTTTTGCTTTATATGAGCAAACAAATAAGCTACTTCATGATTAAGATATATGCCTTGCTTATCAGGCCAATAGTTTACCATATATGCTTCAATTTATTAATATTTTAAGATTTAAGAGTTTGTATAATATATTAATGAAAATATAAACAATTTATGTACTTCATATTTTACTAATAGATAGGCTTATAATATAAATATTATTAAGATATAATATTAATATTATAATATAGTTATCTATAAGATCATAATTAAGGCCATAGAGTAATTTAAATAATTTATATCACATAATATGCCTAAATACTACTTTGCAATTGCAAGCAGAAACTTTTTAATGAATGAAGAACCAATTGAAGAAATTTTGAGAGAAAGAACCAACCATTATAAAAACATAAAAAAAGATATAGATTTTTGGTTTATTACTAATTCAGATCTATCAGAATCATTTAACATAGAACATATATACAAACAATTGAAAGAAGATTATGCTGCTATAATTTCATTAGATAAAAAATTTATTCAATGGCTAAAATTAAGAATTGGATTTGTCACAATAGGCGAGTTTCAATCCAATTATATTTTTTCACAAAATATGAAAAATGTTTATTTTTAATACAAGATAATTCATGAAATAGGTGTAACAAACAAAGTCAAAATTTCTTTACTGAAAGTTTCAGCTGCTTTAGATTTATAGCGATTTGGATTAATAATTATTGATAACATACGTTTAATTGTTACATTCTCTATTTTAGCCCAATGGAGTATACCTAATTCTAATTCTTTTGCAATAGCAGATACAGACACAAATGCAGCGCCTAATCCAGATTGTACTGCATTTTTAATAGCTTCTATAGAATTCAACTCCATTTCTATTTTAAACCTACTGCTATCAATATCATGTTGAATTAAAATTTTATCAATTACTTTACGTATGGTAGATTGAGTATCTAAAGCAATAAATCTTAATCTATATAAATCTTCCTTCTGAATATCTGGCAGTTTAGAAAATATATGAGATGTAGGTAAAATAAGAGCTAACTCATCCTCTGCATATGAAGTTATCTGTAAAGTATCTTTTAACTCATTTGGCACCTCTCCACCAATAACAGCTAAATCGACTTGACCATTTGCAACACTCCAAGAAATTAAACGAGTAGAATGTACTTGTAATTGAACATTAACTTGTGGATATCTTTGTCTAAATAAACCTATTAATCTAGGCATCAAATAAGTTCCTGTAGTTTGACTAGCTCCAATAACTAAAGTCCCTCCTTGTAAATTTTGCACGTCTTCTAATGCTCGACAGGTTTCCTCACATAATGCTAAAATCCTGCCACCATATCTTAATAATAAATTACCTGCTTCTGTTAAGGTAGCTTTCTTATTACTTCTTTCAAATAAAGGTATATTCAGTTGTTTCTCTAAATTTTGAATTTGAAGACTAATTGCCGGTTGAGATACATACAAACTATCCGCTGCACGCTTAAAACTACCCTCTTTTATGATAGCTTTTAAAATTCTTAACTGATCTAAAGTAAAAGGCAAATCCCTCATATAACTATATTAAAATAGTAAACGAATATATTTTTATTCTGTAAATCTACAGATGTCAAAAAGTTTAATACAATTTTTTATTTCTTAGAGAAAAAATTTGATACATAAAAATATAGTATTAATCAAGTATAATTATAACATAATAATTCCTTTGTCATAACTATGATAAAAGTATAATATAATTATATAAAAACTTAAGGAAGAAAAGTATGGATATAAGACTCTTAATTGTACTACTACCTGTATTAGCAGCTGCTTCTTGGGCTTTATATAATATTGGTAGAGTAGCTTTACAACAATTTCGTAGTATGTAAAGTATATTGTATAATATCTTAAATTAAAACTACAATAGTAGGGAATCACGTCATATGAGATTCCCTAAGAAGCTAAATATAATTATCCAGATACATCTCATATATATTATGAATAATGTAAATATTAAAAGTAAACGCATAATATCAAATACTAAAATTAATAAAAAATTTTATGGCTGTACCTAAAAAACGCACATCAAAATCAAAATGTAAATCACGAAAAGCACAATGGAAACATAAAGCTTATGATACTTATAAAAAATCCATGTCATTAGCTAAATCAGTAATAACAGGTAAAGCTAACAGCTTTATATATATACAACAAAAAAAAGAAAATAATTAATCATCTCAATCATTAGAGTTAAATAATCATAACTGAAATACTATTTAAAACTAAAACATTCAGTATACAAGTATAAATGAAGGTTATATACTTAAATCATAATGATTTCTTTTTTAAACATATAAAAGCCTGCTTCTATTGTAAATTTAAACATCTGAAAACAATTTGGCTTTTTAATTGTTCTGATGGTTGTCAACATTATTTAATGAAACAAAAAATAAAAATAAGCCAAGTATCTAAAATTATTATTACAGAAATGACAATATATAATATATCTGGATTACCGGGACTGCTATCCAGTTTAAGTTTAAGCAATAAAAAGAGTGCTGTACATATATATGGTCCAACAGATTTAGCTAAATATTTAGAGCTGATAAAAAAATATTCAAAAACTAATTTTAGATATAATTTATACTTTCATAAATTAAAAACAAACTACATTATAAAAGATCATCAATATCAAATATATTGCTTTAAAAGATCTATACACTTTGAATTTATTATTACAATTCCTAAAAATAAAGGTAAATTTAAATTACATCAAGCAAAACAATGGCAAATAGAAACAGGTCCTATGTACGGTAAACTAAAAAAAGGATATGACTTTATTTTACCAGATGGTACACCAATAAATAGTAAAAATTTTACTCATAGACAAAAAAAAGATAATCAAATATCATTTCTATTAAATCACGATTTATCACAAACTCAACAAATTAAGTATTCGAAAACATTAACTGTTAGAACTGCAGTTTAAAAATATATTTGTTACTATTTTAAATTTAAGTTATTATATTATTAAATATTAGACACTAAAAAATTATCTACTTATGATATATGCAATAATAGAAGCAGATGGTAAACAAATTTGGGTAGAACCTGGTAAGTATTATGATATAAATTATATTCCAGGAGAACCAGGAGATTATATACAATTTAACAAAGTATTAATTCTAAAACAAGAAAATTCTATTAAATTAGGAAAACCTTGTATACAATCTGCAGTTATAAAAGCCAAAATTTTAAAACATATAAAAGGTAAAAAAATAACTGTTTTTAAAGCAAAATCAAAAAAAAACTATAGAAAGAAACAAGGGCATAGGCAAAAACTTACTAGACTATTAATAGAAAAAATATTTCAATAGTGTTTAAACTTATGTAAATTATTGCAACGAAATTCATAATCATATATTATAAACTAGGTTAATCAATATAACATATGGCACATAAAAAAGGTAGTGGAAGCACAAAAAATGGTCGTGATTCTCGTTCTAAAAGATTAGGAATCAAAAAATATGGAGGAGAACTGGTCAGTGTAGGAAATATAATTGTTCGACAAAGGGGAAGCCGATTCAAGCCTGGACTTAACGTGAAACTAGCTAAAGATTATACTATATTCGCATTATCAAATGGCACAGTAGTTTTTAAAAAAAGTAAAAAAAATCATACAATAATTAGTATTATAACAAACGAAAAGAATTTATAGCATATAGATTGAAACAGTCCATAAAAACGTAATTTTTATAAATATAATTAAGAAAATTATGATAAATTAACCTATCTACTTTTTTTATAGCGATGTTTCAAGAATGATAAAAAAAATAGTTATTTCTCACTACAATAATTTAGCAGCTATATTAAACAATAACAAAATTCAAGAAATTGTTACAATTAATAATCTATATCAAGTAAACGATATATATATAGGTACTGTAGAAAGAATTTTTTCTAGTATTAACGCTGCTTTTATAAAACTAAACAAATCTGGAAAAAGCGGTTTCATCCATATCAATGATATAAAACATATTAAAAAAGGAAAACATATTAAAAACATAGAAGAAATTTTATCCATAAATCAGGTTATTTTAGTACAAATTATAAAAGAGCCAACTATTTATAAAGGACCTAGATTAACCGCGAATATACATTTGCATGGAAAATATCTAGTATTAATGCCTTTTTGTAATACTATTTGTATATCACATAAAATTTACGATTATAACGAACGTACACATCTTTACTCACTAGCTGTTTTAATTAAACCTAGTAAAATGGGCTTATTAATTAAGTCATCTGCTGAAGGTATTCAAGAAAATGTTATATTAGATGATTTAGATGATTTAAAACAACAATGGAATTTTATAGAAAAAGCAATTATAGACAATTCTTCACCTTTATTATTGTACAAAGATGAAAACTTAATCAAAAAAATTATTAGAGATTTTTATGAAAATAATATCACAAAAGTAATAATTGATTCTAAAGAAGGATTACATGAATTAAATTATTACTTATATAAATGGAATTGTATCTCAAGTCGTCAAAACACAAAATTACAATTATACAATCAATCAAAATGCATATTGGATCAGTTTTATATAAAACACGCTATACATAATGCACTGAAGCCAAAAGTGAAATTGCCTTATGGAGGTCATATTATTATTGAAAGTAATGAAGCATTAACAGTAATTGATGTAAACTCTGGTTCATTCAATCAATCAGGTAATTCTAAAGAAGCTATTCTGAAAACAAACTTTTATGCAGCTATTGAAATAGCTCACCAATTAAAGGTAAGAAATATTAATGGAGTTGTAATTATCGATTTTATTGATATGTCTTCGCAAGGTGATCAATTACAATTATTAGAACATTTTAGCAAATTATTAAAAGTAGATAATGCTAAACCACAAATAGTACAATTATCAGAATTAGGTTTAGTGGAACTCACTAGAAGAAGAAGAGAGCAAAGCTTACAAGAGTTATTTACTAACGACAAAAATTTTCGTATTAATTCAACAGAAAGAAAATTTGTTAAACTTCTCACCAATACAAGAAAATACTATAACAATACATCAAGCAACCATAAAAATATTAAATATTTATTTTTTAACAAACAATTTAAAAATAAAAAGTACGTAATATTAAAAAAGAAGTATTTTAAGCCATCTAAGACTTTTACATCCTACTACTTCACTTATATAGATGATACTAACCCTATTCAATTACTGCGCCCAAAAGTTAACTATATTATTCCTTTACAACTATATTCCAAACTTGTTGGCAACAAACTAACAGTTATATAATATAAAAAATACAAAAAGTAATTACTTTTTGTATTTAGTTTAACTTGTTGATAACATTTTGTTATCAGAATGAATTATCTTATACTAACTAACCATTAATTGATGGAGCAACTAGAGATACTGGTAAAGAATTACTAGAAGCTAGATCTAGAGGAAAATTATGAGCGTTACGTTCATGCATTACTTCCATACCTAGGTTAGCTCGATTAAGAATATCTGCCCAAGTATTAATTACACGCCCTTGGCTGTCTACAACTGATTGATTGAAATTAAAACCATTTAAGTTGAAAGCCATAGTACTTACAGACATTGCTGTAAACCAAATTCCTACAACAGGCCATAGACCTAAAAAGAAATGTAGTGAGCGTGAATTGTTAAAACTTGCATATTGAAAGATCAAGCGACCAAAATATCCATGAGCTGCAACAATATTGTATGTTTCTTCTTCTTGGCCAAATTTGTAACCGTTATTTGCAGACTCATTTTCAGTTGTTTCACGAATTAAGCTAGAAGTTACTAAAGAACCATGCATAGCACTAAATAGAGAACCACCGAAAACACCTGCTACACCCAATTGATGAAAAGGGTGCATTAAGATATTATGCTCAGCTTGGAATACAAGCATAAAATTAAATGTGCCAGAAATACCTAAAGGCATACCATCAGAGAAGCTTCCTTGTCCGATAGGATATACAAGGAAAACTGCTGCTGCTGCTGCTACAGGAGCTGTAAAAGCAACAGAGATCCAAGGGCGCATACCTAAACGATAGCTTAACTCCCACTCACGACCAATGTAGCAGCATACACCTAACAAGAAGTGTAAAACAATTAGTTGATAAGGTCCACCATTGTATAACCACTCATCTAGTGATGCAGCTTCCCAAATTGGATAAAAATGAATACCAATTGCTGCAGAACTAGGTATAATCGCGCCAGAAATGATGTTATTTCCATATAGTAAAGAACCAGCGACTGGCTCACGGATACCATCTATATCAACTGGGGGTGCAGCAACGAATGCAATGATGAATACAGATGTAGCTGTTAATAATGTTGGAATCATTAGAACACCAAACCAACCGATATAAAGTCGGTTTTCAGTGCTTGTAATCCAAGTACAAAAACGTTCCCACAGGCTTGCGCTTTCGCGTCTTTCTAAAGTAGCAGTCATAATATTATATATTGATTAGGATAATTAAGGATACTTCCCAAGACGTTCTCAACTTGTTATGTATATTATTACTAAAATATAAAGAAATTGTAAAGATTAAATTAAAATAATTAATCAAAGTTCAGTAAGATTAAGACTTATTGTAAATAATCATAATAAAATATCATCAAACAATAAAAAATGATAAAAAACTTAATAGTTGATTTTTTAATATGAATATATAGAATTATAATATAAGGGAACTATTAAATTTATTTCCAACTAATTTAAATAATAGAAAAATTAATACAATATTATGTCACATTTTAGTCGTATAACAACAAATATAACTGACCTAAAAATACTACAACAAAGCTTAAAAGATCTAAATTTTGAGTATAGTACGAAAAATTCGCATTTGCAAGATAGTAATGGAAATTTGGAATATATGGATATGGTTGTAAGAAAGAATGATAAAAATATAATAGGTTTTTTATGGAATGGAAAAGAATATACTTTCATATCAGACTTTGAATTATGGAAACACGATCATCAGATATACCAAGAAAACATTATAGAAAAGATATTGCAACAATACGCTATCAACTCTATTATAGAAATAAGCCATACTGAAGGCTTTAAAACCATAAACAAGGAAAAATTACAAGATGGATCCATTAAATTAATAGTTCAAAGATGGAACTAAAGTATATAAAAAATTATATTAATTAATTATATGCGGACAGAGAGACTTGAACTCTCACGAGACAAGCTCACTAGATCCTAAATCTAGCGTGTCTACCAATTCCACCATGTCCGCTATAAACAATAAATAAAGTATATAAAAACTCCTAACTTCAATCAAGTATATCAAAAAATCCAACTAAAAACAAGCAATATAGACTGACATATTATACAATATACTTTATACGCATATGTAAAACTTGCTATTTTGTTATTATTTTGATATATTTAATTCCATACTCTCGTCGTTGTCCTCAGTAGCTCAGCGGTAGAGCGATCGGCTGTTAACCGATTGGTCGTAGGTTCAAATCCTTCCTGGGGAGTTAATAAATTGAAATATAATTAATTTGCAATAATACTACAGACTACTTAAAAATATTAATACACAATGATTATACTTCATTTTCTTAATACCATCAACTACAATATTTATATCATTGAACAAAACTTATATAACATACTAACATCACAAGTAAATAATGCTCATCCTATTATCTTCATATTACTTATAATAAGCGGTTTATTAACCAGCTTGAATCCATGCTTACTCTCTATAATACCTACCAGCTTATCATATATATATGCCAAAAAACTAGCAAACAACAACCAAAAAATGTTTATATTTGGCATACTAAGTAGTACTATTTTTAGTATTATAATATTCCAGGCTTTTCATAAGCAATATGAATATCTATTACATGTTTTTCCTATATTATCATATATCACTACGATCATAATTAGCTTCAACTTACTACAAATAATAGAATTCAATAATAGCTTTAGTTATAAAAATAATCTATATGATAGATTATCGTTTGTACCTTTATTATACAATTATACAACAGGATTAATTATAGGTATTAGTTCTTCATCTTGTACAGCACCTATATTATTAATCATATTGTTTTGGATATCTTCTTGTAAATCTTGGTTATTAGGAATTATATATACTACAATATACTTATTAAGTTATATATTACCTGTTTATCTAATTATTAATCAGAACTTTAACTATAATCAAACAAATATATGGCCTCTTATATGGAATAATATTACTTTTTTAAGTGGCTGTAGCATGTTAGGATATAGTATTTTTGCTTTACTTAATATAATATTTATATAATGTTTTCTAAAAAACAACAAATTATCTTTATATATAATCAAATAAATTTCTATTATAATCTATGCAGCTACTTAATATTAAGAATATTGTATGGCACATATTTAAAAGACTTCGCAATTTAAGTTTCTCTATAAGCTTACTACTTATAATAGCTATTATCAGCATGATTGGAACTATCATTGAGCAAAATCAAAGTGTTTCATATTACCAAGCAACTTATCCTATGAAGAATCAATTATTGAATAATATAATTAATTGGAAGATAATTCTCAATTTAGGATTAGATCATATATATTCAAATCCATGTTTTATAATCATCTTAATTTTATTCTTTTGTAGTTTACTAGCATGCACTTTTTCTAATCAATTACCTAGCTTAAGAAATGCTCGTAAATGGAAATTTTTACAACAAACTCAAAAAAGAAATAATAAATCTCATTTTGCAACATTAGAACAAATATCTATATGTAATATAATCTATAGTTTATACAATAATCACTATTATATATTTCATAAAGAAAATAGCTTATACGCTTATAAAGGCTTAGCTGGCCGAATTGCTCCTATTATTGTGCATTTCAGTATAATTTTAACTCTCACAGGATCTTTAATTAGTTTATTAGGTGGATTTACAGCACAAGAAATAATACCAGAAGGAGAAATATTTCATATTAAAAATACAATTCAGTCTGGATTTAATAGCACATTACCAGATGATATAATAGGAAAAATTAAAAACTTTGATATCATATATAATAAAGACAACTCCATCAAACAGTTTTTATCCAATATTGTACTATATAACAATCAAGGCCAAAGTATAAATCAAAAACACATTTTTGTTAATTCACCATTAATATTTAATGGTATTACATTTTACCAAACTGACTGGAGCATAAATAGTATAAGAATGAAAATAGGAAATAGTCCAATTATCCAGCAGCCAATTACAAAACATAAAATCAATAATGAAATCTTATGGTCATGTCAGATTCCCATTGATAAAACAACACATATTATATTGATTGTAACTAAGTTAAATAACCAAATTTCTATATATGATATATCTAACAATTTACTCATACATATGACATCACATGAAAAAGTAGTGATTAACAATACAATTTTAGAAGTCCTTGAAATAATGACAAATACAGGCCTGCAAATTAAAACAGATCCTGGTATTATCATTACTTATACAGGTTTTTTAACATTAATGATTAGCATAATTATAAGTTATATCTCTTATTCTCAAATATGGGTAAACAGCATGATACAAAATATAGAAATAGCTGGTTTCACTAATAGAGCTACATTAAGTTTTGAAGAAGACTTAATTAATATTGAAGAAATGTACACGAAATATACATGGATATAAATGTAATATAGGGATATTGTAGATAATTATAAATAAAAATATGTAACCTGAATAATATATTAATATATAACAAATATATATAATCTAATTAGAAAGATCCCATAAATTTCACTTACCGAATCTTGTTAGTTTATTTCAAAATTCATTAAACAAATAAGTCGCTAAATATTAAAACGTAATAAAATTTTTAATTATTGCTTGACCTTCAGTTGTCCATAAACTTTCTGGATGAAATTGAATACCTCTCAATAGTTTATATTTTTTATGGCGACATGCCATAATAATGCCCTCATGGGTCCAAGCTGTAATTTCTAAGTTATTAGGCAAGCCTTGATGGTTAATAATCAAACTGTGATAACGCGCTGCACAAAAAGGATTAGGTAAACCAGTAAATAAATCTTGAGAATTATGTAAAATTTGACTCACTTTACCATGCATAGGATATTCTAGCTTAGTAATTTTTGCACCATATACATGGCCTATCGCTTGATGACCTAAACAGACTCCCAAAATAGGGATAGTCTTAGCATAAGAACTAATTAATTGCAAAGATACACCTGAATTTTCAGGATTACCTGGGCCAGGAGATAAAACAATATGACTTGGATTATATTGATCAATATAAGATAAAGATATTTCATCATTCCTGACAGTACAAATAGATAAGCCTAATTTACCTAAAGACTGGACTAAATTCTGCGTGAAACTATCATAATTATCAATAACTAAAATCATAATTTAAATAAAATATACTTGCATGCTAAATTACTTTATAAATATACCTTCTGAAGGTGAACTTGCTGTAGCTTTATCTTGTCTTAACATCCTACCAGATAAATAAGCAACACGACCAGATATAACACCTAATTTCATAGCTTCTGCCATGTATCCAGGATTAGTGGCTTTAGCAATCGCTGTATTCAATAATACTGCAGATGCCCCCATTTCCATAGCTTGACTGGCTTCACTAGCTGTGCCAATACCCGCATCTATTATAATAGGAACTTTTGCATTATTTATAATAATTTGTAAATTTAGAAGATTTTGTAAACCTTGCCCAGAACCAATAGGGGAGCCTAAAGGCATAATTGCAGAACAACCAATCTCTTCTAACTGCTTAGCTAAAACAGGATCTGGACTGATATAAGGTAAAACTGTAAAGTTTTTATTGACTAAATATTCTGCAGCCTTTAAAGTTCCATAAGGATCTGGAAATAAATATTCCGAATCAGAAATAACTTCTAGCTTCACAAAATTATTATCTAACTGGCCTAATTTTTTTGCCATTTCTCGACCTAAAACAGCAACTCTTATGGCTTCTTCTACTGTCTCAGAACCAGCTGTGTTAGGTAAAAGCCACAATTTTTTCCAATTTAATCCATCAAGTAAATTACTTTTACCATTTAGCTTCTTAATATATGTACGACGAATCGCTACTGTTACAATAGAAGCATCGCTATTAATTATACTCAGACTAGCCTCTTTTAAATTTCTATACTTACCTGTACCTAACATTAAGCGAGATGGAAAAGACTTTTTATTAATTTGTAAAGGCTGAGTTAAATGCAAATATGAAGACAATAAATTCCGTGACATTGTTTTATTTCAATTAAATAAATAAAAATATTTGAAATGTTTTATTATTTTAGTGTAAAATCAATATATACTCAATACATTTTATACTGAAAATTACATTAAATATTAATGTAATCATTAGTAAAAGAAAAAACATTAATAAAATTTATATTTAAATATAACTTGCTGCAACCACTATATAAAATTACTATGCATAATAAATCAACTTTATTGATTATTATAATACTAACCATTTTAAGTACTATATTAATCAGCTTTATAATACGCTACTTATATTTATATATAGCAACATCCTATAAAAATTATAATGTTCATAATATTACATTATTAGATCGCTTCAGTTCTATATTACCTTATTGGCTCCCATTGTTAGAAGGCTTACAAAACTTCGGGCAACAAATTTTACCAGATTATCCTTTAAATATTATGCAAATTTATAAAAAGACTTTAATGCCTTTAGTAATTTTTTATGTTACACATCCAACATTAGCTGTCATCATATTTTTCATATTATATTACTTATTTGTACGTAATAAGAGCCCTATACCTGATCGTCCATTTATTAGATTTAACGTACTACAATCAATACTATTGTTCTTAATTAATTCCTTACTAGGAGCTACATTTAGAGCTTTACCTATAGAATTCAGAATGAGTTTGTATGGACTTATGCTATGTAATACATTATTTTGGTTTGTTCTATCAACTATAGTTTACTCTATAATAAAATCTATTGAAGGAAAATATGCTAGAATACCAGTAATTTCTCAAGCTGTAAGAATACAAATTGATAATCAATTATAAGGTATAATTTATGAATTTTAACCATTATGAAACAATCTATATATTACAACCCAATATCACAGAAGCAGAAAATTTAGCTTTAGTAAATCAATACAAATCATTAATGAAAAAGTATGGTGGACACAACATATCAATTCAACATAAAGGTAGAAGACACCTGAATTATAATATACAATCTTATTATGATGGTATTTATGTTCAAATAAATTATACAGCAAGTAGCAATTTAGTTAAAATATTGGAAAAAAATATGCGCTTAAGAGGAGATATTATAAGATATATCACAATTAAAAATTACAGTACAAGCCATATAAAAGTATAAACTATTTTATAGCTCAGCTTATACACTTATTAAGTACACATAAACATTTGCAAGATTTTAATACTTTCTATAAATATTATAATATTTAATCAAAAATAACAAATTTAAATAAAACTAGATCATATTGATCTAGCAAATTATATGCAAAATCAATTCATTCAACTTTTTCACACATTAAAAATTATTATATTACCAAATAATATAAATTATGAGTATACTAATGTATAACCAAAATTTTCAAAACACCTACTAAAGATTATAAAATACAATGGACAAGCAAAATATGAAGAGACTGATTTAATCTTCAAATAAAAACAACTTATAGTTTTCAATATATAGTCTTGATACTGAGCTACCTTCCCAAAAAGCTTCCCTTTCAGTATTATTGCCGCTGCAGCGTTTAACAACCAAGTTCGGAATGGATTGGAGTGGTTCCACTGCGCTATAAGAATCAAGACATAAATTGCACTATTAAATTAAAAATTTTCGAAGTTATAATATCTAAAACATTCGATCTATTAGTACGTCTCAGCTGAATATATTGCTATACTTACACTTAACGCCTATCAAACGGTTAGTCTTACCGTGATCTTATCCATTTTACTGGAAAGAGTACTCATCTTGAGGTTAGCTTCCCGCTTAGATGCTTTCAGCGGTTATCTTGTCCATACTTAGCTACCCAGCATTTACTGTTGGCACAATAACTGGTACACCATAGGTATGTTTCTCCCGGTCCTCTCGTACTAAGGAGAAATCCTCTCAATACTCTAACGCCTACACCGGATATGGACCGAACTGTCTCACGACGTTCTGAACCCAGCTCGCGTACCGCTTTCATGGGCGAACAGCCCAACCCTTGGGACATACTACCGCCCCAGGATGCGATGAGCCGACATCGAGGTGCCAAACCTCCCCGTCGATGTGAACTCTTGGGGGAGATTAGCCTGTTATCCCTAGAGTAACTTTTATCCGTTGAGCGACAGCCTTTCCACTCAGTACTGTCGGATCACTAAGGCCGACTTTCGTCTCTGCTCGACTTGTAAGTCTCGCAGTCAAGCTTCCTTATGCCTTTATACTCTACGACTGATTTCCGACCAGCCTGAGGAAACCTTTGCACGCCTCCGTTACCTTTTAGGAGGCGACCGCCCCAGTCAAACTGCCTACCTGAAACTGTCTATTGGCCAGCTTATGGCAATCAATATTAGAATTCTAGTTTAATCAGAGTGGTATCTCACTAACGGCTCATATACATCCGCAAACATATATTCTTTGCCTCCCACCTATACTGCGCAAATTAAACCCAAATTCAATTCCAAGCTACAGTAAAGCTTCATAGGGTCTTTCTGTCCAGGTGCAGGTAGTCCGCATCTTCACAGACAATTCTATTTCGCCGAGTCTCTCTCTGAGACAGTGCCCAAATCGTTACGCCTTTCGTGCGGGTCGGAACTTACCCGACAAGGAATTTCGCTACCTTAGGACCGTTATAGTTACGGCCGCCGTTCACCGGGGCTTCAGTTACCAGCTTCATTTTGCAACTAACCAATTTCTTTAACCTTCCGGCACTGGGCAGGCGTCAGCCCCCATACGTTGTCTTACGACTTTGCGGAGACCTGTGTTTTTGCTAAACAGTCGCTTGGGCCTGGTTATTGCAACCCTACAAGGGTACTCCTTCTCCCGAAGTTACGGAGCTATTTTGCCGAGTTCCTTAGAGAGAGTTATCTCGCGCCCCTTAGTATACTCTACCTACCTACTTGTGTCAGTTTAAGGTACAGGTATTTATTACTTAAGATATATCGAGCTTTTCTTGGAAGTATGACATCAATCACTTTAGCACCTTAATGCTTTGTATTCACTTCTTAGCTCTAGATGTTTTCTCCATCTTTCTTCACCTTAAAAGCTTAAACCGGTAACCAACATCCGGCTGATCTAGCCTTCTCCGTCCCTCGTTATCAATAATAAACAGTACAGGAATATTAACCTGTTATCCATCGACTACGTTTTTCAACCTTGCCTTAGGCCCTGACTTACCCTTCGCGGACGAACCTTCCAAAGGAAACCTTAGGTTTTCGGGGCATTGGATTCTCACCAATGTTTTCGCTACTCAAGCCGACATTCTCACTTCTGCCTTGTCCACATTCGCTTTCGCTAATGCTTCAATCTAATGCAGAACGCTCCCCTACCGATGATAAAACATCCCACAGCTTCGGCAAATTACTTAGCCCCGTTCATTTTCGGCGCAAGATCACTAAACCAGTGAGCTATTACGCACTCTTTAAAGGATTGCTGCTTCTAAGCAAACCTCCTGGTTGTTTATGCATTCTTACTTCCTTTATCACTTAGTAATTATTTAGGGGCCTTAGCTGGTGGTCTGGGCTGTTTCCCTTTTGACAATGAAGCTTATCCCCCACTGTCTCACTGATTGATTATTCACTTAGTATTCAGAGTTTGCATCGATTTGGTACCGCTCTCGCAGCCCTCACCGAAACAGTGCTTTACCCCCAAGCTATAGTATCAATCGCTGCGCCAAAACGCATTTCGGGGAGAACCAGCTAGCTCCGGATTCGATTGGCATTTCACCCCTAGCCACAGCTCGTCCGCTGATTTTTCAACATCAGTCGGTTCGGACCTCCACTTAGTGTTACCTAAGCTTCACCCTGGCCATGGCTAGATCATCCGGGTTCGGGTCTGTAAACAGTGACTTATGCTCTAATTAAAGCTCGCTTTCACTATGGCTTCGATATTCTCTATCTTAACCTGCCACTACCTAC